CAATCGAGGCAGGAGAATTGGCCATTCAATCTTGGGAACTAATCGAGACCGAAATTGGAAAAAGAGATACGAACGGAGAGGAATAACCAATCGATGAAAGAACATGAAACCATTCTGTTTCAATAGAGGTACGAGAAAGGGTTGGGGGCAATGAAGTAGGTGAAGTGGTTGGATTTTGCGAGCTGTTCCAACCACTGCTGGATGTGATTCCAAGAGCCGAACGAGAATGAATACCACACAGAAGAGTGAAAACCAGGCTCCCACATGGAATGTTTAACCGATCCATTCCGGATCGACCGAATTGGTACGGAAGTTGTAACATGGGAAAACCACGGAAAACACGACTTATTTGAATAACCCGGTGACCCGCCAATAGTAGAAGTAGGATTTTTGGAAAGCAATAAGCACTACAATAATACAATTCAAGTGTACCATCTTCTTTCTCATTTCGAGGAAAAGGTGCGGAAGGAAAAGGAAACAACGGAGGGATCCGAATCGGACCTAAATGGGAATAACATGAAAAGTCTTTTTCAAAACCTAGCATTAAGGGCGTTACGACGATATACGATAGGAATAGAGAAAAACTCGTGATTGGTGTATATCCGAAGATCCGTTTATGATATAGTTCAAGAAAGAGTCGTCTCATTTCCTTACTGATTATTGAACATTCTTCAAGACTGGTTCTGAACTTAGCATCATCTTCAACCAACCTCCACCGTACGTACCTTTCGGTGCGACCACTAAAGAATTGCTTATACACTAAAAAGCTGCTTATATACGCTTACTAAAAGACTGACTTTCATTCCGCCAGCGTGAAACTAAGAAAGAGAGATGTGCCTAAGGCATTTAGAAAGAGCAGAGAAGGAAGAGACTAAACAATAGAGTTGGAGTAGGGGTTTATCCAGTTTTGAGGCGCTATGGTTTTGCCCTTCATTCCATCCACCCTAGCAGGCCTTTTCAGTGGTAGGTAAGATCGCCAAAGCATATCATAAGATTTGGATTTATTTTGCTACGAAGGAAGGATGGTTTGAAGAAAGGGAAAGGGCACCGTCTTGTGCAGCAAGACAACGAGAGTTGGCCCTCTATCATCTTCTATCAGGTCTGGTAGACTTGGAAAAAGGGCCACGACTTCTTTCCAGAATGTGAGTTCGACCGCTGCTCCCATAGTAGTGATTCTATCAATCATGTACGTAGGGAGGACCCTCCATTCTGATTGGTATATCATGAAAAAAAGAAAGCAATTTGCACCAGGCGCTATGTGTTTAGCCTAAACCATTGCCCTTGCCCAGATGTTTGCCTTTCGTTGTCAAGTAATGGTGACCCGCCGAAGCCTTCCGCTACTGGTGGACTGTTGACGAAGACCTCCGAACTGAGGGTTCGGTCAGTAGAAGGGACGACTTTCCATGTCTCCCCGGACCCGGAAGAAGAATAGCCCCGCTCTCTAGCCGACTGATCCCCTTTCTCATGGGAGGGAACGTGTCACATTAGAGGTGTCCTCTAATCACCACGATGAGACTGGTCCCTCTTTTAGTAGACTCCGCTATTCATATTCATGAAGAAATGACGGGCTCTTTCTGCTAACCACAAGAAGTTTCAACAACATGCTGATACTTTCTCTTTCGTCGAGCCCCGCCTCCTTTGAGTGTGGATTCAATTGGATGAATCTGTCAAGTCAAGGAAAACGTACGTAGCAGCAAGGGCAATTAACATCACGCCTATTTATCGTTCTCGCTCGGGAGCCAAAACGAACACGCCTGCTACCTACTGTACTGGACCTTCGACCAGGCTAAACTTTGTAGAATCGGAACCAAGCATTGCGCTCGAACAGTGGAACGGCGGGAAAGAAAGACGACGACCTCACCTTCTCTGGTGTCAGTGAGAGCAGTATCCCCCTTCTTTTGTAGATAGAATCTTCAATGAGTACAAGTACCCTTGAGTAAGGCCGGCTTTCGAGCCCAAGCCTACGTTTGCTTAGTAAGCTTGAGCGCATCTTTCTCATATCAAGGCTGGATGGTTTGAAGACGCTCTCCCAACGTTCAGTTGAGTCAATTGAGGCTGCGCTGCCAACCTGTTGTTTTCTTCGCTACAAAGCATATCATCAAATCCAATGTGAAGTCAAAAGGTTCGCAGATGGTAAACAGGATTGATTGATTCGACGGCGCCTGGTTCTTCTTTTTTTCCTGAGCGGCGGCATGTGGGAACTCGCCAATCAGAGAGAAGTAACGATACAATAGATGAGAAGGAAATAGCGAAGTACATTCAAACTCTATCGATATTTTCCTTATACTATGTCATGAGTAGAAGAATTGTTGCTGCTATGCTCTTGCTTATGTCCGGAGTCGTTGATATGGTGGTAGGATAAGTAGGTAGAGCGAGATATTTAAACCTCATCTTATTCGTACCATTATGAAACCACAACTGTTGATTCCACTCATTCAATAAGGATAGGATAAGCAGCAGTCGAGATCTTTTCACCTATTTTACTTGATTTTCTAACGCATTCCGCCTTCAAGCTTTCGTAGAAGAGTCAAGGCTTGGAGTATCCAAGGTGAGCCGCAAGTCGAACTGTCGAAGTAGATAAGGATGAGTGAGGTGGTGGGTTTTTTTCCTTTCAAACCCAATACGCACAAAATGCAACTAATAAGCCGCTCTACAACAAGCCCTCACAGAGCTTACTTCTATAGAGGCGCTTGGGAAGAAATGGCCATCGGTGAGCCTGGGAGCTCAGGTTAGTGAAAGCTTGTTTTTGATCTTGTAGATAATCGACCTACATCGCTTAGTGGAGGGCCAAAAGAGATGATAAAGTTTCCGGATTGATTCCGCTGTTCATGAATGGAAGTAGACCCCCGTTAGAGCAGCTATTGAGGTGGGCCGTAGCTGCTGCTAGAACAAAACAAGTCTGTCTTTCTTTACGGGCGGTACTGTATACTGTTCTATTTCTTGAGATACTGAAGGGTGACTATACAAAGAGATGATGATTGGCTCTTCCTTCATGAATACAATACTGCCCTCTGGGCACTCAACAGAGTACTGTAAGCGTCGGCCACTCCCGCCGAGTTATTTATATGGCAATTGTTGGAGCTTATAGAGAGATCAAGATGGAACTATCATTAGCCATACTTGAACACTTGGTTTTGAGGATCTGGTTTTTGAGATTGAAGTTTGACGTGGTCATAGACCGCATAGCCATTAAGCTTGACTCCGCATAGTAGCGGGACTAGATCAGCTCAATAGCGCTTACTCGGGCACTTTTAGAGACCTAGTGCCACCTACAGAAAAGGGGCGTAGAAAGACTCTTTCTGGAAACTCGAATGAAAGAAGAAATGCAAATGACGGGGCTCCATCTCACCTGGAACTTGATGTCCGCTTAACTGAATTTGGTTGGGGTCATGGAAAGAAAGCAGCATATTCTCTCGGGGACAACGACTTTGACTGCGACTTCAAAAAGTTTTAACTACAACACGACGAATCTGAGAATTGAGAAATCAGTCCAACTACTAACTAGATACAAGGAAAGAAAGTACATCTAAGCAAGCAGGTCTGAAAACGGGTCACTTGACTGTAAATCATTCCCGCTTATGGACCAGGCTGGATCGCCTTACTTGACAACGACGATAGAGGAAAGATGGTTTTGTTTTGAGAGCACTCGCGCCCAACGACGTTGAATAAAGGGAGTCAGTTGCCTACTCGGGGGTTCGAAGCGCAATCGAAAAAAGGTAGCAGTCATTAGGCCAATGCTAATTGAAAGCTAACTAGTTGTCCCTCTTCCATTTCGATGACAGGAAAGATCTGATGGACAGAAAGAGCTGTACATGAAGAATGACAAGACATTGAAGGAAAGAGTTCTGCACGAATGTTGAGGAAGAGAAGGGGATTTCATTAGCAGAGGACTATTCCTCTTCGAGACGAGAGCATTGACGAGCAATGGTTAGTGACGTCTTCCTTAGCCGACTAAGTTCAGACTCTTGGTAGGAAGGGATCGTTGGATGAGGTTGCACCCGATGACCAGCTCTACTTTATCGACATCAACAAGGCCCATCATGTGGTAGGGCATGCCTTAAAGTGGAATAGTTTCATCGTCGGTAAGAGCGATTTGACATAAAGATCTCCTCCTCAAGCATTCATCCCCATGAACTTTCGAATTCATTGAACAAGCCAGTTCTTTTTTTCTTTCCCGAGAGAAAGAGGTCCTGCAGGAATGATCTATTCTATGTGAGTTCCGTTAGCCGAAACTATTAGTTATCTTTATCTTATCGAGAGTCCAGTCCTTCAGGTTTGAGTTCAGTTAGCCAGCCGGGTCAGAAGTGCGAGAGATAGCATCTAAAAGATGAAAAGGCAAAAGATCCGAAGTAAACGAACCGCGCGTAAAGTGTAGATGCGGGAACGGGCTGTTCGCTTTCTATCTGTGCTCTCTCTTCTGTCTCTTACTGGCTGTCATGGATCGGTCGCCCCTTTGACTTGTCCTAAAAGTATTCCCCGCTCAAAAAAGGAATGAAGTTAAAAACACTCTTTCTAGCAGACTCGTCAGCGGCTGACTCTTCTTTCTTCTCGAAAGGCTCAGAGTCGATAAAGAGAAAATAGACTTCTTGGACGAACATCTCGATAGACTAACGGCGTCAGTGATCGAGAAGCTACTTAACAGCCCCTCATGCGAAAGACCTAGAACATACATACAGGCTTGCTTTCCAGGCTCCCCATCGCCCACGGACTATTCATCTCGATGCAGTGATGCGCATTCTGCGATACTTGAAATCGGGAGGAAAAATGGACTAGAGAAAATCCCTTCCTTCCCTCGGGTCACCCGGTGGGAAATGAACAACACCGGACTTCCCGGTAGCGCGCCTAGCTGCCACAGACACCATAGGGAAAACCCAGACTCACGGCCAAAAGCTGGTTTACGAGGCGGGCCTTTATGAAATGATTGATTTTCCCGCTCCGCATGGTTTAAAGACTCTTACTGTCCGAAAGAGAAGTACCGCTTTAGCTTGAGAAAGGTGCCAATCCTTATGTTGGATTTTGTACGGGATTCTTAGTCCCTTATCCGAGCCCGACAATGTAGATAAGGAATTGAGTAAGGGCTCTACATATCCTATCTCTAGTTGTTAATGAGTGTTGAGTTCCTTCTTCCCTTGTTGTTCTAGTAGCTACAGTAGTTACTGAGTTCTGGAGCTAGAGTTCTTATTGAAGTAAGTCTTCTTTTTAGAGCTTTAAGTGAGAGAGTTAATACTAGTAATTATATATTGTTGAATTACTAATGACTTCTTTTAGAGAGCCTTATAAATAGTTATAGACTTATAGAGTTTTGAATAGAGCTATAAGAGTTCATGAAGTTATATCCCTTAGGTGAGTTCTTCTTCTTCTCTTAAGGGAGTTCTTGATTTCTTGTTTCTATAGAGGGATAGAGTCTTTCTGGGACAACATGGGGCCCCCGGGGCTCCAAAGTCGCACCTCACTCTGATTCACCACCCGTACAGGTAGAGAGACACTATTAAGGAAAGAAAGAGTGTTGAACATGTTGATCGGCTACTTCCTACAGGATCCTACCCTAAGGGTAAGGGAGAGAGTTATAGGCGTGATGATAATTGCCCTCTCGACCGCTCCTGTAGCTTGTTGCTGTAGCTTAGGCTTCGCCGACTGAGAATAAAACACCGGGGCAAGAGAGCAAGAGAATAACCCAAGTAGTCTCCATATAGAAGCTGTAGTATCTATAGCAGGAGCGTAGGTCTATTTGCTCTGTTGCTTAGCGTGGGATTATTAGCAGTAGGAGTGTGAGTAGTAGTCGCCCTAGAATCCGATCCTTAGCAGTGGAGTGGCCGGGGGATTCAAGGTAGTAGTAGTATTAGCCGCCTTATCCGCTTTAGCAGCCTACTTAGTCCCAGCGCATTAGCATCAGGAGAAGCTCGAGAACCTTAGCGGATTCCCTAGCCTCTTTCGTATCCGGTAGATTCCCTCCCTCTTTATCGAGCATCAAGTCAAGCTAATAATCACGTCATACGCTTGTGCACCACTTATGTAATTATGACCAGCCCTTGGTCCCTCATAAAGTATATAAGGAAAAACAATACTTTCATAACCGTGATTATCAACCAAATAGAGAACCAAGATTGTAGCACTGTTCCTAGTAATGTTTCAGGCGATTACAACAATTCCGGACCATTGTCAAATAGATGCTTTTTTATCCAAGACAGGGAACAAGACAACTTCAAGTAGAGCGCAGCGAACGAAGGCCTCTTAGGACGAGTGAGCAAGTGACTAGTTCCTCTTCTTGGTGAGTAGCTACTCCTATTGTCCGAACCCGAGCCCAACAATTCCGACTTTAGGAGGAATTAGTTAAGGGCTCTTCCTTTCTTATCTCTTAAAGTCTTATGGGAGTTATGAGTTCTAGTAGCTATTGATTGGCCTTAAAGAAGAGATCAAAAAGACAGTAAGGCAATTAGAGTTAGCCTTTAGGTCCCTTATTCGAAGGTCTTTTATAGAGCAAGTTGTTTATGAGCAAAGAGTGAAAGAGCTGAGCTACTTCTTTATGAGTGAGTTCCTTCTTCTTGTTCTAGTAGCTAGAGTAGTTAATGAGTGTTGAGTTGTTCTACTTGTTGCTTTGGTATGAGTTGTTATTTCCTGCCTTCTTGAAAGAGAGAGTGAAAGAGCAGCTTCTTTAGTGTTGAGTTCTAGATGTTATGCTAAGGAGAGTCTAAAGAGTGAGGATTCGATTCCAAGGGTTAGGGAGAGCCACCTACAACATAGCTCTTTCCCGATATCTTTCTTCATCTTTAATGAACCCCTTTCCTAAGGTATTTCTTTATATAAGCAATTGAATTGTTGACAACTTTCTTCCTTATTTCGAGTCGGTAATTAACAATTATATAAAGGCTAACTGTAATTGCCCTAATTGTTGAAGTATACATTTGAAGGCAATTAAATAGCTAAAAAAGGGCAATGTGAATAGGAGTATGAGCTGCTTGTTTTAGAGTTAGTAGTTCGGTTAAGAATTTATATTAGTTGTTAGTGATTTCCTCTTGTTTACTTGTAGCCTTTTAGAGTCCCTTACTACCAGTTCAATACATATCTTATGAGTTCTAGAGCTCTGAGTTGAGGAGTTCTTCTATCTATTCCCTGTATTCACAGTTGCTAAAGGTAAGCTAATCAAAGTCGTTAATGGTTTACTGTCATTTAACGGGTAAAGGCAAGGGAGAGAGCCATCTTAATGTCGCTCGCCCGATCCTCCTTCGGTTGTTAGGGTTATAAGTCCTATATGTTATTAAGCTGTGTTCTCCCTGTTCCTGTAAGCTGCTTTTACTAGTTATGACCTATCTTTGCCGTACTAGTGTTAACCAATCTTATCCCTAAAACTCCAAAGAAAAAGAGAAGGCGGTCATTCAGTATTTTGTAGTATACCTCTCGACCCGGGTAGCTACTGTTGTTAATCTTCCAATAAGTGTTTGTTCTTGTAGCTAGGGTTGTTTGAGGGCAATGTTTATAGCGCCAGGCCCTCGCTCAAAGAACGTATTTCATGAGTAGGAGTTCCAGTCAGGAGGCCGGGGACACTCTAAGACCGATAAAGTATAAGAATACCATTAGGAAAGAAGACAAAAAGATATAGGGCAATGGTGACGCGCCTTTAGCAACACTCTTTTAACCCTCGACCGAAAAGCTTAGGCGCCGGCTAACAGTTAATTGCCCTTTCTAATCGGGGAGGTGAATTCGCTAATTTAGGCTTTTTAGTCGAATTCTCTAAGGCTTGAAATGAATGGAGTGATTAGATTGATTTCTTTCCGGTTTGCCTCACTTTCGTAGTCTCTCATTCAATGAATCCCTACCCGGAAAAGGAGTCTCGTACCCGAGAAGGCCTTCTTACTTTATGCTTTTCAACTTGAACAGCGATTTTCTTTCTTTTCAAATCAGACTAATTCAAAGCGAGATCCTGGGCTTGCAGGTCTATCACCATTCGGCTATCGTCTTATTCTTTGTTGTAGTGAAATCTGTGGAAGCAGTCCCGTAGTCGACTATTGATCCGTCGCCCGAGCCCTTGCCTGAGGTACGTTGTTCATTCTTCTTTGAAGCAAATGATAGTGAGAATTAACGGTTACCTCAGTGGCTGCAGGCCATGTCTGAGGAATTGCCAGTCTCAGAAGACGTCGTTCATTACTATATCAGATAGAGAGGGGCTCCAAACCTCTTACTGACGGAAAGACCACTATTGAGGGACATTCAGATTGGTATCGATTCTGAGAAGACCCCACAGGAAAAGGTGACTTTTGTAGGGCTCTGATTGCAGGCGGCTATTAACATAGCGCCTTCGTTCCAGTGAGATGGAACAAAGGAGTTTTGCAAGGGAATTCACGATCTTTGTTTTAGATTAAGCGACAGAGCCAAAGATCTACCTTCATTCCATCCATCCTTAAAGTCGCGCCTCGAAAAAGAAGGTTTGTGATCCTGGCTCAGGAGTGGGGTCTAGTTCCCAAGAGGAATGGCAATGCCGTGAGTAAAGCCATTTTATTTGTTCCACATATTGATCTCTCTTTCCGGTGGATCACATTCTTCGAATTCTCCTCGAATGCCGTTGTATTTCTTGCTGTTACTACACCCCGATCTTCCTGCCCAGGTTCTTTTTATGTAAAAATGAGATGCGCCCTTCCTGCATTTAATCGCTAGGTAGAGATTTAGAGATACCACGATGGTTTCAAAAGGGGTTCTTGCTACCGGCTGTATAACTCGTTTTAGCTCTGGACAAAAGATGGGAACCGCAGAGTAAGACCAAAAAGCTCAAATTAGTTCTTTTATCTTGTCCCCTCATTGATAGATATAAAGAAAAGCTATTGAATCGGACGCATATCAACACTTTTCAAATCTTCCTCTATAGCATCCGCCGATTACTGATTTATAAGCTGACACACAAACAAAGGAGATAGAAGAACATCAACTAACTGTATTCGCGACAGAAGGGCTTTGTGCAAGTGAATCAAAAGGGCTTATTTGGAAGTGATTTTGAAGGGTCCACATATCGCCAGGGGTTTCTTTGAATCATTTCATTGCCCCTTAGTGCAGGCAACGGGCGAGGGCTAATAGCGCCTAGTGGAATCATCATAGGCATGTACAAGCATTCGCAAGGGTGACAAAGCATCATCGAGGATACCTAAGGCTTTCATTGTTCCAAGTGGACTCTCTGCTTCATGTGTAGCTCCTTCTTTCAGGGCATATTAGCTCTAACCCCTACTTCTTTCTTTAGCCTTCGTGACCCCGAGGAGAAGATCATAAATCAAGGCTTGGCTACAAAACTAGACTATTCAAAACATCTACCTACGAATCAAGGACGATTATTGGCATCTTTAAATAAATAGATCTTTGTGATTCAAATGATTCCGGGTGACTTCACTCGCTTAAAAGAATTGTTTCGCGCGCCTTCTAGGCTTTCGGGTCCGCTTTGCTCCATCCTCTATTACTGCGTAGTGAGATTGATTGAAGAGGCCCCCATCGCGTCATTTCATTAACCGCGGACGGGTCTGGAAGCACACACTGGACCTGACACAACCGTTCATCAGGCCGCCGCAGCTAAGCATGGTAACAGTTTCCTTTTCAAACAGACGACGGAAGCTCGGATTAGGAACACCTCTCCAAACAACGGAGTGACGACCTACTGGAGCTTCATCTCCGCACAACCTGACTAGTGAGCACTGCTCGACTATAAGAGCTTGCAATGCTATCTATGCAAAGCGAGCACTCATAGCGTAGTCGTTCTTGTTCGTTGTCGTAGTGAGGGCCGCTTGCTTTCGAGCCTTCTTTATATTATATTCAAGAAAGGAGCTTCCTAAGACGAGTAAAAGGAAGTTTCATACTTAGACTGCCAATGCTTTTCACAGCCGGAGACGGACGGAAGGCCTAACTGCTTATTTACCCACAAGATTCAAAAGGTCGGACCTTACGCTATTCCTTTCTCACGTCAAGAATTTAGGTCCGGGTAATGCCCTTACTTAATACACCTTCGGGAGACTACGGGGGTACACTGATAGAGGAAAAGAGTTCAAAGGTCTTATTGTATTGATTCCCGAAGTCAACTTACCTTTAGGAGTTAGCCTTAATAATGTCGAGATGGATTACTTTTCTTCTTTCTCTGATTGCGCAGGAGCAGTGTCCGGGTTTCCAAGAGCCTACACCCCCGCCGCTCGCTTTCCCTGAGACTGGTTCCTATTCCGATGATAAGTGCTTTTTCTTCGATTCGCTTGCCTTTCAGCTTTGTGGAAAAAAAAAACTCCCATACTCAAATCAAGATTATTCGAAATTCATAGAAGAACTGAAAATAATAGAGACGATAGGGAAGGATAGGTAGCGAACGTCTTAGTCAAGTATTTTGGATGCCGAGAATCCGATCTTTTCTGGTTTGAAGGAATGGCATAAAGGATCGAGCTCACACCCGCACCAGGCGCAAGTATGAGATAGATGCTCTCAAATGCTAAAAGGAATCCGAGTGGTGGCGAACAGACATCGCTATTTTGGACCCCAATAAACCATTGCCCCGCCTCTTCCTTCGTCAACTAAAGTTGCTTGAGCCCACTGTCTGTACGAGTTGTACCAGCTTCATGTCCCGATAGAATAGAGTTGTTACATACACAATCCTTTGTACATTTTCTGGTTACATCAGTAGATTGAAAGATACAAGGCTAGGCTTGCTCACTAATCATTGGCTGACTCAATACTCTTTTATTGAATATCCTCCTCTAGAAAAAAAAAGGGAAAACCAACCCTTCAAATTATCTATCCCAGTGGACTGATTAACTAAGCTAAATGGCTACGAATCCGCTTCGGATCTTCCCGTCTTAGGTCTTGCATCTATCTTAGCGGTCTCCCAAGGCTTAGCTGAAAGATGGAAAGACTGAAGTCCATCCTTACTTGACTTGAATATTAGCGAGTGAAAGAGGTTTGAAGACGCGAGACTGAAAGGAGAGGAGATAGCGGACAAGACTGGAGGAAGTGATTTCACCGAGGGAATCTCTTTGACTATTAGCTCTTCTGGAGCACGATCTGGGCTTTTTATTACTATGTTAGTGAGTCTCAACATGATAATAACATGGTCAAATACCATAAGAACGAGTATCCTAACCCATTTTCTATTTCATTTATCTAGTAATATAGAAAAGGATGTCGCATATCCGCTGCTATCTTATTAGTCAAAGAAGTGACTAAGCGGGTGTGGCAAATCTCTTTTCTAAAGGAGATTCAATCGGGAGTGTTATGAATCCCGTTCAATTCCTTCTGACGTCGGACAGTCTTACTTCAAAAAATATCTTCCAGCGTTTCAGTGAAAATAGAAGTAGGCCTTTCTTTCGATGGCGAGCCAGTGCCCTCGCGTAATAGCGGATACGAAAGGGTGTCTACCAAGACAAAACGAGTCTCGTAATCGTAACTATTGATAGTTAGGAATGGAATAGGTAGTGTAAATTCGAGCTTTCCAGCTTTATTCCGCCCTTTTTTATAGAAGTTGGCTTCTTACAATGCTGCTAGAGGGTGTCTTTGTTTATGTAACTTCCATCTTATACCGAAGTACTGATACAAGCTTCAGTCCCTAAACGAATTTGGCCTTTGAGTCCTCCCCGGGTAAAAGGCATAAGCGGGAATCAGTGGAAAGAATATGTCAGCTTGTCCGAAGAAGTGCAATCAGGCTGGTTCTTTGCCGGATAAGGACATCACTGAGAGGGAGTGGACTGAGGTCGGGCAAAGAAAGGAGGAAAGGTAAATAAGTCTTTCCGGAAGTGTTTCATCCACATGATCTCGCTTTCAGCTTGAGCCATGGCTCTATACTCTGCTTCTGCGGGCCACCACGTTTTGCTTCTTACTTTTCCACGTCACCCACCTAAGAAAGTACAATATCCATTGGTGGATCTTTGGTCTTCAGGAGAACCTGCCCAGTCTGCATCTGAAAACCCTTCTACCCTGAGATGTCCATTTGCCTTGTATAACAACCCACGACCTGGTGCCTTTTTGAGATAGTGAACCACTGCCTCCCAATGGGGAATTCTGGGAGCTTCGATAAATTGACTAACAACACTCACAGTAGTTGATATGTCAGGTCGTGTAATCGTAAAATAATTGAGCTTTGCAACTAACCGTTCTCCAACATCCTTAGCAAGTTTCTGGTTCGGATCCATAGGGCTATCAACAGGTCGACTCCCCCTCTTTCTTCTAACAAATCAAGAACATACTTACGCTGAGACAGAACAATTCTTTGTTGGGACCCCCAACAAATAGCAGAGTTTGATTACCGGAATTGGAGATGTATTTTAACTTCCGTTTTTCAGTTCAAGCGCGGGTTTCCTTTTGTATCAGCATTCGCGATTTCTTCTTACTTTGAATCCGGTCTGCCTGTCTGTTGAGTATTCGATATCGAGTGAAGTGTACTCACCTTCTTTTGCCTAAGCAATTCCACATTTCTCTTTCTTGGGTCAAATGTCTTTAAGTAAGAAGTCCGACTATTCTTCGAAGTCGTATCAGAGGAAATTGATTAACTCCCGGTCACAAGATCAGTCTTTTTCTTTCCTTTTCTCTGCTCTGTGGAAACTGCTTTCCCGAATCTCCATCTTTGCACTTCTATTGTATTAGTATGTCTGTCTTTCTTGCTTTTTTCGTTGGGGGGAATGGGGATTCGGTTGGAGAACCATGTGGAGCGAGACTTAACCTTTGAGGAGTCTAGGTGGTTGGCGCATTTTCCTTTTCTTTTGTTGTTGGTCCTCTTGAGCCTCTAGTCCTTAAGCCTTCCATTCGCTTTTCTTCTATGGTTCGTGGCGAGGGAATGGCAAGTCTATCACCATTGGTCTATTCCCTCTCTCCCTATTGTGGAAGTTTGTAAAAAGGCTCACGTTTTTTGGCTTCCTATAAAGCCCTAGGTTGTGGCAACTTTCGACTCTTCCTGAGCCCGTATCGAAAATTGCTTCGAGCATCCGGCTTCACCACAGCTGCCTGCTCTCTCCTTCTTCGGCACTTCCCAGTCCACAACAGACCAGATCTTCTCTTGATCCATCTGAATATCAGACCGATCCAATGGCCGAGAAAGAGCACTTTCGTCTGAGCACCCTTTCGCGTACAGCTTCTTTTGATGGTTGTTTTTGCACCATTCTTCCACTTTCAACAACCAGGGGATCCTTTTGTTCTCACTTGAGACGAACGACTTCTGCTCACTCAGTCTAAGCGGAAGCCAACGCTCTATCTGGCTATGGCCTTGCAGGAGCTAATTCCTAGAAAAAGGACCTCCCTATCTCAAGTAGGTACTCAACTCTTCCCTCGCTCGAGATAACCGATCCATTTGTCGTAAGGTAAGGATTCAGGAAGGAGTTGCCGTTACTCTTTATTTCATATGGCGGAGTTCAACACAATTTTTCGTATTCGTAGAGGGCCCTTCCCTATGTGACTTCGCTGCCATCTTTCCTGTCTTCCATTCCAAGCCTATAGAAAGAATCCATTTTGCTTTCGTTGACCGGAAAGTGGGCAATGGTGACGCGCCTTTAGGAAGGACAACAAGACAGCCGGGATAGCCGCTTTCATTTGAATCCAGGTAGGTGTCGTAAAGTAAGCTGTATAGCCCTCGGTCTAGCAGTAAAGCCCTAAAGTAAGGTAAGATCTCATAGGCGTGCTCTTTAGACTAATGTGATTCAGAGAGATTTTCTGCTCTTGACTATCCCGCTTCTACTTTCCATTTTCCCGTGGAGCCAGCTTTTGACTTACAACTAACCAACCAGCAACGGGGAGAAGAACTCAAAATAGCTTGATTGAAACCCAACGATCGATGCTAAGCGTGATGTTGAAGAGTCAGTTGAAGCAATTGTGAAAGGTTGTTTCAAACCTCTTTACCGGACTCTAATGTTGAGATATATTCCTGAGGTTTCCAGTATTCCCCTTGAACAAGGGATTACATGGAAGCCTACCTGGAAATCTTTGCCTAACTATGCGGTTCATAAATTTGTAGGTCTCTCGAGCCTTATCTTGATTTTCCGCTGGAGCTAAAGGGCTTCGGTTCCGGTTCCTCAAAGGAGCGAGCGAAATGCAATGAAGCTTAAGAAAGCGTACCTTATTAGACGGAGCGAGCATGTGAGAGAACTCAATACTTGTTTAGAGCCTAAAAGCCTAACCATTCACCATTATCGAACTACAATAAGTAATGAATTTACATGAACCATTCTGTACACCCTTTAGGGAAAAGACAGAGGGAAGCCCAAGAAAAAGTATGTACCGCAGCACAAACAAAGGCTGAATCAGGTTCAGAAGTATAGTAGGGGGATTTCGAATTCACTTCTTGCACCAGGCGCAAGTATGAGATAGATGCTCTCAAATGCTCCGCCTAAAGAGCGACGGGGCTCGCTAACTTGACTCTATTCTACAGATAGAAAATCCTATCGACTAATTGTTAGCGGAGCTTTAAGCTAGCGTTTAGATGATAATATAAGCTTTCAATTTCAAGATAGACAAGCCGGTAGACAGATCTCAAGTAAAGAGAGCGTTAAAGGTATGACAGCAAAGACAAGTCTTGAATAGCTAATAGCTCGAGCGAAGGGAGATGAAGGTGTGGCATTAAAGATGCAGCATCCAAACCCTTATACCTGAGAAGGTTTAAGAGTTTAAAGGTAGCTTACTCCGCGACGAGTTGGCTCTCACGACGGCCTTGCTTTCGTTCGGTTCCTTGCTGACTGGCTACTGAAAGCAGATTGGTACTTTCTTGCGCTAGCTTCCTTGATTGAACTTGCATGGAATGAAAGACAGCATGGAATAAGAATCTCTTGGGCACTGACCGAAGCCCCAGACGTCGAGAAAGAGTTTGCTTCCGAAGCTGCTTTTAGGAAAGGTGGGAAAACTCCTAGTAAGGAATCAATCTAGACCGGCTCACTGACCGGTTCACTGGTGTCTGAGATCATCATCCATATTTCTTGCCTAGAAGCTTCCCTCTGAACTTCCCGTTGGGATATCACAGAGCTAATTAGTTACTAACTATTTCTTTCTTTCATTAGAGTCTATAAGCGCTTTTTTTTTAGTCTTCCTTTGGCGCTAACCTGAATGCCTTTCTATTATACCCTTTATTCCCTCGGGTCAGTCACTCCCTTAGCCTGAAGTCTGAACCAACACTCCGGAAGTTCCGAAGTTCTCTTTCATTACGCTTGAGAGTTTTTAGTAATGCCCTTTGGCCTGACCAATGCACCCGACACATTCTGCACTCTAATGAACAAGGTACTTCACCCTTTCCTTGACAAGTTCGTGGTCTAGTCTACTATTTGGATGACATTGTTGTGTACAGCACGACCCTTGAGGTCTTGAAGAGCCTAAAGCAAGTCTTCCAAGTACTTCGAGAACACGAGCTGTACGTCAAGAAGGAGAAATGCACTTTCGCAAAATCAGAGGCCTTGGTCACAAGATCAAAGATGGTAGGCTCATGATGGATCCAGCGTCGGTCGGTGCGAGCTATTTTGTAATGGCAGCCTCCCGAGTACCAGAATTGCGATCTTTCCTTGGACTGGCGAATGACTATCGAAGATTCATAAAGGGGTATGGGCAGTGCCCATCTCTAACGGACTCTTTCGCGAAGGGTGTAAAGTGTGTCTGAGGGCAATGGAGTTCGGAGTGTCAAGTCGCCTTTGAGAGACTGAAACAAGCAGTCGATGAAGATCCTGTTATGGTGTTGCCCGACTACGAAAAGCCTAAAGAAGTACACACAGATGCATCCTACTTTGCCATTGGAGGAGTCCTTATGCAGGCATCCCATCGCTTATGAAAGTCGCAAGCTGAATGATACAGAGAGGTGGTATACAGTCCAGGAGAAGGAGATGACCGCCATCATCCATTGCTTGCGCACCTGGCGACACTACCTGCTTGGTAGCCGGTTCACTATCAAGACTGATAACGTCGCCACCATGAAGACACAAAAAAAAGCTCAGTCCCAAGCAGGCTCGCTGGCAAGATCTCTTGGCGGAATTCTACTAGAACGTCGGAGTATAAACCTGGCAGAGCTAATGTGGTCGCTGATGCCCTAAGCAGAAAGGCGGAGTTGGCCACGAGATCAGCTTCTACTCCAATCCAAGGAGCACCTTCCTTAATCAAATCAAGGAGGGCATGGGACAAGATCCGACAGTATAAAGAGAGTGCTACTAGGATCCGAAGGAGAATGTCACGGCCCGTCAAAGCAGCTCGACCCAAGTGCGAGAGAATTGATGGGAATGCCCTCTCAACTATGTGCTCAAAATGGCTGCAAGATGAGTGGCTTCTCCAGCAAGCCAACAAGGCTCTAGAAGCTTCCCAAGACTAACGTCAAAGGTAGCCGGGACGGACTAAGCAAGAGGAAAGAAGTTACTAGCTTCAGGTTCTTTCGTGAAAAACGATTTCGAAAAGCAGCTATAAGTCCGGAATTCATGTCATGATTGTAGTAATCATTTGAAAGAAGTGAAGTCTGCTAACTCGTTGCGATAAATCTAAGAAAAGCTGGGCGGCGAAGGGCCGTAGGGCGATACCGACGAAAGAGGACGAGACCTTTACCAAGAGGATAAGGGAAGGGGGTTGAGTCAGGGACAAATAGGAATGGCATCCACTAGTTGATACCGGGAATGGGGGACACTTTTGAATGAAGCACGGTGCAGCCGGAGCGAAGCGCTGTTCACGTCACAGCTACTATGTTGGCTGTTACTATACAACGAGATTCGAATTTATCGTAGCTAATTCTCTTTTTAGAATAAAACCGATTGTATTTTCTTCTGCATCCAGGTTTCTGTCTTTTATCCATTCCTTAAAATACTCTTCGGAAACGGTGTCTTTCTTTCCTATATTGAAAAGTATGAACAATTCCTCTCTTACATGGGAACGCAGCGATGTAGGGGCTTGTCCGGGAGATCGAGAGCCGTCTTCGCGGCCGCATCCCTACTCACCTCGTCACTCGCGGCACACTTTCGATATCTCTATCTCTGTCTTCATCGAATTGAAGCTTTCTTTCTGTCTTTTTTCGGGAAGTCAACAAGCTAATGGAACAATTGAGTTTGACTCAAATGAAACGGGGCCTCTTGCCCTTCCAACAAATCTGAGCGGATTTGGCGCAAACGAGCGAATCGAAGGTTTATGCGCTCCCATATAGTGCAGGATGGGGTGCCCTTGGACCATGTGGGTCTATTAACCATGGCGAATTCATCGCTGTATCAGGTAATGCCCAGTTTCTTTCTTCCGATTTGATCTCGGAACCAACCAACACCATTTGAATCATTCCTTTCCAGCTCTTCATTTCTTTAGCTAAATACATCTATACAGCTTCACACTCTTTAGAGGAGAGTGTGAACCATCTAGAAATATTGAGATTTTGGAAAGACAAAAGGGCTTCTGCTTCCTCAGTTGCTGAAAGTGGAAGAATGGTGCAAAAACAACCATCAAAAGAAGCTGCTGAAGCATTTGAGGCTTTGATAGAATGAGGGATCTGCTTCCAAAGGCGTGACTCTAAAGTTGCAAGCAGAGAGACCGGAAAAGAAGAAGACTAACGAATCCCTACTCCCAGATTGCAAAACAACAGGCTGTAGTTTAGGAAAGAGCCGACATGAAAGAGATTTGCTTTGGCTGATAGCTCTGCCGTTATCGAGTGATCGAATCAGCTGTTTTCGAGTCAAATAACTGACTGCCATGTGGACTCCCTTTAGGGAGAAAACCGTCGAAAGCGGATTGGTACTGGACATTTTAATGCACTGATAGCAAGCATTCCATCTTAACTCTGCACTTTCTTTATATATATACTGATGATCATATGGTATTTCGAGTACAACTAGGAAGGGCATTAACTCAATTGAACCCAATATCATAGAGCTCATTCAATTACTATCTTATAGCACATCGGATTCTTATTCTATTGATGGAAGTGTGGTAAATCGGTATTTCTTTCTATCATATGGTATTCATGTGGAAGAACTAGGCTGGAAAAGAATCCTTCACATGCATTCATTCATCAATCTTCGATTTCCTCTTCCCGTGTGGACGAAGACCGAGACTTCTCTGATGATCCGATTCGATGGTAGTTGTTCACTTGCTCTTCTATTGTTCTTAGACGCACTCTTGATGAACTTTCAGACTGAAGCTTACTACTATCTATTATGTTAAGTAGACTGGTTCTTGCTACTGGTTTTTCCTTTCCCACTTCAGCTTTCCTCACTCCCCGGCTTGCTAACATAAGAGCGCATTCGTTCACAGACGATTCTTGCCCTGGCTCGTTGGCTACTTTTCTTTCCGATTCTGGTTCTTTTCCCGACTTTTCTCACACTTTTATAAATAGGATATCCTCATGTCACATTATAAGAAAGTAGCAAGGTTTTTGATTAGAGTTTATATGGCATGGCAGGAAGATTGATAAACAGAGAAAGAGAAGAGAAAGCTATATGCAACACACATGCAAGTCGGACTGGACTTTCGAGAACGCTTTAGCAACGACTGATTGCTGCCCTAATACTCTTGCTATTGGGAACCCCAGATTCCCCGCATCCAACAAGGGATTGCGCCAAGAAAGGCGGCGATAAGAGCATCTTGCGGACATGTGAGATGTTAGGATCTGGTCGTCCATAGTTGATGCACCGAATGCCCTTTTTTTCAGCTTTGACATTACAATCCGCAGTGTTGAAGGCGTCTTTCTTTTCTTTCCGTTCAATAGCTAAGGTTACTGATATGGCATTAACAGCGGCAACGGAGCAACCATATAGAGAGAGGTGATAACTTGTTCTCAGACTGTGCCCGAAGCGCTTGTTTTATCCTAGATAGAACTTCTTATGGTCATGAAATGACAAACTTTGACTTATACAAGGCGCTATTACATTGCACATTGGGCCTGAATCGGTACTGAGCTCTCACACTTCCAGCAACTAGCTCAACTCAAAGAAAGTGCCCGCGGGGCAGCTTTATGGAATCTGAGTCAAGCTTGTCTAGACAATCATGTGAATGTGAACCCGCTCTGCTTAGTCGACTGAAAGAGAATCGAAGCATCCTACTTTACTGTAAATGCCGCTACGGATTCCGAGCTAAAGGTCATACTGACTTCCTTCTCTTTTCCCGGGTACTCCTGCCTCTGTCCCAGTAGCTTCCTCTGTTGCATCCGTTGACGAAGAAAAATCTGGATAGTAGCCCTTTTCGGCATATCCAGAGAGAGGTCTCTCGAGAGTGTAGAAGCGACAACTAAATCTAGTAATCAAGCATCAGAAGAAGATTTCGAAATTCCGGGGAATACCTGGAGGCTTCTGGTAGGGGTTTGACCTAGCACAGCATGCACTCCAGGCAGAGAGAGGGCCAGAAAAATGAGGTGAGGATCTATGCAATTGAGATGGCTTTCTTGCGTAAGGCACTTTCAAAAGCTAGCTGGAACTCGATGGAATAGAACTGTCTGCAAGGGGTACTGGGGCTAGAGCATATATGGGTACTGACACGAAGACTAGAGGACCCAGCATGTCAACTATAGAAAGTCTTACCGGTCAGAATAGAAAGAAACCCCTTTATCCTTTTTATTTTTTGTGCTCATGTTACATCATACTATGTCTGTCCGTCCTTGCATGTTGTTTAACCGGACCTGGGTTCTTCTACACCCGTAGATCGAGTAGTTTACCCGGTTCCATTTGATCAATCAGTGGTCGATGGGAAAGAAGGAACTCCTATTCTTGCCCTAATGCTCGGAGCTGAACTGAGATAAAATGGCCTACCTGATAAAATGGAGTGAGAAGTTGAAGCTTCAGGAACCTATGTAATTCAAGAAAGGGGGATATGATACTACCCCTATATAAGCAACGGTATAAGGAACAATAATAGCAAAAAAGAAAGAAATAATAAATTCCATCCTTATTTTGTCAATATCATGAGTGGGCTTATGTCCGGAGTCGTTTTAGCTGTTTCACTCTTTAGTTTTGAGCTACCGAGCTATGTAGCTACTTTTATTCCTAGTTTCACTAGTGAGCTCCTTGTTCCTGAGCTATGAGTGTTGGAGTTAGTTGATGAGTTCCTGATATGGAAGAGAGTTGTAAAGAGTTTCTGAAGAAAGTATCTAATATCCGCTTCTTCCTATTTCTTTAGTACTCTCTGGTATTGCTTGATAACTAGCCTGCACCCCCTTAAGTCCTTCGCTCGCCTCGCTCCTTTGTAAGTTATATTACAGATCTGTCTAGAAAAGGAACTGTTTCAAATAGTAACAAAAGGGAATTCCAACAATATAGTCAATGATGCAGAACATTCAGAACTAGAAACAAAGAGCTCATTAGCTCACTAGACTACCGAGTCTTAATACAGCTAGCTTGACTCTTAGCTACTCTAGCATCGGAAGAAAAGCCGAAGCAAAAGTCAACCGAACGAGTGGAAGCATCAGGAACAGACAAGCAACAACGGGAAGAAATAGCTAAACAACAACTACTAGCTGTCCGGACTCGGGGAAATAGCTCAACTACTGCTCTAGCTGCGGCGGGCTAACGCGTTCGTTAAGGAGGATGGTGGGAACGAGGGTTTCCGCTTCTCCCTCTGCCTCGGAGCCCCCTACGGCATTAACTTCTAATTTGAACGATAAGTGCAGTGCTGCTTTGCAGGGAGAGCTAATGCTTGTTGGGTATTTTGGTTTGACACTGCCTCAACGTAGAAGCTTGAAGAACTAGGCATTAGACTTTCCAACGGAAGACGGCAGCAGAAGATTAGGAGACAGCAGATGTGGTATCATCTACATCATCCGATTCCGTAGCAGAACCCGATCTTGGAATTGCTCATGTAAGCATATGATTTTCCTTTCCCTCCTCTCCAGAGGTGGAGAACTTGCAGGGCGCAGAGGCTACAAGGATGGATCGTGCAGACGCCATGGAGGTAAGGGTCTTAGGAGGGATTTCAAGCCCAACTTGATGTCTTCAAGGCGTCTATGGAGGAGATTCAGAAGGCCATCTCCAACCACAACCCCTTACGGTTTAGGCCGCTCCCATTTCGCTCGTTGGGTCGATTGCTGCTGGAAGTCCTTTTTTTCTTTTCTGCCAGCCATGACTATTCTGCTTTAAACAAGGCAAATTACTATGTACTCAAACGTCGACAAAGAAAAGGGTACTACTTACTTAGGCTCCAAGTAGTCTACACCGATAGACCAAGAAAATAAAATAATCAAAAGACGTGCTAAGGAAGATGGTTGGTGCTGCATCTAAGGATGAACGAGAAAGGAAGGGCTGGCTGAGGGCTCAATAGATAGGGAAAAGGGAGTTGCTTGTTGCACGAGTACTTGTTACACTATTTCAAAAGGAGCTGTTGTTGGCAATGGTTCATTGTAACAATTCATTTCATCAACTCGATAGATCCCCATCCCCGGAATGAAATGATGCGAGCAGACAGCGTACAACTACGCGAGGGTGGAACAAAGCGAGACTGAAAGGAGAGGATTGAAGCGAGACATGTTATATAAACATTAGTTAATGCAATCATCCCAACCTCTCGTGCAGCAGGAAGCATCCGAGTGAGATTCAAACCATTTAGCAGTCTTACTCTTCTGTCTAGTCTTGTCTTCCTATCTAATCGGTAGTATCTCTTATGATCTCAGGTAGTTTTGTCTTCCTTTATTAGGCGGATCTGTAATATAAAGCTTCTTTTAAAGGAGCGACGCGAGCGAGCGGGCAAGCGTACTTGTTTTGTTGTTCGAAATGAAGCGAGGAGCTAGAGTTTCTTTCCTCTTTGTAGCTAGAGTAGCGAGTGGTATTGCTATAGGAACGGGTAGTTTGATTAGCTGTTTTACTCGATAGAGCTAGTAGCTATTTCTTAGTTCTTAGTTCCAACTGCAGCTATTGTTTGAGTTCTGAGTTGGTAGATGAAGCAAGCGAGATCCGGAAAAGCAGTTGTTAAATGAGCTATTTCCCCGGTTTGAGCTAGGGTCGTGAGCTAATGAAACAAGCTGGCCTCCGGAGGACCGGTGAGCTGAGCTACTGAAACCAGTTCGGAAGAGCAGTAGATAATGTAGCTACTCTTCCTAAAGACTAGACTCAAGGGATTCATGGTTGGCCATAGTAGGGAGAGCTGAATAGGAATAATGAAGCTCGACCGTGAGCTAGCTCCTAGTCCCTAGAACACCTGCTATATCCCCCGCCCCCGGTAGCACCAAAAGCGTGAGGAGAGCTTCCTTCGAACAGGAAGCTCAGCTCTTCGCCTAAATATGTCTCTAGTCTTCCGCGCGCGCGCGAGGTTTAGAATTCCTACAAATAGGAATCAGAATGATTGATATTTGCACCTTTCTTTGCCTCCTGTATTATGAACAAATCGAAAAGCCGGTTTATACATATCCCGCTGGGTATGGAGCCACCTTCTGAACAACGGCATGCCTACTTCCTTTCCTCATTCTTTCGATACTAGAGGTTCGTTTGAAGATTCGGTCGAGCTTTTTACCACCCTCTCCCATCTGTAATACTCGCCCAAATGCTCTCTGATGTAACTGTGTCATAACTCTTCAATGAATCACTTTCTTTACTAAAAAAAAAGGAACGGAACTCCAAAGTAACTGTTAAAGGAATCAAATAAGAGAGATTGGTTCGAAACTTCCTCTTTAACAGGATAATTCCGATAATAGCGTAAGTGATGCAGAAGCGTATGGCTCAGCGAGTATGATTACTGAGGGACTGACGAGTATGAAAATCAGTAGCTCTACTCTGCCTGACCATATACAAGAAGGCTGCATGAGTCAGAAGATAAAGAACAACTAGCTACCATGTCTCCCTCTACGAACAGATGAGAGCGGATCCCGGAAGCACGGCCCCAACTTGATCCACCTGCCTCCCCAATGAAAGAAAGTGCCAGATACTAATACTAACTGGTAACTCCGAACCATTGGGCAAGCGTGATACGACCGACCGAAGACTCCATACCTGTACGGCTAACCTCAATAAAACAACAAGATATTAAAAATAAGACCGGCTTGGAACTGATAGAAGAAAGAACTGAAACAGGAAAAAGGAAAGACTAAAAGAAGAGAGGAGAAAAAGGGCAAAGAACGAGCGGAGGGAAGCTTCTTTACGGGGGCATCCTTACGCGCCGACACTAGAGAGACGAATGGAAGAGAAGGGAAGCCCAGAAGTCGCCGGAGTCATCCACTTGAAGTTGAAAAACTCTAGCTTCGGAAAGGACTACCAGGGAAGCGTCGCCTCCAAGGAAGTGCATCCGAGTAACTAGTTGGTTCCGGAAGAACAATTAACAACTACTACCCTAGCAGCAAGCGGGCTAACGCGCTCCTATCCTTTAACACCGGTTGTCCAGACTAGGATCAAGCAAGCAAATAGCTCAACAACTGCTCTTTTCCGAGGAGCGAAGCCACTCGAACGAGTGTGAGAGGAGCGAAAGTTAGCTACTGCTTTGACTCACCTGGTTGAAGGAACTCCCCAGTCGGGGTTTCATTACTGGTTTCAATTAGCTGACTTATCGCTTCCGAATCTCTCACTCAAGGTTTAACGGTCGTGCTCCCTGAAGCTCTCCCTCCTTTCACTTCCATCTCACTGATCTCTCCAGTTAATTTAATAGAATGAGTACAGAAAAAGCAGGACAATTCAGATAAGTGCTACTATCGAGGCTGAAACATTTGGAGGAACACGAGATGTCCCCTTAAATGGTTTAGGGTGAGCGGCTTCCCAGTCTGCCCGTAGATAGCTAACGAACTCCTGCCTTACAAGAAGGCTGTACTTGCACTCGGAAAATAATAAGCTCGCGAAGGGATTAACTGCTGCTTGGAGAGTTTGGTGGCCCCTGTTCATTTATCAATAGTTTATCAAATTAGAGCAGGGAAGTAAGCGCGCCGGGCGAAGAAGGTGGCTCCATACGGGATTCTAGGGAAGGGAGGTTTCGGAGAAGGATTCTTAACAGTTTCTTTCTATGGAATTCCCCCCCTAGGGAACCCCCGGTGGTGGACCAAAGCAGAGTTTGGCCCTCGTAGTGTAGGTGTTCAAGGTTGTGGATGTGTTAAGCTGCCCTATTGTAATATATATAGGTCATAGGAGAGCTCTAAAACTGCTATAAACAGAAGATAGCTCATATCAATGATAGGATAGTTCCTAAGAACAACAGAAAAGCTGCTAATCGATACGCTAGGATAGGTAGAGCCCATACGTAATTCCTTCTTTCATCGGAATGGTTGGGCTCGGCAAGAAGTATTAGTGAAACTGCTAAAATGTTAGCAACTCGGCGCATCCGAACTACCAACTAGGAACAAGAGCTCACTAGACTATAGAGTAAAACTGATAGATAAACTGTTAGAAATCCTAGCTCAACTACTGCTCTAGCTGCGGCGGGCTAACGCGTTCCTAAGCACCGCTGACTTATCGATCGGGCTTGCTCATCCAAGCAATCCCTCCCTTGTTCCGAGACGCTCTCTTGCCCCGAGCTTCACGCCTCACCTCTCTGACTTTCAGTGCTTATCTGAAATCATAAGAAAGATGGTCACCCGCCCTAAGCAACATCGGTTCACCATAGAACTCTCTATAACTTCTCTTCTTGACTAGGTTTTGATTCCTTCTCTTTCTCAAGGATTTGCTTCTCCGCCTCAAGAATCATTCTGGTATCTACTACTCCGGTACATCTGCTGGTAACTCTAAATCCTTGCAAGGCAATGTGGCTCCAGTATGCAAGCTATGTTATCAGCCACACTACCAAGCAACCCTTACCCGAATAGCAGTCCCTTAAGCAAGTTCTCTTTCGGGCAAGGAGCTATGTTAATAGCGTTCATTCCATTCTTCAATTCACATATGTGATGTTCGAAATCGCTGATGGACAACCAATCCTTGGACAAGACAATAGATCAATCAATAGCTCATTAGTAAATAAAAACAACAAGGACAAGAGCTCATAGGACAGTCTAACATAGTCGTTAGTGGCTCTAAGTCAGTAGCTCATTGGATAGTAGGAGCTCATCCATTAAGGTAGTAGGACAACAACGACTGGAACAACTAGAGTACTGATGGGATATGAATTCGGTAGATCCCTACTTTTATTGCATTGCTTGATGTGGGCTCGCTTGTTCTGATTCCCTTATCGCTCTCTCAGTCCAGCCCCTAACAATAATAGGGTCTGTCCTTCGATCACTGAAACTAATGTCTACAGATCTGCCGAGCCAGCCTTTTAAGGTTCTTTTGCGAGATAACCCGGGTAATCCAATCTGCTAGTCGACGTGCTACATAATACCCTGCTCGTGGAACAGTGATGGCATAGTCTTGACTAACAGCCAGCTCTACTCCTAGTCCTACTACTAAGAAAGGCTAAAACAGCTGGTAAACCGAAACTCTATCTAAGCTAAAAGAAAGAAATCTTGTCTTTTCTCTAGCTCTTTCATACCCTGTATTAACTCCTAAACTAAAGAATTTGAATGGATTCAGCAGCAGTTCGAAAGGGCTAACCTAGTCGGGAATCTTCAGCGTCGAGGGGCATTGAAGAAGTCCTCAATGGTAACCTGGTCGTTAGTTAAGGGCGGTACCATAATACCAACGACAATACCGTACCGGACCAGACCACTCGATAAATTCTTTATCCTCAGGACGACTAAACACGTCATCCCGGATCAGTCAACAATCTCGGGGTCTCATCTCAAAGTCAATAATGACACCTCTCAGGTAAGGGTGAAGAGGTAAACGCCATAGCTCGAACGGGAGCCTGAAGCGGTTGTACATTGCAAGAACCCGGGAAGGGTGGATGGCTATTGACATAGCGCATCCATCCTAGAATCAAAAAAGAGTGAGAAAATGGAGCGAAGCCACTCGAACGAGTGTGAGAGGAGCGAAAGTTAGTCCAGTAATTATAGCTCCCCGGGTTATACTAGCTCATTCAATCAAGCTCTGTGGAGTCAACGCCTTTAGGTCTATAGGGTTCGTAACTTGACAGGTTTAGTCATTCCAGTCAGTCCGGTAGGTATAGTCCGTATAGTCGTAATTGGGAAAAATTCCATAGATCTCGGTGGCTTCATCAGCTGTCTCGATTGAATGAATCTCTCCTCCAGCCATGGTAGATCTTCAATTTTCCTTCTACCTTTACCCGGATCCGACAGAATGTTCTTGCCGACCCACACCCCAAAAGCGTAGGGGAGGACATACGAGGTAGTGACCGAATGACTCAATGTGTCTGTCTTTCCAAGGGATGGGCCCTGCTTTCTTCTCCTTCTGATTGACACGAACAGTATAATAACATAACCGTTTTGTGTAAGGAAGTAGTAAGGGTCTGGTCTCACTTTGTCTCTTCTGTTTGCATTCCTTTGTTGAGAATAGCATTTTCGTATTCCTTGTTTTGTTTTTAAATTACTCTAGACTATCATTTTAGAGACTTCATCTTGAGGCGCTATTCAATTGCCCTTTTTTTTTGGATGCCCCAACTCTTTCGAGTTAGCTTTTTCACTTCCTTCTCTTTCAACTGATAAGGAGCTGCTTCTGCAAGTCAGCCTCTTCAAAAGAATCCTTCAACTCGGGATCTGGCATTACATCCATCCTTTGCTTTGATGCCTGATCACTTGAAGGAGAGGCTGTTTAAGTAATAATAGTGACTTCTCAACTTCAAGTTGGCCTCCATCCGGGGAAAGTATGGGTTTTGGATTGGGGTTTGGAACCCTTGCATTCCAAACAATTGCAATTGTGGAAATTTGTGAAATAGAGTTCCGATATCTAATATCTCCAAGTTTGGATTGTGCCCTAGTAGTCGCGCTCTTATCTTACCCAGGTGCTGCCGTTTGTTTGCCTTGTTCGGAGGCTCCGGTTTCAAATCTTGATTTCCGGATAGAATAAAAAGAAGAAGAGAAGGAGGTCGAAAGTGCTCATACTAGCGGTGACCTAACTCAAGTCCAAAGAAATGGACTCCCTCTCGCGGCTTCAAGTGAATATGTTTCATATTTAACAATCCTATCAATAGACAGACTAGGAAATAGACAATAAAATCAAAGTGAGTGAATATTGAATATGAATATTGACTGAGGTACCCGGAGCAGAAAAGAGAACGAACGTGCTAAGTCCTCATTATTGATTTGTTCTCTTTATTTGTTGAATTGCCTTCTTTAAGGTGAGACCATTCCATTTCAGTTTGAAAGCCCTCAGCCCAACCAAATACCTATTCCCGAAGTCAGGCAGATTGAAAAAGAAAAGGATGCAATGATGAATACACAGGAGGGTCAGACGAAGAATCGCGATCTATGGCAATTTGAGTTTGAACAGAAGTTAAGTTCAAGTCATCTCATTGATGCTCATCACCTGTCACAACTCTCGATAAATGGCTTTCTTTGAAGGACTAACTACTTGAATTCCACTTTAGAGAAGTCAAATCCTTATGCGCTAGGGCGCTCGTTACTTCAATTTCTCTTGAGCTAATCCTCTTGCAGGAGCTCGTACAGTTCGAGCGTTAGAAGTAGCAGAGTCAAGGTAGCATTCCCTGTTAGCAGTACTCTATAGTAAATTCTTTGACTAAGGCCTAGAAGAACTATCGAAAAAAAAAAGAGCCTTATTTGAAGTAAGAGGAGAGGGCTTATGTAATAGCGCGTGTGTCGGGAGAGGAAAGTAGCTTGGCTCGACTGAAAGGAGAGGTTTGGAGCTCGCTTAAGCTCGCTATCTGCTCGCGTAGTAAACTCCGCTTTTGCTGGATCTGACTTCAGTCTTTGTTGAGATCTGGAGCTGACATGCTGCTTCTTTTCCTCGTCACTGGCTTTGATCTTGCTACTTCAATGCCCAAGAAGTATCTTCGCTTTCCGACGATCGATCCTTGGTATTCATGCTCAAATACTGTTTCAGTTCAGTAAGGATGATGGCCAGCTATCGACGGGAAAGCTTATCTATCTGACTGTAACCTATAAATACAGAGCACCTCAAACTAAATACTTCCCTTCCTTTTCTCGGTCGCTCCCTTCGCTCTCTCTTTTTGGGTCGCGGGTCAAAGGAAATCCTAAATACAAAGCTGTCTCCCTTACAGTAGAAGGAGGAATTCTTCCCTTACCGAGGTAAGAACTTGAAATTGACTTGATTCTTTATCGACTCCTAAATCAGTTAATGCGGAAGTTATGTGCGCGCTGCGCCCGGAGCGCTTCGCTGTGGTGCTTGCTTGATAGGAGGGAACCGAGCCTACGCTAGGAAAGAATCATCGGAACACGTACTTTATCGAAAAGTCTAATGGCATTTCTTGGAAGAACCAGAGACACTCGCTGTCACAGTAGATTCTTCTACTATCGCGCCAAGTGTTACGTCAGTCATAGGTCAAGCTTATGAAGATATAGAGAGAAGAAGGGAATTCATACCGATGGACTCAAACTCAAGCTCCTTCTTCAGATGTTCCAGCATACCTAGAAGCTTTCTTATCTCAGATCCCTGTTTTCAATTTCCAGATCAAATCCTTTTCACTTGTCAACTCGTTTATTCAAGAATTTATCCTATAGGAATATTTCTTTGATTACGCAGATTCTCTAATGCCTACCCAGAAGGTGTACTTGAAGATGTATTGGTTCTAACTTGAGTCAAAGAGAATAAGGACATATAGAATTGGACTAGTAGGTCAGCCCTCTCATCGCCCACATAGATCATCTTACGATGAAATGATGGGATGATAGTCGGGGCCGAGATAGGAAATTTAGGATGAAAGTGATCGCCTCCATATGCCTTCTGTAATGCTGCACTATCAAAAAAATATGCATCTCTCGCTCTTGTCGTCGAACTTCGATCTTTTCTCATCTGGTACGAGCGCACATTAATCTAATTGAAATCCGGAAATATAGAATAAAAAGAAGAAGAGAAGGAGGCGGTTCGTCGAGGCATCTGCTCCGCGCCTCCCAGTAAGCATCCGGAGGGAAGAGTTGCGCTCTTGCAATTGGGTTGTTGCGATTACGGGTCATCCATTCCCTTCTTGACCAACTACTCTCATCTCAGTGGGTGTTATCGGGCAGATCTGATGGTTCTAGGAAAATCCTTGAATCAAATAAGGTATTCACTTCGTTCAGTCGCAATCTTAATTACCTATATTAACATAGCCCCGCAATTAACATGTAATCCACCCTACACCGTTGAGGAAGATCAGAACAGGCTAAACAGGAGCATTGGATTTGAAAGGAATAAAACAACTCTTATGGCCATAATATGACTCGACCAAACATTATCGCCTATCCGGATCAGTTAGGGCGTTAAGCAACCTCTATATAGTTTCACATAGTCTTTGGGAAGGCTCAGAGCGTAGGCACTAGACCTGGAAAGAGTTGGTTGCTTTTTGGAAATCCCAGTCAGGAGAAAGACGCAGAAGCCAGTAGTGAACCGTCTGCTATCGGGACCTCCAATCGTTCACCATCCTGCTGTTGTAGAACAATTCCGGCCCGCCATTGTGAGTTGAGCCGGGAGCTATTTGTTGATGATTTCTCAAGGGGTATTCTTCCTTAACCAGAAATCTGCAGTCTTTGATTGCTTTGTTGAATTGTTGATGCAAGCTTCAAATGATTCTGGTTGCAAACTTAAGGTATTCAGAACAGATAATGGAACTTCATTTTATTCTTTGCAGTTCAGCAATTATCTTGACTTTAAAAGTGTGCATCTCCTTCGGATCCATTTACACCACACCATTTTGGTGTAACGCATTCAAAAGAAGCAAGTTCTGTAGTTCCATTCCAGAAGCTAACCTATCAATAGCCAATGGGGCACAGGCCGCATTGGAAGAGCAAGCCGATTCAAGGGGTTTCTAAAGGTGTCTGCTCGTGGAATAGAAAGAGTTCGTTGCATCAACTTTGTGTAGTAGTCGCTTACTTAAGCCCATCGATCTTACTCCTCTTCTGTGAAAGAGAGGGCGCTTCTGAGATAAATCAATCCCCCACAAACCAAAAGGAGTTTTAGGGTTGAACGCAGATTGGATTGGAGCTAGCCGTTCGTGGCAGATAGCTGTTCTTGCGCGACGAGTGTTGCTAATTAATAGTTAATAGCCACTAAATCCAGGTAGCACTCTTTGCCGGATCCACTAGGAATCCCAAATCTCCTTTCTTATGTGTTGACGGAAAAAGGCTTCTACCGAGTGGGTTTTTAGGGTTTTTCCATGTTTGAAGTTCTTCTCGGTCTAAGAGACCCCCTCATAGTCAACTTCCTTTCGGCTCGTACACGTTAGCCTCATTCTTCTTCTTCGCTCATATCGTCGGCTATCTCATCTTCATTTCTTGATGCGGGAGTTCGTGGGGTACTTTTTCCACTAAGCTCTTGGACCCCGATCACTTGGTTTGAGTTGTATTCCGATCCTAGAAAGAAAGCCAAGAAAGGCTAGTACTAGTCATCCTTCTTTTCTTTCTAGATTTCTTCATCCAAAGAGAGGTTTCTGTTTCAGAAGTGGCATTCAGTTCTCCTCTGCCGAAGAACGCGAAACAGTAGACTCTTTCTTCGTTTTCCACGAAATCAAGGCTGGACCCAAGAAAACACAGAAGCCTGTAACAGACCTAGCCATTTCCAAGCCGAGATAATACTTAGCAAACCCAAGATCCAACTCAACTGAACTCCATCCTTGTCAAAAAACTTCTGAACTGCCGTGACTAAAAACATAAAAGAAAGCTAAATAAACACACAGGAACACGATGCAGGGCATAGCATAAATGAAAGCGCTGATCATTTCTTTTTGAAAAACATATATGCTTGACCTTTTGATATGCTTTTTTGGGGCCAACCGACCCAGCTGTGATCGATGACAGAATGGTACAAAGAAAGAAAAGTCATTGGAGCTCGAACGATAAGTCAGCTATTCAAGCAAGACGATACTCTACTTCTTGGATGCTACGAATTGTCCCGGGCCCCCACCAGAGAAGCAGATTTCCTTTCTATGACCTATGGCTGTAGAAGGACTACTTCTTCAATATCATAAGATCTTAAGAGAACTACTTTCACAGCTCAACCCCGGTGAAGATAGTCAAGATGTTGCCCACCGAACCCTATTTATTAAGTTTAACAGTTCTCCTCTCTCTCTGTTGAAGATTGGCTTGTGTGGAAGGTTGACTCTTCAGTCAATGGCCTTCGAGGAAAAGCTGCGCATAGTTGCATATACTTGAATTGGGAGGAAGACGCCTATAAAGAGTACTTAGCCGTACCTTCTTCGCTCCTTAAGAGCATATTGTCCCCGCTCCTAAATAGGAAGGATCTTGCCCGACCCGACCCTTAACTCAAAAAAAGCCCTTCAAAGGGGAAGCAGGAACCATCGCTCTGTCCCCCTAGACAATCTTTCTACGCAGCTTCTGGGCTCGTCGTTGGAAGGAGTGGGGCATGGGAAAGGAAGACTCTGGCTGCTAGGCTAGCTAGGCTAACCGCGTCGAGATCAAATGTGGAGGGAGCGAGACCATCTTAAGATAAAGTATCCGCAGTAAAGAAAGTTCGAGATTTATCAATTACATCGACCCCCGCCTGAGCAACTAGGATAGGAAACAAACCTAAATGCCGCAGGTGCTCTTCCTTCTCTGGCTACTGCTCCGGCGAAGGTAGGCCACTTACTTCTTAGAGTTAGGCTAAAGCTAGCACTTAAGACAGCGAGAGACAGACGGAGCAGCTAACTTGATTAGTGTTAAATTGCGGGTATTGACATATTAGGGACTCTTCAATCTCGTTGGATGTTTAAATAGCATAAAAAACCTCTTCTGGTGGATCATAGTATATTCCCTTATGTGGAATTTAGCCAGGAGCCTGTACAGAGAACTTAATCCAAGCTGGAATCGAGTCTTTGATCCCAGGGGCCTTTCGTATCTTCACTCGTGAGACATGTGTAATGCAAAGAGAACCCTTTTTATTCTTTGGCAAAAAGATCTCCCCGTCATCAGCATTCTTTCAAAGAGCGGGTAAGCGAAATGAAGCGGATCATTCTCCTCCAACAGCTTTTATTCGATGCCAGCTTCGACTACCCTGTTAGGCCATTTGGTTTGAAGAACTCAAGAGAAAGTGATGAAAGGAATTTATGGTGAGGAGGTTCCACAAGAGACCTTGTGAGAACTCGAACTGCTGACCCTGACTATGCCGCACAAGCAAAGCGAAAGCAGCCCAATTCACTGAAGAACTCCGTAAGATGGATAGTCAACCTCCACATACCAAGTGGACGGCCCTCGTCATCAGTGCTACGTAACATCAGCTTCTTAAACCAAGCCATACTTGGAACTGCCTTCCATGTAGAAAGAAAAGACATCCCTTATGTCATTTCAAGTGAGAGAAAAGAAAGTAGTCTAGTAAGAACAGGCAGGAGTGAGTGTTCTTAAACTGCTAATAGCAATAGCAGTAAACATCCCGTTCTTCCTTACTTTCTGAATCAATGGAACTGGCGGGCGATAGCTTTCTCCTATGAGACTGACTCGCGACCAACGCCCGAGGGATCCTATGAATATTCATAGGAGACATCTCTCTCTTCCCTTCTGGAGCATCCATGAAAATGTTAGTGAATTATCGCGATTCAACACGTCGTCTTGGATTTACGCCTACAACCGCTTTTTATTGTATAATTCATCATTTTCTTTGAGAAGATGACTTACTCTAAGGCCTTGTAAGGATTGACTTGGATGAAACTAGCGTCTTCGGAAAAAAAATAGGTAGAGCACTTAGAACTGCTCAAGGAGTGCTTAGGCGTCTGTCGCGCGGCTTGTCCCTGAATCCACAGTTCTTAATGAACCAGGGACTGGCGAAGTAACCTCAACTAACGAAGAATGCGATGGTCTATCAAATCATCGTCCAAGAACAAATGCCTCTGAAAAAGAGAATCTCGAAGAACTAGACGATCCTTACCAGTCTTACTAGGCAGGACAGAAACCAATCCATGAACTACTTCATGATACCGCGACTTCTCCTAACAAGTACAAGTAAAGGTATAACCGGAGAGCGGCTTTCACTTTCCGCACTCTCGCCGACAAAGAGCTTTATCCCAGCTCGGAAATGAAATAATCAATGTCCTTTCCCCGGTCGGTTTTTTATCGCGGATTTCCGCTGCTTAGTGACTTGGCCTTAGTGGTACCTGGGACCTACGCTTGTCCAATAGTTCATGTCGGGGAAAGATTAATGAGAACTGAAGGAAAATCGAATGAATATAGTAGATCTTCCATAGGCGCTTTTCGGACTACACTACACGCCAGTCTTTTTAACCATGTTCCGAAATGGAGAAGTACTTTGGAATGATTTGATTGGGACGCTAGTGAGTTAATGAGCACTCTTTGCATGGTTCTATCAACCCTTTGCGTGTTCTGAATCGACTTCCTCATCTATAAGGAAGACTCCAGGCCACCGAAGCTAAGGAGCCCCATTTAGTTCTTTGTTCTTATGCCGACTAAAGCTAGCAGCGCCACAGCTTGAATCTCCCTTCCCCACTCGTAGCCCGTCAGGCTGGGTGTGTTAAGCATATTCGATTGGAAGCTCTTCGGTTAAGCGACGGGAGTTTTAGGCTTATCACCATATCCAACCCGAATCCCGTAGTTCGAAAGGAGAATTAGGCTACCTGAGACCTACTGATTATCCAAAACATGAGACAGCTTTCTTATCTTAGCTTTGCTTGGCTCAACTTAGTCTCTATCTCTAATGGCTAGACCAAAGACGTACTCCAAATCGACTTGACTAGCGCACGCACGCAAGGATAAACGATTTATCAGGTGGACACGATGCCTATGACGCATGGGTCTTTGACGAGCAGAATTCAGACAGCCGGGAGCGAGAGAGGAAGGAAGAAAAAGAAGAACGAGCAAGAGCGCTTAGAGAAAGCATTGTTCCAACGGTCACAGAGAGCTAGCCTTGAAGTACTGCATTGTCACTCGCGTTCTATATTAGAAAAAAAAGGGATCCCTTACCTTTCGACTAGGGAAAGCTCAGAAGCCTAAGAATCACGGACATTGATTCGTTCCTTTGGTTTACGACCTTTCTCTTCTTTTACCGACCTCCGGTCTTGGGGTTAGGGTACCGACGTAACCATAGCTCGCCATACTATCGAATAGAAAAGCTACTTAGGCGATGTCAGGGATCTCTTGCTGTTCAATCCACTTTTTATTCTCGAGATTGGGCTTCGCAAGTTCGATCGGATCTAGCTGCTTTCCCTTTCATTTCTCTTTCTCTTTTCCCCATCTCGGGATCAGGCTTGGGGAAAGCATGCCTCTTAGCACGCCATTAGGGATGGTTCGGGGTTTCAGGGGGACCTTAGAATAGGGGCTCGGGTATTAGTCCCGTTGTAGCATGACTCGATACGAACATTCATTCAAAAGGGAGTGCAAAAGAACTAAGAACGAAGGCTCCTGTTGCCAAGACTTCGAAAGAGTTGAGAAAGGAAGCTGTCAAGTCCAGACCCAGCTCAGCCTGAGGCCAATCTTGATGTCCAAATCCATCAACCAGAAGTGAGAGCGAAACGTTCTCAAAAAGCGAAAGCTTCGGCTGAACGCGAAGACTGCCATGCCAAGGTATTCACCAAAGACGAAGTCAAGGATGATGTGAAAGCAAAGGAACCAGGGCACGACACGACCAGGCTCAAGGTCTAGATCTGGGCGCTACTTCTCCACAAGTATTCCCCTCAAGCATGGATTCTTATTTGGTACCTCCACAATTATTATCTTTCCGAAACCCCCTTCTCCAATATCCGCCGCAACTAGCCGCAACAGACCTTCGGGTTGCATGTGGTTCGTCGATTCTCGAAATATCATAATCAAAGAATCCATTCTTCTCTTCTGGAATTCATATCAGCGAATACTTTCCGAGCGCCTCACATATCTTGTTCGATTTCTCAAATCGTTTCGAAGTGTCACAACTGAGATCATCAGAGAAGAAGCTCTCAGAAATCGATCTATCAATGAAACTTCCTTTAATGAGTCGGTTAAAGCTCTTTCGGGAGCAGGAACGAAACAAGGAGCTAGACTATAGTTCTTCTTTACTCGACCTAACGGTCTTCGATCTTCAAACGTACCTTTCAGTCGAGCACTTCTTGTTTTGTGCCACCCCTGCCTTATATAAAATATAATATTCTATAGGTAAAGAAATGATTATCCCGTCCCCGACTTGGATGTGTATGAGAAGGAAGCTTCTAACAGATATTGACTATAGATACCAGCGTTTTTATCTTAATGTTGAGGATTGCACTGAACCACGCGTAAAGCGATCGATAGCTTAACTTAAGAGAGCAGCGAAAGAAGATAAGGTGCTATTTCCTTACTAGCAAGTTACGGATCATTCCAGGCTATAATCCAGTCTCTGATGGCGTAGCTGATGTGTCATGCTAGGAAGCTGAGCTAGGGCATTTCTTCTTTCTCAACGCCTTTATGCTGACAGAAGCGGAGAGGCAAGCAACAAACAAAGGGCCATGGTAATAGTTTAGCAGTCTCAGTTCACTCATGCTTGCTGACTCTCTTCTCTACACCTGAAAGATCGAAAGAAGTAGTTTGACGTCGGGCCGGGAAAGGAAGAAGAGAGAACGCACACTCCAGTCAGTGAGAAACCTATTCAATGAAGATTGCTTACCAATCAAAAAGGAAAGCATTCGTATCTAGACTTGATAGACGAAAACCGAAGAAGTAGCTAGTGGTATATATACCATATATATAGAAAGCTATAATTCAAGCTCGCCTTACTCGGGGAAAGGAAAAAAAAAGATGTGTAGAAGACGAAACGAGCCCTGTTTGCTTGTCTATGTGGAATTCCTTTATTTCGAATCAGTTTCATTCAAAGCAATCCCAGCTTTCTTATCATTTAAAGCCAGCAGTCCCCGTACTCCGTCCCTTCTATCTGTCTGTGTATCGCGTAGAGCACGTACTATGAATCCGAGTCCCCTAGTCTAAGGGGCTTGTAGCTTTCAATGGGTTCGTTCCTTCTTGCATTGCAGTGAAGGCGTCCTTGAGGTATGGTGTGGGACCATTGGCCTTGACTAACCCCCACAGGATTCGAATGATTTCCTTTGTTGAGTGAGGCGACGAATCTCTCTTCCGTCTAAGCCAGGGACTAGTTCTTCTTTCGTTTACCAACTACCAACCGTCCTTGCTAATGCTAATCAAATGCTTTCACATGGGATGCCCTTATCAAATTAGTTTTCAATAAATACCTTTCTACTGAGCAGCTTTTCATAGCTAAACCAGGTCCGACCGGCTATCAACTACTTTTCTTTTAGGCGGGATCCGGAATTGTAACTGCGAATGGAAGTGGGTCTTCCCGCGTTGATGCTGCTGAAGGAGCCGGGACTAGATAGAGGTCTCGATCTCACTGACGAAAGTAAAGGCCGTGTGTGTTGGTCAAAAGGCTTCTCAACCATAGTCAACGAATCCATTTTCTGGGCTGGACTTTCCCAAAAGGAGCTTCCTTGGCACCATTGGTTGGTAAAACCTGGGCTTTCAAAAGGGGAGGATGGACGTAGAGTTCAGAGAAAGAAGTCCACATAGGTCTATCAAACCTAAAACTCGTAGCTCCATCTGTGAACCCCGCGCTGATTGATTCTAACTAGAGTAGAGGTGATCTCTACCACTATATAAGATAAGCAATTTGATCGGGTTGGGGGTTAGGCAGAGCGGTCGGACTGCAACTCCCATGCCTTTGCTTCCAAGACTTGGAAATTAATCTCGTGCTTTTCTAGAGCTACAAATATCAGCGACAGCAGCCCCAGCTAATGCAATAGTTGCGGCTCCGGGAAGTTTGAATAAGGACGCTTGAAGAGTATCAGCCTGACAACAATCTATCCGTATTAATCGACCAAGAGAGGCACCCAACTAAGAAAAGATCTAGGTATCTTCCTTTCTTACATAAATTGCAATTGCATATAGGGCTGTTCTAGTCAAAGGGCGGGGTAAGCTTGACCGGCTCAGTAATTGGTGGCCTTTCCTTGACTTAGTGGCTTCTGTAATCCTAAGTTCTAGTACTGGCAGAATCGATATCGCAAAGCTGCATTCATCTAGTTTCATTTAGTTACAGAGTTTTATTCTCCTAAAAAGAAACCAATGCCCGCGAAAGCACTTTTCTTTTTTAAATCCCATTCTCTTTTGAATACTTTTCACATGTGGGACAAGTGATCCTCTAGGGACTCACTATGGACAACAATGTCATCAAGATAGACAAGAAGAAAGCGATCAATATAGTTAGTTGTTATAAAAGACATCACTCATCAAATTACAGAAGGGTCATTTCATTTCTAAGCTTTAAAGAAAGGGCATGACAAGGAACTCGTAAAGCCATATCTGGTAAGAGAAGTGGTTTTAGGCTCGTCTCCTTCTGCAATGAAGACTTTCCAATAGCCCTCCCGAACCGGGAAATGATTTGTGAACGAGTTCCAGATAAAGAAAAATAAGAAGGAATAGAAGAAGTGCGATCGATCTCTCTGCATCGTAATAAATCAAATAGGCATACGAATCTGCGTAATCAAGGAGCACGGGGAAAGACTCCGCTACGCACCTTGCCCGGGTTAGACAAGAGTACAACAACCACTTGATTTATACTCGCTCCTTCGTTTCTACTCGTTTCACAATATGGAATTCAGCATTACGCTCTTTCTACTCTACTACACGAACGTTCCGCTCGCTGGGTCAATGGCGCATTGAACCAAAGGTCTCTCTGCTTTCGATGGATGTCCTGTCCGTCCTACTTAGTCTCATTGCCAAACCTTGCCAAGACGGCGAGGGGCATCAATCAAGCGTAGAGCTCCCAACAAATCCTTAGTCAGTCAGTCAGAGTCTAGTCCTATTGCCTAGCAGAAGCCTGTTTCGCATGATTCTTTCCCTATGACCTACAGAAGTAGCAGCTACTGTTCTAGCTCAAGCAAGCCTGTCCCAAGCCGGCCAAGCAGTACTTCAACACTAGCCAAAAAGCAAACTTTGAAACACAATGCATGACTGGAACGCTCGTTCAAATAGCTTCGAACCTTAGGCTAGAGAAATAATACTACAAGGCGGAACCATGTGTGTTGCATACGAGAAGAAGGGCGGGAATGGAACTATTAGGCGACGCACTTAAAAAAGAGCAATTACTGAAGGTCCAGAAACCTATCTTGTAGCTGGAGCCCTAAGAGAAAGCGTCTCTCCAGGAGCATACTATCCATGTGCCTTTGCGGTAGATCCTTTTGCCCAGTTGCTCGCCTAATAGATAGAAGGGCTACTACAACAAATATCGAATAAGAAAGAGCTAGTGACTGCAGGAAAATACCTATAGACTCCCGGTGAATACACATAGCCATAAGGAAGCCACTTGTGGCTTATCACTCTTTCTCGATCGCTTTTTCCCTCTCCCTAACGGTCTTCTACTTCCTCTTACCACCCTCTTAACTCTAGTTCCAACTCTAGCTACTATAGTACTAGCTGTTTCGGACTAGCAGATTTAAGGAGAGGGAGGGAAGATGACTGCCTTGTTCTGGCGGTTGTGGGATGTGATGAGAAATGAGGAAGTATGCGAAGTGGCTAGGAAGCGAATTCTCATGTGGCACAAAAAGAATGGAACCGTTTCCTCTGTGAATCGAGGCCATGATGAGCAAGCAATCCTAGACATTGTGTGCCAAAACATAGACACTGCCGAGTCGTGATTGAAAAGTTTGACAAGAAGGACGTTCCATATGATATGAGGCTGGTGCAGTTCAACAGTGTTCCACTGTTCACTCTGAGGAACGGGAAGAATTGGAAGCAAAGCTTGCGGATTTGAGGTCCCTTATGAAGTCATACATTAGTCGAGGAGTAGTTCTGTATTTGGGGAACCTTGATTTGATTTCTTACTTCTGGTCCAAATATGGAGAACAAAGGAATGCCTTCTACCGCCTTGTCGAGTATATGGTGATGGAGCTCAGCAGACAGATATTTTTGGAAGGGGAGAACAGAAGGCTGTGGCTAATGGGAATCGCAACCACTCAGACTTACGAAAAATGCTAAATTGGGAGTCCATCAAGCGCTATGAACATAGCCCTCTTCAAATTCATGCTGCTTGGCCCTTGGTCAAAGAGGAACCATCAGCCTCCACAGGTGAATCTTTGTTTGGGATTTCTTTTTTAGACTTATTTATTGTCTGCTTACCTTTATTTTTTCCCACTTCTGATTCGGGTAATGGAATATCTTTGGGTGAAGGGTTTACACTCCATACATTAGTAAATCAAATAATATCTAGTAAATGGGTCGGTTTGAAACTAAATGAATTGTACGACAAAGAAATAGAACAAGTAAAAACAACGGTGGAAGAATTACAACTGTCCCACTAATAAAATGGACCTATTTCTAAATCAAATTTCCGAGTTCCATTTCCTATTGATTAACTCACCAGGGAATTCATTCCGCCCTTAACTTATCTTAAGTTAAAACAACTTCAAACTTCGAATATCCCTTACATTTCCCGGAAGTAGGAGTTTTGTACAAGAAGTCTTTCGGAGGACCTAAAGGATCATGAAAGAGGCGAGTTGGAGGCGTCCGCTATTGGACGAACCGAAGTTCCCCTCCGGCAAGCCCATATTGAATGAATGAAACGATCCCAGCGGTCTGGTCCAGTCAAGATAGGTTGAATCCTCTCAAAGAAAGGAATGGAAACCCGGTATTTCATTTCTATACCGAGTTGTATGCATGCATGGAAGAAGAAGATGAGGGTTCCGGAGAGGTTCGAAGTGGATCTTATCGTGATAGACCAACAATGCGCACTCATTTGATCTTGATCCTTGTGTAGTGAAAGTGAGACTAAACTGGATCTGCACGGTCCTCCTAATAATATCCATAAATGACTTGGTTTTGGTAATAGATGAACATTACCGTATGCAAATTCGGGTGCATGATACACATTGATGCTCCAGTGCATTTCTCCGTCTGAGTCAGAATAAATATGGTTTCGCACTTTATCTTTAAAATTAAAAGTCGACGTTCGTGCGCGAATCTCAGCAATCACTTGTTCTGATTGGACATATTGATCATTTTGAACTAAAAGAAAACTTTGAGGTGGAATATTTACATCGTGTCGAATATCTTCATTCTCAATAGTTACTAACACGTTTAGAGAACATAGAAATGCGGGATGCCCATGGCGTGTACGTGTCGGATAAACGAAATCAGTATTGAATTTTATTTTTCCATTAGAGGGGGCTCGCACANCTAAGGTGACTAACCCACAGGACCAGTGATGAGACTGAGACAACGATTTGTCGAAGACACTGTGCCCGAATCAAGGAAAGCTACTGTGCCTGAGAAGAAAGAAAGAGAGATCGATTTTGGAACAACCTTTAAGAGTAAGAGATAGGGGGTGCCACAAGCCTAGGTCCCCAACAGAGATAAGAGAGATTTCTTAGGTGGACAGAGCCTAGGTCACCAATCCCGACGGTCTGCCTTAGATTGATCCACATTGGCCGAAGAGCCCGAAACCAAGGGCATAGGACGATCTCAGAATCCGTGTTATGCCGCGCCGCCTTCGATGTTCGATCGTTAGCTGCTACTCACCGTCGCTTATTTAGGAGTTGGTATGCAGAAAGTCCAGGGTGGATGTAATGAAGCTGCCAATGCAGAGGTGGAAGGCTCTCGTCGCTCAGGAAGCTACTACTGAACTGAGACCTGGACCAAGAAAACAAGGATTTGACTGCTCAACTAAGGGCTACTATATCTCATCCGCACAAGGGAATATCTAGTGATAGAGGAAAGGCGAGAATTCAGGTTTGTAATGAAATATACTCTATTACACCAGAAAAAGAAGTATCTTACCGCCCATCAGCTTGAAGAGCGGCTACGCAATTACATATCGCCTCCTGCAATGTCTTAGGGACAGAAACTCGAGACAATTGCGATTGAAATGCTGCGTATTCAGTAGATAAAGCAGTAGAAGAAAGAAAGTGGCTAATGGGAAGAGTGGTGCAAGGAAAGAAATATGAAAGAAAGATTCACTTCTGTTGGCCCGGATGGCCAAGTTGAAGTCACAAATCGAATCCTGCCCTCAAAACAAGGCAGCTATCTGCTGCTGGAGGAGATTAGGCCGACATCCATCCTGCCTGAAGTTCGTTGGGCTTATCGCATCATTCCGCGAAGCACAACCAGTGAGACTCCATTTTCTTTAGTATACAGCACAAATGCAGTTACCCCTGTTGAAGTCGGAATGATGTCACATCGGCTTACCTTTTATGATGAAAATGTTAATGCAGAGCTGCGCCGAGCTGATCTTAACTGAATCTCGGAAAAAAGTGCTTGTTCTCATGAATCTTGATCCGCCTTCTGGCATTGATAGCGATTGATCGAATTCCTACTCTCTGGTTTGAGAAGCTTTTCCGTTTTCCTTAGGATAAACCACTGCCCTGAATCAAATGGGAAATACCTAATCCGCAAAGACGGCAATGGTGACGCGCCTTTATCGCTCGTTACTACTACTCCACTCGCTGGATCCTCAGGAGAGCAGCGGTACTCTCCGAAGTAAGCCCAGAAAAGAAAGGTGCTACACTATAGTAACCAGAACTGGTTTTGACCCGCGAATCCCTTCTGTTGATCGAAAGGAGTCTCTTTTGCCTTGACTTTGGTATTGACCATATCTATTGGTCTTTCTTATCGACAGTTCCTTCGCTCGGAGATTAGGAGTGGTTATAAGAAAGAGGCCAATACTTTATAGCGCCTGTTAGGCCTCATTTCGAACTATTTGGCATTGAATGTTAACAAAACCCTGCTGCACAGCACACTATTACTAGTGCTGCCTATAAAGCGAGTTCCGGGACTTTCATTCGAATAAAGCCTACCAAGATCCGCAAACACCTTGGAAAGAAGAGGATTGCTCTCACGGGCAGCATCGTTAAAGTCCTATAAAGTGGGAATCCATGATAGGAAAAGTTATACTTGGACAGTCCATGCTCCGTGTATAAAGCCTTCCTCATTCTAGGTAGCCTTTGTGATTCGAGTCCATTCTTCCTTCTTTGTCTTTGCAGAAGTGGGGATAGATCTAGTCCCCCTCTTCCGGCGTTAAGCCATAAATAAATGGTTCGTAGCAGGTCGTTTAATTGCCCACTTTCAATCAAATAGATGGGGTCCGGTGACGAAGGGTCAGGTAAAAGTGCTAAGATGCGGAGAGCGGAAATGCCGGTTGAACTTCGGTCTTCGTTCCCTCTCCCTTTGCTCAATTGATAACGAGGGGGGCGGCGGATGGAATTGGATTTTACCGGACCGGCCAGCATATGAGTAAGCATCAATAGTTGAAGTTGATGATCCGGAACTATGAAATCCGCCGGAGAATACATCGGAAGCGTACTAAATGAAGCTTTACCTTCTGACGCTTGGTTGACGATTCTTGGTGACTCTAAGCCAGCCCAACGCGGGCTTATTTTGTGAGTAGTGGACTAATCTTTCTCGGACTCATTGGGGGTCCTTGCCCATACCCTGTTGAATGGGTGATCTTCAATTCTTATCCACGCTCCAATCTCCCGTGATGCATTTTTTTGCACATCCATTGCCTTCCCGTCTTGTACTCCTTGAAGAGTTACACGGTGCTAAATGCTAAATAAGAATAGATAGAAGAGTAAGAGGAACTATCATATACATAAGACGACTAATCCCTCACGATATCCATTCCGGCCTGTTCCGGTATGGAATGTACTTCTCATAACGCGTTGCTTATTTCGCGAAGCGTGGCTAGAGTCAATCAGTGAGACTTGGTAGGTATGGAACGATAGGGAGAGATCGACTCTTCCCCCCTGGAGTCAAAGTTCCCAGTCCATGAGAAGTAGGCGAGCAGCTCATTAACCCCCGGCCACTTCCAAGTGAAAGAGACTTTGTGACCATCAGAAAACGGTTATTCTTCCGGTTACAAGATTTCGAATCCGTAAGTGAGGTTGACTTTCGGGACAGGCTAACTATCAATTGTCCAGTTAGCACAAATGTCCAAGAATAATAGGGCCAAGGATAAGAGCCGGAGGCCACAACCCCACTACTCGTCGGAGTCCGGCCCCTCCGCGACAAAGGCCATAGAAGCGCTTTTGAACCAGGATCCCCTATGAAATAGTGCCAGGGCGAGTTGTAGAGCTGAGCATTTCGTTGATCGATCAGTTTCCGACTCAGACTCGGATTCATCTAGGGTTGGCGAATACTCTGACTTCCTCGCAGGACCCTTGCTTCTTTTTGCTGATGAAGTGGTCCTTCAGAGTCCACCCTAGCTCGTGTGACAAGTCTGGCAGCTCATCCAGTGGGAATCCAAGACTAACCCGCGAGTCATTCATTTAGCTTTATTTTTTCCCTTCCGCTTTTCTGCTTCTGCTATTTCAAGAGTTTGCTGAGCTTCTTGTGGATCAATCTCATTTCCCCTTTTCCGATGTGAAGGCTATAGGCCAAGGCTCGTTGAGACCTAGACATGAAAGCACAGTCATTCGCTGCACCGAGATTCCAACAACTAAAGAAAAGTGCTCCTTAGCCGACTTCCAACTTAAGTTTAGGAAAGCACTAGCTCTTAACAGGATCGGGAATCGACGCATACGAGGAACTTCCGAGAAAAAAGAAAAGCATTCCTTTCCAGTCCTGTAACAGCCTAAGGCTTATTGACCCTTATCACTTGTAACTGACTGAGTGAACTCTCCTGTGGTACGTACCGTACCTATTCATTCTTGTTTGCATAGAAAAATCTGGGTTCTCCGGCCGGAAAAAACTGGTGTAAATTGATTCGGGTGAGTACTCCCTTCATAGTCGGTTGTTGACAAGGTAGCATCTATTTCTAGAAACATTAAATCTCGCCCCTTCTTTCCTGCTCTCTTAGATGCAAGAGGATGTTTTAAGCTCTACTCCTTCTTCTTCTCTCTCTAGTTACTCTGCTCGCACCGTCCCGATTCACTTCTGTCTTTACCTACTACCATTGACTTTGCCGTGCTCTCTTCGAGCGGCTTCTAAAAAGCTCTTTTTTCCGTCGCAGCTCTTTAGAATGTGAGAGGAACGAAGCAGACTCGACCGATAGGGGGAGGAGTCGAGATTGGAAGGAAAGGGTTCTGACACTATCCCATCCTCTTTCGCGGGTTTCTCAGCTCACAAATCTGCCACTGTCCTTTGATGGCTCTCCGCGTCAACAAGTTCGAATTCTGACTCAAAGACCTTCACGCTAGTCGTTTTCCCTAGTTGGATCAGCCAACTCTCTCACAAGAATGGTCCGCCCCAGCGCCTCTACTTCAGCGAGCAAGTTGCATTCCACATGGACATTGAAAGTCGATGAAGTCGGTCTCTGTCGTCAGACATTTTTTTCTGATCGGATGCCCGGGAATCTTTCTTCAGGTAAGGGCATTGGCTATCGGTCTGTCGTCTTTCCATTCCTTCACTCAAGAACTCAAGGTAAGAGCTCCGTACTATAAGTGGTTGATGGCGAAGGAATCTTATTTTTTTATTTGATGAATCGGGAAAGAGGAAAACTTGGTGCGAAGCCTATAGAAAAGCCTATGGAGGCGTCTCAGCACTTAAAAAGTGGAACGGATCCTAGAGCGTATAAGAGGTTAGTTGGGAAGCCGCCTCACTATTACGAGACCGGGCCTTACCTACGCAGTTGGTGTAGTGAGCCAATTCATGCATACACCGTCAGTTCCTCATGACGAAGCGGTTCATAGGATTCTTTGGTATCTCAAGGCATCTCCTTTACAAGGGATCCTATATGGTAACCATGGTCACTTCTAACTATCTGCTTAGTCCGATGCGGACTGGGCTGGCTCACATTGTGATAGGCGCTCCACTACTGGGTACTGTACTCTTGTTGGAGGTAACCTAGTCACGTTACAAAGGAAAAAAGAGCCTGACGTACTTTAAGGTGTGGCGAGATCGAGTGCAGAGCCTAAAGAAGTAGGGGTATAGGGCTATGGCTCATACGTAGTGTAAGTTGGTCTGGCTCAAGAGTTTCATGAAGGAGAAATCACTCGGGATTGAACCGCTTTTTTGTTCTTCTTCCAAAGGGGTGAAAGAGGAACGCTAGCTCAGGTTCTTTCCTTCACCGCGAGAACGCTTGCTTTACTGCTTTAGCTACAGGAGTCGGTTCGCTTTCCCTTCCTTTCTGTGGTAGCTAGGAGCGCCCCGTCGGGATATTGACTGATTCAAGATGACTCTGGTAGACTAACTAGAAGTAGTAAGTAGTAGGAGTTCCCGTCAAATGATTCAATAGGTTGATGGGAGTAAAGCGCACTCACTCGAGATCATAAAGTCAAGGATGAAAAGAACTCCAAGATGGAGAAAGATCTGGACGGCATCTGCCGTGCTTCGGTCTCATAGGAAGTGACTGAGATGTTCGGACGATCTTGTCTTAAGATCATCATTCTGTCTTTCTTCAACAGTAAGAGAAGGAAATCGTAGATAGCATCATACCGGGAATATCTATCATATTGGGATAACAGCAATATTGCATATTCCCTAGATCTTAGCAGTTGAATGTGGTTGAATGCGCTCCCCGTTAACTCTTGTTCTTAGAGCTAGGAGTTGTTGAGTGAGATAGCCGTGTCAGTTTGAATGTTTACCGAAGGATGGATGGAATGTAATGAAGAGCTAGTTAGAGGATAAGAAAAGGAGGAGTAGGCGCGTTGAACATTGCCTTGAGAATCAAATGAAACCGAGATAGACAATGAGAGAAAGGAGAGCACAACGACAATTCACTTTGAGTACAGGGAAGTCTGCAGGTAGGAATTCTTCAGGACGTATTACTCTTTTTCACCGAGGGGGTGGATCGAAGGGATTGCAGCGAAGAATTGATCTGAAACGAAGCACTTCGTCTATGGGCATTGTAGAAAGGATAGAATATGACCCACATCGTTCTTCGCGAATCGCTCCAGTACGATGGAAAAAGGGGGCCCATCAGAGAAAATGCAACACGATAGAAGAGTTCGCTCCGCCGAAAAAGAGACTCGAATCTACCATCCGCGGTCCGTTTGCGTTCTCTTCCATGCCCGGGAAGGTGGATCAAAGAAAGGTAGCTTGCTTCTCTCCTGGACTGATGGTCGGCCTTCCTACCAGAATGCCCTCTTGGTGGAAGAGCCACTTTACTAGGTTGGGCGCAGGAAGCAAAAAAACTTGCGCGAAGGACGTTTTCTTCTCTGCTTTCTCCTCTCAAAAGGCCAAGGTCTCAACGAGCCTTTCCTTCGGTAGCTCTTTTTCTTTCCCAAGGATAGCGGTAGCTGGGGCAAAGCCCCCTTTCTTCGTTTTTCGAATGAGAGAGCAAGTCAGAGGAAAAAACACATTCTCTCTTTGCGAGATCCGAAAGTGGAGAACGCATAGCATTCTCTGGGCACATAGGATCAAACGTAAAGCAGCGCCCTCTTGGCAAGAGATTTGTGGGCTTGTTGGAGCTTCTGAGCATAACGAATCGAAGCCGAAGACGGATCAAGGCGCTATGAACATTGCCAAGGCGATAGACGAAGGACCGAAGAATGGAACGTGCAAAGTCGATCGTGCACCTGTCACTTATATAATAGCCAGTCATCCATTGGAAGCGGGCAAGACGGTGATGAATTGGTCTAAACCTTCGACTAGCGACAACACTTATTGCGACGCCTGAACTTCATTGCAATTCCCCCTCCCCTCTCCCGTTGGCGCAATTAGCCCTCTCCTTGCAGTCTTCACTTCTTCCTCTCCCTAACGGTCGAGATCTTCAAACAAACCTGGCCTATTGGTTGATGATAGGGTTCTTGTTTGTTGTTCCTGTTGGTGAAGTTCCTGCCCTTGGCCTTGGTTCCAGTCTTGTCTCGCATGCCAAGCAAAAGCAAGTATTCTAGAAAGAATGACTTGGTTTCATGTAGCTACGCTATCCTCTTTATCCGCTAAATTTATAGCAACATGTTGTCCAAGTTGCCAAGAAAGAGTTTATTTTTTATCCGCTCCGCGAGCAAGGAGTGCCACGCACGAGCGGAGCGGGTTGATGAAATGGGCAACTCAATTCCATCGAGCCCGCGTATAACATATAGATCCATGTCTTTCTTGTTTCACTAGCTAGGACAAAATTATCACATGTCCCTTTCTCTGAACTCCGCCCATCCTTATTTTTTGATGTCAAAGACCAGGAGCTACGCGCAAATGATCATTGGATCTCGGTTGTTCTTAACAGCGATGGCTATTCATTGTTGTCTTCGGGTAGCACCACTAGATCTTCAACAAGGTGGAAATTCTCGTATTCCGTATGTACATGTTCCTGCCGCTCGGATGAGTATTCTTGTTTATATCGCTACAGCTATAAACACTTTCTTGTTCCTATTAACAAAACATCCCCTTTTTCTTCGCTCTTCCGGAACCGGTACAGAAATGGGTGCTTTTTCTACGTTGTTTACCTTAGTTACTGGGGGGTTTCGGGGAAGACCTATGTGGGGCACCTTTTGGGTGTGGGATGCTCGTTTAACCTCTGTATTCATCTCGTTCCTTATTTACCTGGGTGCACTGTGTTTTCAAAAGCTTCCTGTCGAACCGGCTCCTATTTCAATCCGTGCTGGACCGATCGATATACCAATAATCAAGTCTTCGGTCAACTGGTGGAATACATCGCATCAACCTGGGAGCATTAGCCGATCTGGTACATCAATACATGTTCCTATGCCCATTCCAATCTTGTCTAACTTTGCTAACTCCCCCTTATCAACCCCTATCTTGTTCGTTCTGGAAACACGTCTTCCTATTCCATCTTTTCTCGAATCTCCTTTAAAGGAAGAAATAGAAGCTCGAGAAGGAATACCAAAACCTAGTTCACTCGTTGAGTCTCTTTGCATCCATGGCTGAATGGTTAAAGCGCCCAACTCAACATTGGCGAATTCGTAGGTTCAATTCCTACTGGATGCACCCCAATGGGACCCTCCCATACGTCTATTGGAATTGGCTCTGTATCAAATGAAAACTAAAAAGGCTCGGTCGTAGTCGTTTGAACGAACTCGGTAACAATGACCAGTCATTAGTGTTGCTGCCTTGGCTTACGCTTCCTTCCCTAGAGGACAAAGACCCCCTCCCTGACAGTAGGGGTAGCGCCACGTCTCTTTGGCTTAGAGTAGCTTCAACGGCTGAGCTGCTTAGGCTTGGTGTACCAGGAAAATTCATATTCTAAATAGTTCAAGTGGCATCTTTCTTTCAGACTGCTTTACTTAGGATGGAGTCCTTGCTTAGCCGAGCTTGAAGCTATAGATCATGCCTGGAATGCGGTCGGACTCCTCATTTCCAAAAGAATGGCAAAGGCGATCAGGGCTTTCTTCAAAGGGAGGGAAGGGCCGTTTTGACTGGAGCCATGGACCGAGTCTTTCTTTTTGCTCTTTCTTCAAGGCATCTAGCTACGTCGGAATCTTTCACTGCAGCACCTTATATTGACTTACTTTTGAATGAATGAAAGAGCGCCTCCGGGTCGGGGAAAAAAGAGTCTGAACTGATAGTCATCGCTTTGAGCCTTTCGCTCTTTTAGATCTGCAATTTATGATTTGAACTTCCTATGCCCTGAAACCAACCTCAATTGCATCGAGCGCCTTAGTTTGAGGAAAAGAAAAATGTTGCTCTCAACTAAACTATCTGACGATTAGTTCCTTTGTTCACTCGTGTTAATCTTTACGTCTCAGAAGTTCTATAGCTTTCTGGCTTGGCTTCTAGCTCCTCTCCTGTTGATTTTCTTTCCTGGCTTTACTTTCAACTATGCACATGGCATTCGATGCAGCGGATTCATTGTTGAATAAATGTGGTAATAATAGATTTCGTTCTAGTGCTCAACCAACACGGCCTGGAGCTGCTAAATCTGCGGTACTGGAAACAACCAAATATAGCTGGCGCCGAAGTTCGATCTACAAATGGGTAAGGCGGCCTGGGAAAAGCCCTTGTTGAGCGATAGAGTCTATTCGGAATGACAAGCTACCTTGGCTGCAATAACGTGTTTTAGTTTCGATCACTCAATGAAAGTGGTGGCCATCGTGGTCTTTTTCCAATATCTATTGATCCGGTTTAATTGATTTTACTGGTACTGGTGAATATGAAAAATAAAATATAAAGAACAGATCTAACCAACACGGTTCAAACCCGTGTTGTTATGTTTCCACGTTTGTGGTATCCGGAAGTCCTCCCGTAACTAGTTGGTTGAGTTGGAAGATATAGGGCCGAGGCTGAGAAATCTAAGTAAACTCATCCAACGAGTGGAACGTAAGTGAAACGAGTAGAAAAGAAGAAATCTGCAACGTTCATTACGAATTCATCTGTCTGATCCTTCCTGTAAGAGTGCTCCGCGGAAAGTAGAGTTCCCTAGCCCGTTGGGGACAGTGTGTCATGGCGCTATGTTAATAGCCCTTTTTCTTTGATAACCGAATAGTTCTATGGTCGTTGGATTGGTTTTTGATACTGCTGTTGCCACTGAAGAATATTTTTTCCCTTTATCCATCAGCTGTCTCCTCTTCAGCAGCTGGTGCTGAATCAGACCAATTGGTACCACCCAAAACCTAGAACCAGACAGTACCTTTGGCATGGATACCTCCGTTTTTGTTGTTCCTGGATATCGGGGAGAAGCCTAGCCTAGTCTTGCCAATTCTCCTGGAAAATCAAAAGCGTGGTCGGAAATCAAATAAGCTCCTTTTCCTTTTCACCAGGTTGCCTATTTGCATGAGACCTTTTCTCTGTCCCTACCATTTTACTTTGTTCATCTATAGCGAAAAAATCATATGTTGTAAGAAAAGATAGAAAGACCTCCTCAAGACAAGAGATCTGTAGATAAAAGGCCTTTCATCACAACAAGAGCACCTTTACTAACTCCACCCCCAGCTGTTCGAAGTACTCGCGAACCCTTTCTTTGTTCATTTTTGTTCTAGGGTTCCAAACGTCTACAACTGGCCACTGTAGAGGCGCTATGTAATAGCGTTCGCAATCTGGATCTGGATTTATCTCGTCCGTTCAGAGCTGACGATAGTTCTTTAGTGCGTGCTGAAAAATGGACTTTTCTATTTACGTTATGCAGATGACAGGGATTCAAGAAAAGGAATTCGATTCCCAGATTGCTCCTAATCTTCCGGAAGGCGATAAACGACCTTAAGCTCCAGATTAAGTCGAACAAGCTTTGGCGGCAAGAAAAAAAAAAGGTGTTCAGACAAAATGAGGGTGCTGGGAATTCGAGTAGTTATTACTCCAGCCGGGAAATTCGAAACCCATGCTCCTTTCAAGAAATGGAGAAAGAGACTATCCTTGACTCGCATTGAAGATCAAATTTGAGAAGGACCTAAGACACTGGGTCTTTTTTTCCCTGTTTTCTTCTCTCTAATCAAAACCTACCTTCACTTTTTTGTTGCCCTTGTCCCAAAGCAATATTATTTATTTTTTGAAAGGAATCCCGTTCTTTGTAATTTATTCATCGGTTTAAGCCGGCGGACTCAAATCAAAGGAGGAGTACAGGGAGCTTCTTCAGCAATATGAGATAAAACCACTTTACTTTGAAACTAGAATGAAAAAGATAAGGGCTTCACAACCTAAAAAATCAAATAAGAAATGAGGAATCGCGTAGAAGAATAAACCAATTTCCAACATAAATTCCTCTTTCTCCTTATAGATAGCCTTTTATTTCTGTTTCTGTTTCACAAAGTGGTCAGCAAGGCGGTAACGTTGTTCAGAGGTTCCCCCTTTTCACTTCAACTTCTTACAACGAGCATTCCTAATTATCTTCTTATAGAACCGGAATTCAGTGCAGAAACATCGGGTTCCAAACCTGGGTCAACTCATTGTCCGGTCTGCTTTCTCTGTTCTACAATAAGGGGTATAGGGAATGCTGGATGTGGCACCGATCACTAGGGATTACCCATAGACGGGTTTCCAGGTACTGATGATCTAGGCCATCCTTTTAGCTGGGAATCGTGGATTGGTCATACGAGATCCTAGAAAAAAGGATTGAAGAACACTAGGGCTAGGAAGAGATTTGCGATGCCTGTCTATGAAAATCAAGAAGGGGCTTTTGAATTCAACTGACATAGGGAAAAGATCTGGACTAGTCAAGGTATCCCAATTCGCTAGGAATAGAGAGTATAGAGTAACTAGAAATGAAATCTATTAACAACCGCGAAGCATAAAATAGAAAGGAATAGAACAAGGACCTTTTTCTTTCTCATATAGAATCGCTATATAGTGGAAGAAGCTTTTGCCCCTTATCCCCTTCCATTGAATGGATTATGGTTACTAATAAGTTGATTAACGCTTCGAGCTGCCTGGATTGAGAGTGTTATTCTATCCCGCTGGGGAGATACTTTTTCCTGCTCATCAAAAGAACCTGTATCGATGAAGTGAAAACCAAGAATGCTAATCCTTTCATTACTCTAATGGTTGTGAGTGAGGAATAAAGAAAGCCATCTTTCAAACTGTCCTTATTGAGTCTTTTCGCAATAGAAAGAGCTTCCCTTCCGCAATTGCAAGAACTAGACTTCCTTTTTACTGGCTATCTGAACTAGAGGAGTGACCCGAGCCTTTTAACGAGACCTTAGATGTATGGTTACCCAGGTTGGGAATTCAGCTTATCAATCTCGATAAAAGAACGAATACTTTGAAAAGGTTCCTAGTAAAGAACAGCAGCTTATTAAGCCTAAAGGTTTTGTCCCTTCGGCCTAAAGCCTAGAGTTCGGGTTTAGCAAGGAGTTCTTCCTTTATACCGGAGATTTCTTTCTTTGATTTTAAATCCGAGACTAGAGCATCATCAGAAGGATCTTCGAACGTTGGGATCACAACCTCAACTGAATAAAGATTGGGAGAAGGCAGCTCATGACTTTCTATTTCCTTTCCTAGTATCGAGAAAGACTGACGTTACCACCTCAAGAGCCATATTATCTTCTAATAAACTCTCCGTCAGTTCTCAACTCCAAGAAAACCCTCTCAACTCGAGTTGGAGTCAGATGCGGATCAACTCCTCTACTAGCTTCTTCACTCCAAGATGCTCATCTCTCTTGGGCTTCTCTGCTCCTCCCCGCACTCATTACCGGTGAAGTTTGAAACTCCGAGAGGAGTGTCTTCATTCCACCCCCACCCAAACTCAGAAGAGTGACTTGTTGAAGAAAATAATTATGACGTTTTCACGAAAAGAATGGGACGGGGAATTGATCGAAGGAATGAGGGAGTAAGTTTATCCTTCTCGAAAAGATGGATTTGCTGCCCGCCTAGGCATATCCGCTCTTAGTACAAAGACGTGAATGTTTGCCACGCTTGCTCTTTTTCGATTGACTTTCCTGGGGAGGCTTTACGGAATGCAGGAGTAGAGTAGGCGAGATGCAATTGAGAAGCATAACGCAATTCAGAACAGGTTGGCTTTCAAGTCTCGTCAGAAGTCGGAGAAGAAGGTGAGTTCGTAGATGAAGGAGAGGGGCCCCGCTGGTTCCGCCTTATCTTATTGGGCTTCAATCCGTCTGTCTTTGCCTCCTCTACTGAGATAAATAAGACCTGTCTAAATGATCACAATTTCGGATAGGACAAATAGAGGTTCTCCCCTGGGGGGTAGGTTCCATAGCCCCAAGACTTCAACAGTGTTCAGGTCCATTATCGACGAATCCCATTTTGATAGGGAGGGTTTCCTGCAAAATACTGATCTCCTTTGTTTATACTCCACTGAACTGTGTGTACCTTGTTTGTATAGTGAGAGTTAGTGAGACTAGGGTAAGGAGGGGTTTTCTTCCTTCTCACATTTGATGGGAAGAGCGATTCTCCTCATTTATCAGGGAAGTGAAAACTAACGCTTGCATGTCTCAGCTCAGAGAGGGAATTGGGGTCTCTAAAAACCTCCTTGTTGCAGATTCACGAGGACTAGTTTTGAGTCGGAATAGCTACTTATTGATGGAAAAGAAAGACATGGGATCATGCTTTATCTTCTCGTTTACTACGCTTGGCAATAGGACCGCCCGGTCAAGAATGAGAGAAGTAGGTGCAATGATCTTAGTTGACAAATGAGTTGTGTTGTGGGATGCTGGAAGCGAAGGACAAAAAAAAGGGAAGATAGTGTTGTGAGCCATTAGCTATGGTTCCGCAAAGAAAGGAATTAGCTCCGGTGAATAGCTCATCCTCAGCTCTTGGGAGAATATCCTATCCATCCCCATCCTGTTAACCCGATTGAAGGCCGCTGGATGTTGGCTAGCCTTAGATTCAATCTTTGGAGAATCCAGGCACTGACCACAAATTTCCAAGAAGTGGTCTCTCAAAAACGGATCTTGGTGTATAGATACCCCAGAGGGAGCCGGCGGAGCATGCCTTGTCACCAGCAGCCTCCCTCCATTCCTTTGCTTGTTCTTGTAAGATGGAACCTAATATGAATATCCTTCGACCGAAAGGGAGAGGGTGGGAAAAAGCTCGACCGTGTGTCGGGAGAGGAAAGGAAGAAGATCTTTATTTTATGATAAACAGATCCATTTTGAAAGTTCCTTATTACGCCTACAAAGGATCGGACTAATGACGTATACAATACTTTCATTCTCGATGTAGATGCTACATAGTTAGTTCTCATCCTTCCGAGACTACGAGTGTAATAGGAGCATCCGTCGACAAAAGGATCACCCTAAAATGAGCATTTCATGGCTATTGAGAACGAATGAAATCAGATGGTTCTATTTCTCTCCTACGGGAAAAATAAGTCATTCACAAGTAATCTTTTTGAGAAATGGAATGGCGCGAGAAAATCCAAATGAATTATCTTAAAGGGCAAGCTCTACTAGAACTGCTTATTCGGGGATCCAAAAGTGTCTCTTTCGACTTACCGTTGGTCTAGGTGCTGTCACTCGAACTTACAAGCTATTTCACTTACGTTTTTTGGGCCTTTCCCGTATGAAGGTTTAAAGGCTGAAGGAGCTGGTTGAAACATTTTCTCCCATAGTGGCTAACGGCCTGACTTCCGAACTCGGGGCGACGCAACTCGATTAAATAGGATAAAAATGAGAAAGGGAACTGTCAACTTGAACCAGGCTTTTATACCCTTTCTGGCTTGAGACAACATCCGTACCCGCGCAAAACCATTGCCGATCTTTTTTCTCCTAGGCCGGAGATCGGTCAGTATCGGACTGCCACTTTACCTAGAGGTTCAATAGCGCGCCCTCGGTAGCCTATGAATAAGAGTTTCTGAGGTATGTGAAAGCGCTCTTTCAGGCGAGTGAGTGACGTGCGTTCAAGTCAAAACAATAGAAAGTAACTCAATCTTAGGCAGAGGATAGACAGCCGCTCAAACACCATTTCATTGGGGGAGCGGCCAGCAACGGACAAGAGGATAAATCCTTCTTCCAGTCATGTTAACGATAAGATACTCTCGCTAGTAGTTTATGCCATCCCCAGGCGCGTAGTAAAAGAAAAGATCAGTCAGTAGAGATTTACTGTAGTCAACTCAAAACTATCGACCCTAGAGTGGAAGGTGGGCATTCAAAGGAGAGGTTGGATGAGTTTGGTGCAGCTAAAGGTTCACCTCTATTGACTTAATGTTTGAGAATAAAGGGCTGCAAAAGGTTTTTTCTTTTACATCATCAAATAGCTACTTACTCTCAGCAATCGAGACGAGATAGTGCCTGTTCGAGTCGTAAGAGAAAAGGAGCTTTAGCTTGGCTCTGTAGGTTTCTAGGAAGCCGGTGTTAGGGACTTTCCTGTTTCTGGCCTAGCCGACTCTAGCTCATAGGCTCAAGTGAAAGTGACATACATGACGGCCAGTTGTCTTTCAGTACAATTGATATCGCAAGCAACTGGAATCTCTGACTTGCCTTCAAGAACCAGACCTTCACACATCAGATTAAGTCCTCTCTTTTTTCTAAGGAAAGCGGCAATGGGTTAGCGCCTTAACGCCCTGTAGAAGTAGAATAAACCTCTGGCATAAAAGCAACTAGACCCGCACCCTAACTAAACTAAAAGAGAAAAACCATACCGAACCGGTTCCAACATCACAGGCATAGAAATGAAAAGAAGGTTCAACCGAGTCAACAACCGTAACTCGAGCACTTTACTTAGCCCTAGCTCTTTCCTTCCTTGCTTAGGGCTGTGCCTAAGAATATTTACTGAAATGGTGCGAGAACCAGGCAACTACTACTGAAGAAATGTTGGCTTCGCGGCCTGGTGATGGAAATGGATATAGTATCGATGGCTTTGCGATATGATTTGATCAAAAACGGATTCCGCTTCTTTCGAACTAGCAAATGCACTTGACTTTATGAGCCAAAAACGGATCGGCTTGGCCCATTCCTCATCTGAGGAAGAAAGAGTATCGCATCTACTTTCTTACCTATGCTTATGAAATCCTTATGCTTATGTCCGGCAATGCAACTCAACAGTGGTATCATAAAGGTAGTAGGATAAAGGTGGTATCAACAGATGTAGTATCATAAAGGTACGAATAAGATGAGGAAGGAAGAAGAGAACTCAAAACTCAATAACAATAAGAAGGAGGAAAAGGAGCTCTCCTAAGCAGAAGAGCACCCCGAAATCCCACCACTGTGAGTCCATAGGAGGTTGCGGGATGGGAACTATCGGGGCAACAAGGATTCATTTGACCTAGGTAGGCCACCTCGCCCCGGAGGTCATGTTAACAAGATTAGATCGGTCAAAAAGGCAGGGAATGCCCGACAGGCCAAGCAGCTAGGAAGAAGTGTAACTCACAGCTGCTATGGAAATAGTTAGAAGAACCGGCCTTGACCTTATCGGTCTCTATGGGTTGGGTCCTTTGCCACCCAATTCCCCTTTCGAGAAGAGCACGGACTCCATCTCCCCCGCCTCGGGCGGTAAAACGCATTGATTTTAGCCTTTTCGGACAATAATTCATTACCTTGAGGCTAAGACTAAAGGGCCAGATAACCGGGGAAGAATATAAAGGAACTTCAGAGGGGGAGGTGGGGCTGTTCCATATACAAGAAGGGTGCACGGGTCCAAATATGATACTTACTACACAACCGCATAGATGTTGTCTTCCATCAAAACAACAAAGAACTCCTTTCTTTTACTCGCTCCCTAACGGTCTTTCTCCTTCCTCTCCCTTTCGGTCGAGATATTCAAACAAACGTTCCTACTGTAGTTAAGACTGGAATTGCTACTCTAGTAGGGAGTGTTTCTTCGAGTTTCTCTAAGAGTGTATCTAGCAGTTTGACTCTGGTCTCGGGAATCCCTTTCTCTGGTATTCCTATTTTTAGTTTCCGTCTGTTGTTCTTATCTGAGCTATTCTTGTCTATAACTTGTTTGTTCAGGAGCTACGAGTCGAACCTTTCTATTCGAATGCTGCTAGTAGCTAGTAGTCCCTTTATCAGTTTTACTCTTGAGTTAAGAGCTCGAGTGAAGAGTTGATGAGTTATTGTTCTTATCTTAATTGAAACAGTGTAGTTCAACTGAGCCCTTGAATTCCTACCTAAGAAGGAATGAAAGAAGGGCTATGTCTCTTTAGATCAATCCTTTGTTATGAGTTAATGAGCTCGTAGGAGCTATTTACTAGTTCTGAGTTGGGATGCGGAGTTGTTTTAGCAGTTTAACTCGTCTATCTAGGGTTTCTATGAGCTATTGTTTCTAGTAGTTGCTTTAGCTGCCTGACTCGGTAGTCTATTCTTCTGACCTTTCTCTTTCAAACAGGCGCTATTACATAAGCCCTCTCCTTGCGCTATGTTAATAGCCCTCTCCCTATCGGTCGACCCTCTGCTTTATAATAGATCACTACGGGGCCCATTCCTTTTTTCTTTCTTTGCCTGTCTAGCGCTTCGCCCCCTTGCTCCTGCATCTTATGAAGACTAGTGCTGAGTCTTTTCTCTACGTAGAGAATGTCTCACATTCGGCATATCCGCTTTCATATCGATCCGACGCCTGGTTTACTTCTTGATACCCATTCTATCTTGGAAGAATGTTTTGCCCCCTTATTTCCCATCTCAAACGTGAACTTTCACTTACCGCCAGTAGGATTTCCTTGCTTGACTAACGAGCTAACCTAACGAGCTTCCCCTCTACTACCGGAAAGAGGAGCACCGCCTACATCTTCCACTCACTCTATCCTCTTTCATCCTATTCGGTAGGTAGGTAAAGAAGATTCATCCGTAACAGACCTTGCTACTTGAAGGCCTACCTTCTTGTTGAGGGACAAGATATTTGAATTCCTAGCCTACAGATACTATGAATTGAAGATCTGTTGCGAGCGTTAGAAGATCAATAAACGCTTGAAGAGGTCAACTTGATTCAGAAATAGGGTAGGCAGAGGCGTAAACTAATTGTTTGATTGCTAGTTCTTAGCTTCTTTGACTCACTAGGGCAATGTTCCTAGAAGTGAGGGTCGAACTTCCTCAAGGGTACTCATCCGTAAATGACCTAGTCTTCCTTAGGTCCCTACCTTCTCTATTGACTAGGCGTTTGCGCTCCTCTTCTTTCAGTCCTGTACAGCGGGGGTAGAAGCAGGCTAGCAGGTTATAGGAAGTCGCGGAAGAATAAGAACTGTTCTTTCCTTGCTACTAGTTGAAGAAGAAAGTAAACCGGTGCTGCTGCTCTCAGGCTAGTTTGAAATGCTCCTTCTTCTGCTGCGGTTGAATCGGATAAAGCTGGTTAGATAGAGTAACGGATAGATAATGAACTTCTTATAGACTCTCTTTTCCCTTGTTGTACCTTTCCTTGGTGAATCTATTGATTTTGACTACTTAGGCCTACTAAATGGATTTCGTTCAGTGAGCTACCGTTCTATTAGTAAAGCTCGAAAGACTTCCTTTATCACGTAGCTACGAAGGGAAAGCCGACCTCGGAAGCCATTTGACCATGAGTTCACAGCTTAGGATCAGAAGGAAAGATCCCATCCCGTCTTTAAAGCAATGGTCTACGACTCCGCTCCTTTGTTATTTTTGTTCTACCGTTAAGAGAAGGCACGCAATTAACATAGCACCATTCTCTATGAGGTCTACCAGGCTGAATCTTTACACCGACCAATATGAGAAAGCATTCAAGGTCCTTCTGTACTGACTTCAATAAAGAAGAAAGGCTAGCTATATGCTTCACACATGCAAGTTGTAAGGTAAGGGTGTATGTAATTAAAAAGATTACCTAGTAATATGACTTTGGTTCTCCACCCCGTCAAGATTTATGACGGACACGCTGAAACGATAGCGACGGCACTCCATACGGGTTACAGGTCCTGAATGTTCCGAGAAAGATCAAAGGCAAGGGAAAGGCAGAGCAAGAACCGCTTATGAGCTCGGTTTTGCGCGCGCCCCGGAGTGAAGACAGGGAAAAGGGAAAGAAGGCAACTCTTCTTAAGAAGTAGCTACAAGAGAGATAAGAAGGTAGAGCAAGAGGGTACCTCGAATGGAAAGAACCCTTAAATCTTTATCTAAGGAATCCAAGACAAAATATGTATATCATTCTTCTGAATTACATCAACCCTTACTATGTCCCTTTTGATTCTTACCTAGCAGGTGTAATTAGAAAACTCCTTTGGTCCTAGTAGAATCCTCTTCTTTTTGTTTTATCCTAGGTTTCCTTTTGATTCTTACTGAAGACAATGCTGTCTTTATCCAAAATCAATATGCTGCTGGCTTGCTTTTCTTGCCTAACAATAGTAGGGACATCCTTCCTAACACCTGTCCTTGCGGAAACAAGTCAAGTCCCTTCTCGACCAAAGCCCCACTTACGGTTTTGAAGCCGAGCCTTTCCATTCCAGGCCTACTCTTTTTATTCTATTCTAGTAATTGAAGACACTACTAGCTTATGAGTACAATCTGTGACTCAATAGGGAGTTCGGAAAGAGCATTTTTTGTTGCGTCCTCTAAGACTAGGGAAGCAAGGAGTCTCTCTTCAGACTGCTTTCTTACTCTATTATGATAGATGGCAGCTATCTTGCTCAGTGGCTGGGCTTGGGGGTTAGCTAGACAGCAGGAGCTCAGGATGGAACTAAGAATGTTATTCCCTAGACCTTAGGGTTCTTCTTGAAAGCAGCAATTTCGGTATCGTGGAAGACTTTGCTTTTTTCCCTTTGCAAGACCATAAGCACCCCCAGAATCGAGTCCTCTGTATAGTATAGGAGCGAAATCGCCATCACTTGGAAGAATAGGTATAGAGTTGGGAGTTTATGAGCTATTGAGTTATGGAGTGAGCTACTTAAGAGCGGTTCCTTGTTGTTCTTTATGAGAGGGAGGATGGACGCGTTTGTCTAACAGTTAATTAATCACACATTGTTTGCTTGTACGAGCAAGCCCGACCGATAAGTCAGCTAATTGAAACAAGTTTCAATCCGTAAAAGCAGTAGTTTAATGAGCTACTTCCGAACCAATCTGCTAGAAAGAGCTGTTTTAACTGAGCTCCTTCTCTTATCTGCTTGCTCTCTTACTCGTCCTATCCGGGTCCATTTAGGCGGCGTCTTCTCTTCTTTCTTCTGTCTAATATGTGTACGCGGTTCTTTTCTCCGATCTATCTTTCCTACGAGTTCCTCTGATGAGGCTACGGAAGCTTTCCCGCAGGGCTTCTCCGGTGGTTGATTCCGATACTCTAGTCGAGTTGGTACTTCATTGGTTGTTGACTTCCTTCATATACCTAATAGAGGTAGCCCCCCCGAGATTTAGAATACCCGGTTTCGTCTTTGTTTAAAGAACTGGGGTTTCCCTTTCTATTGTTTTCTCTAGTATCGGCCCGGGTCTTTTTGTCCTGTGTATTTCGTGAAAAGTGATCATTTCATTTTCGTATCTCTATCTTATTGTTTCGTAAATGTTATTAAGAGCCGTACAGGTCGTCGGTCGATTGCTTTCGACATGCCTGCCCAGAGTAGCGCGAATAGCTACTCCTTGGCGAGGGAGTTTAGTGTAATGATATTGGGTCCTTCATCAGGTAGAAGCCGCTCTTTTCTGAGACATAGAGGCGTGTGCGTATTGTCTACTTAAGAGTAGGAGCACACACACCTGATTACTGGTATAATTTCTTAACTCATGCAGCCTTCTTGTATATGAGACAGACTCGTAGTTTCGTTACGGAATAGTTTGTTTTTCAGTATCTACCCATACATCGAGCCTATCCGCAGCAGCTAAACTAGCCATCTCATACGCTTCTGCATCACTTAACTTACGATATTATAATAATTATCCTGTTAAATAGCCTCTTCTTTTCTTTGATTCCTTTAACTGTTACTTAACTGTTCCTTTTTAGACCAACCTGTAATATCAATATCAAGATGAAGAAAAGGAGCGCCGAGTAGCTAACAGTTTGATTAGCGGATTTACTCGATAGTTATGAGCTAGGAGTTCTACTTGAGTTATATGACCTGTTTGTAGTTGAGCTTGAGTTAAGAGTTGGAAAGCGCCGAGTTAAGAGCTAGTTCTGAGTTGTAACTAGAGTAGTGAGCGGTATTGCTATAGTAGCTGTTAGTTTTCTTAGCAGTTTTCACTCATACTTCTGAAATCCTTAAATCTGCTAGTCCGAAACAGCTAGTACTATAGTAGCTATTGTTTGGAAGCTATAGTTTAGAGTATAGAGTAGGGCGGGCTATAGCATAACAACTCGGAACTCGGCGCTTCATTCATAACAATATTTCCTAATTATCTAGCTCAAGGAAGAGTGAAAAGAAAGGCCTCCCGATCCAAAATAATAATAATCAAGTATGAAAAACAGGATGTTGAGACGAAAATTCTTCAAAGAAAGCCATAGAAGTTGTATCATCTATTCTATTCCAGCGTGATTGCTCACGTCGGGATAATCTTTTCTTTTTTGAATACCTTATAGATACTTATATATAGTTGCTCCACTCCCTTCTTTACTGCGTATGCTCTCTTCTCTCACTGCGAATGATGCCAAAAAGAGTTCCGCTCGCAAGCCCTAGTACCTTTCAGGAGCAGGTTACAACTCATATAAGAAAGCAGAAGATGGGTGTAAAGACCTGGGTTAGCTCGGCTTGGAGATCGTACTTATTTCACGCTAGGAGTGGCTGGTGCACAAAGCAAAGGCAAAGTAAGAAACGGAAACAAACGGGTTCAACCGGTCCAACAAGAGTCTGCAATCATGTGACCCGGCTCATATTGCTGCTCCCCCGGAGACGCCTACTGAATCGGAGACTTCCCAATCCCCTTACTCCATAGGGCTGTTCACCCGGGGCCAAACCAAAGAATCAATGGAATTTACTTCGTCGTTGCGAAACGAGTCAAGAAGGAAGGACTAGAAGCCGGCACTCGAGGATACCATTCTAATAGGGCTCACCCAGTTAGTTCTGTATCAGAAGTTTACGAAAGAATGAGTTCAAAAATCAATAGAGAACCTGAGATCCGATGCGAACAATCAGTCGGTAGATACCTGAATGCCAAGTATGGCTCGTAACAATCTATCCTCGGGGGCATACGACGATTCTTTCACCATTTGGGGCGCCTACTAAAATATCGCCTGCCTCTACTCCAACATGCTATCTTCTTCTTAGCCTCGTTTGGCGCCTTCTTTGCTTAACCTAACAGGCCAGAAGGTTCCTTTACCGATAGCCGACCATAGATCGATGGTTTCAGTGTCCGGTAATCGAATTTCTTTACCGATCGAGCAACCGGGAATCCTGTTCTTACTGAAAGAACCGAACCTTCATTACATCTATCCAAGCTTTGCTTTCCTAAACCAATGCCTTAAGCGAATAGAGGACGATAGGCCCCAACCTTCCAGACGACAGCAACTACCTAGGTAAGCCCACCAACGGAATCTCGATGTTGACAGAATGCTTGCCCTCGTAGTAGCCCCTTCCTTACCTCAAATCGATCTATTGTCGATCCTCTTTTATTTGCTTTTTAGCAGTATAAAAGGGCCAAGTTGTATGGTTGAAGCTTCCCCAACTCAAAACCATCGACCTTCACTCTTTATCCGGGTAATCATGGTAGCCGTGCTACCCTTATCCTGTAGTCAAAGTGTTAATCCGATCTTATCTAGTGGAATCGTGTGGAAGTCCTTTCTTCAAACTATCCATCCTTCCCCTGTGTCCAAACATCGGTTTTCTGGTAATGCAGGAAGTGGTATTTCGTATTTAGACTGACGTTTCGGAATTCCTCTTTTCATCAACGCGTGATCTTTTGTTCAGTCAAGTAAAATGGCTTGTTCCCCTTCTGTGAATACTAATGAGAGCGCTAAACGCCCTCCTTCTATCGACATCGACGGCTCCGAGGAAAAAAGAGCACATGTTGGCCATGACCAGCTAAAGATCACAGCCATCTCACGAATTGGATTCGAACCAATATCAAGTTTCCATTTAGTAGATCTAAAGGGGGTTTCCATTCTTTCTTACTTTAGAGAACAAAGTGTTTGTTGTAAGGCCTCCTCCAGAGCGTGTACTTCAAATTGACCTTTCTGACTTGACTACGGGTATGACCGGATCAAGCTTCGAAAGATTGTGCAGGGAAAGTCTTTGTATGAAGATACTCTGAAGCATCTGGAATTGAAGAAGTGAATACCTTGATTGACTTCATCCTTATAGGTCAGTGCAGGAGTAGGGGCTGAAAAGAGCTCTTTGTATAGGTTGGCAGGTGGGGGGAGGGGGAGAGAAGATCAATCTACAGTAATTTATTTTAACGCCTGAACTCCTCAAACCAACCAATATAGATAGAAAACGAATTCCCAATATAGAAGAAAAGAGAAGCGATAGCCGCTCAAAGAAAAGAAAGTTAGAGGGCAGTCCACAAGTCTTTATTTCCGGTGGACGAAGAGAAGGTTTTCCCCGTACTTATTACAACTCAAGTTGCCTGCGCTTAGGAGCACCAACCCAGAGATAGATACTTGATCTTAGAGGAAATACACCTAAGAAAAGTGACACCTACTTGAATAACAGGCAAAAACAGAAACGACAGGGAGTAGGTAGTATACCGGGCTAGCTGGCCTGAATGCTTAGTAAGCTACCCGGGTAGAGGTATGTGGGAAGGAAGTCGCTGGCTTAGAGATGAGAAAAGGGATTAGTAGTTCTATTACATAACTCGGGCTGCTTGCTTACCCGCTCACTCGAACAAGAACTTAAGCTTAGCCCTAGCTTTCAAAAGCCAACTCACTTCGCCTACACAACCAGAAGTAGTTGACTTTCTTGCAACGCTCGAAGAGTCCCCTATGGGAAGGGTTAAAAGCTGCTTGAGTACCCGGGGGGGAAGGGAAGGCCTAACAGGTTGAGCCAACTGCTCTAGTAAAAGACAGGCGTAGAGACTTCGTTACAACGCTTTCTCCTTAAGAGAGGCGCTATTACATAGCCGACTACTCTCTATTTCAAATCAAAGAGGTTTACCAGATTGGAGGTAATTTTCCTATCTTACCTTTCTTACCTTAGTAGAAAAGAAAGGATTTCGTCTAACAATCAAGAACAAACGAAGCTTCACCTTAACTACGTACAAGCTGTGAAAGCCCTGACCGTGGACGCATGCACTCTAAAACAGAAAAGTAAAGCGAAAGATAGATGTTATTCAGACATTCTGGAAACGAAGAAGGCAAGGTTCATTTCGCTGGCACGGCACTTAGTACGCAACGCCGAACGCACAGGCCCGGCAGAAGGGCGTCCGGACATATGGGAAAACTCTATTCTATAGCAATAGCAATGCCACCTGCTTTTTTTTTTTCCACTAACAGCTCCCCCTTACTTGATTCATCGGAGATTGACGGGAGAGCTTGTGTAGTGAAAGTGAGATACTGAAGAGCCTCAGCAAGACTGCGATAGAGAGAGGGGTCTGAAACCGGAGGACCAGAGGTGGCAGAAAGCTTCATTTGAGAATCCACGGGAGTGAAACATGGATTGCAAGAGGACATGTGAGCACGGTCCATAATTGAAAGGGCATACTGTCGTTGAGAGAGAAAGAGACCACCGCGAGTGCGAGTGACAGAAATCCCCCCAAAAAGTGGTTGGGACCCAGGTCAGTCATGGCAAATTCGGTACTAAGAGAAATAATGAGAGAGTGCAACAGAGTGTGAGAAGAGGAAGATAATATAATCAACGTAGAGCAGGAGAATAGCCATATCTAAGCCATGACGATAGACAAAAAGTTACGGGTCAGACCGACAACTGACAAAGCGAAGATCTCGAATGAAAGTGGCAAAACGCTGGTACCAAGCTCGGGGTGCCTGATAAAGAGATTTTTGAAGGCGGCAAACATGATCAGGATGGGAACCACTGACAAAACCGGGGGGTTGCCGCATATAGACAGTTTCTTGTAGATGACCATTCACAGGAAGGTGAACGTCAAGCTGATGAATAGGCCAAGAGCAGAGCGCGAAAGAGCTAAACTGAGAACAGTGCGTACAGTAACAGGCTTGACAACAGGACTGAAAGTTTCATCATAGTCAAGACTAGCTTGTTGAGAAGAACCAACGGCGACCAAACGGGCTTTATGATGAGCAAGATTACCATTGGGGAGTCATATTGATTTCTAAAAACCCATTTGGAATTGACAACATTAACACCAGCAGGACAAGGATTTGTTGTTACCAAGTGTCATTGTGAATAAGAGCACTTCTTTCCTCTTTATATAACTATGTTTCTACTAGAGGTCGTTATATAGCTTCTAGTTCTAGACATATACACCAGTAATGAAGAGTTGTCCTTGAGCTAGCTCCTTCAACAAAGAGTGGAGTTTTAGTTCTAGCTGTTATTGAGCTGATTAGTGGTCTTTGGTAAAGGATGCCTAAAAAGCTGCTTCTTCTCTTAGCCGGGGACTAATCCTACTAAGAAAGCAAGAGCTCACAAGTGATTAGTCTTGCTCTGTCCTATAGCTCTACCTGGAAGATCCCTTGATAACAGCCCTTAAAGAATTAGCGATCTTAATAGCAGGTGTTATATATCTAATAGGTTCTGGTACTATACTAGTAAGAGTGAACCAAAGGCAAAGGCGGGCGCTATTACATTGCCTTCTTGTAGCTAAGGTTAGAGGGATCTCTAAACCCTTTAACAATTAGGACTCTTAAGCAAGGCTGTCTTATATCAAAGAGGTATGGGACTATACTAGGTTAAAGAAGAAGCATCCATCCATAGCTTCCTATTCTTAGACTAGTTGTTCTTGTCCTTGTTTGCTCGGGAGTTCAAGTAGTTCAACCTAAGAAAGATTGTTGGAAGTCTTATCCGAAGGTTTGCTCTGCTTCCTATTCTCTGAGCCCTGACTCCCAAGAGGAATTGGGTTAAGGGCTCTACCTTCTTATCCCTTTAAGCTCTGAGGTAGCTAAGAGTTGGAGCTCTTATCACTCCGAAGACCAAATCCAAGAGGCTTTTAGAGTGAAGAGTTGAGTGGAAAGAGTTCAAGAAGAAAGGAACTCTAACAGTTGTAGCTTTAGCTTTCTTGTTCTTTCTTTTTCCTTTTCTACTTGATTAATGAGTGTTGAGTTCTAGAGTTTATGAGCTGTTAACTCCTTCTTTTATGAGCTATTTCCCTCGGGTCTAGTATGTTACTCAATTGGTTGCAGGAGTGGGTGGAAAATANCTCATATTGGCAGGGATTTAAGCCTTCGTCCGCACTAGGCCATTACCTTCTTCACTGAAAAAAAAGGCGTCGAAGGAGGCCAAGTCAGCATGGTATCGAGCTCAGCAAGATTAATTTGACAAAGAAAGAACTTGAGCGCGCTCGTGAAGAAGGCCGGAGAAGTGCTGCGGTTCACCCCGACGCACCAGTCCCTATCCAGGCTCAACCTATACGGGCCATTCCTAACTAAGAATTCCAAGCTTTTGAGGCCTGCTACGAAGATGGGTTCTATCTAGTTCTAAAGAGGACCGAGATGAGGATTGATGTAATTGAGAAGCGCATGCAAGAGTTTCAGAGGGGAGGGGATGCTGATGAAGATGATGAACCGCAAACTGAGGTCTTAAAGAGCAAGCTCGAGTGTCGGAAGGAGTGGCTAGTGAAAGCCCCATGAAGAGATTGATAGAGAAGGATTTGGAAGCAGAAGCAATTTCAGCAGATATTATGGAGATGGTGGAAGCCATTCAATCGTCATCTGATAGAGGCTCTGTGAATCTGTGCCTTTGAACAGGATAAGGGCAAAGCCCAATCTTTTTCGACTTCCAATTTCTCTAAGACTTGTGGGGTCGACCGATAGGGAGAGGAAAGATAAGCAATCCGCTAAGCTGCCCGGGTCAGGCCGCCGTCATCGCGACCGCAAGAACAAGGATGTTGAGACTACACATTGGAAGTGATTCAAAGAGGCGAAGCAGGAGCTACTTCTTTTTTCTACTCGCAACAAGTATGGAGCTCGTTCAATACACTCGTTACACTACTCAATTGCATCGATCGGGGTGTATGAAATGAAGAAGGACTATGTTATTTCGTTGAGTTCCTTCCATTGATAGAAAGAGTACTTTTCTTTGATCTATCGGCAAATTCATGCTGGCAGTTCCTTTAAATCCATCTTTCTTCGACTTCTACTTTACTCTAATAGAATAGATCCGTAGGCGCTATTACATTGCCCTCTGGACTTGCGAATCCTCTCAGCTAAAGCAGCATCAACTGTCGGAAGGGGAGATCGATGAAGCAGAGAACCAGCTGCTCGAACTCAGGGCGTAGGGCGCCAACAATGCCACATTACGAAAAATGCATGCGCAAGAGAAGAGAGCAAGCAGCACCAGTGCAGCAAACTGACTTTGATTGAATAGATAGGCACACCCCTGGGTGAAGAGTTTTATATTAGGGCTAAGCGGTTTCGGAATTCCGATCCAAGATCATCTATCTGTCCTATTAATTCTTTAGAGTAATGTTAAGTCCCTTCATCACTGTTTGTTCAGAATCCACTCAAATAAGGGCTTATTAAAAAAGAGTAATTGAGGGTTGTTAGGTAATGAAGAACTCGCTTCTTCGTCCATCCTTTATTCGACACTCTTGCATTATTCGATACTTATGACAGGTCCGAGGATGAAAAGAATGAAGATAGCGCATAATGGAACGGATAGGAGCGAAATCACAGTTCTAATGGCCCGGACCACGTAAGCGATTGAATCCAAAATGGGCATCGCTCTCTCTCTCCTTCCTCCTAGCCGCAGAATGGCTGGACAGTGTCTAATGGATAAACCCCTGTATGAACTCCCTGTTTAAGATAGGATTTTTCCCTTCCCTTTTTCTTTGATCTTTCTGAATGTTGACGACTTGCTAAAAAAAATGGCTGACTTCCTTTCATTGTTGGCTTGGCCTGACCAGGAGCAGTATCTTTGTAAACACTCCTTAAGGTTTTCCGCTTCATCTTTGTTTGCCCTGCAAAAAATCATCTGCAAAGAGTAAATGAGAGATAGGGCAATGTAATAGCGCGACTTCTTTTTTTTGTTGAATAGCCCCGGCTACCATTATTGTGAAACCCCCCTTTGCTGGTAGCTCCTCGGCGCATTCCAACTCTTCACTCTAGCTACAAAGAAGAAACAAACTCGGCGCATCTTCACTTCCAACTCGGCGCTCCTTCCTAGCTCTGACTGAAACTAAAGAGTAAAACAGCTAATTCCACTCAGAGCTCCTATAGCACACTCAGAACTAGAGTTCAAACTAGAACTACAAACAGGAACGAAGTGCTCTCCCGCCCTCTATTCGTACACATCTTATCCTACCACAACTGTTGATACTACTTATCCTACCAATATGATACCACCCTCTTTCTTCTTTGCGTGGATTAACTGTAACAAGAAGAGCGGATAAGGATGGATTTAATTGAGAAGCGGCTTCTTCATATGAGAATCTTGAAAGAAGACTGATCCACTTGAAGCTAGTCGAATCCTAACTTCTATCGTTCATGAACCAATCGGGAGCAGAAGGACGATGGCTTATTAAGCAACTAAAGACAAGTCTAGCTTCCTTCTTTCCTCTTCTTCTTCCTTTCACTTATAGGCCTTTTTATCTTTATACGAATCCAAGATCCCAGGTGCATATAACAGGCTTCCCTGATTCTGGTTTAGATCCGGCCGGTTCCGGTATTAGTTGCTCAAACGAGCGGGGAAGTGGTTCGAATGTATAAGGTAGTCTTAAGGAAGGGAAAAAGAAGGACTACATTGTCTATCCAAGGTTTGGAACCGCTCGGAAAAGAAGGAAGGAAAGTATAGTAGAGGCATTCCACTAGTATAGGTAAGGAAGTATAGGCCCCTTACTGGATCGCTTCGCTTGGGATCCCCCGGTGTATGACTTTATGAACAAAGATAAAGGACTCATAAAGAGGAAATAAAGTAGCTTACAGAGTCACTCGCTTTCCCATGTCTTATGGTCTTTCAGTTGAGATTGACGGTTCCGAGTTAGATTCTGATTTCGAGAAGGAGGAACTGAACTCCGATTGTGATGGCGACTGCCTAAGAAGAATAGAGAGTAGGGCGTTAAACTAGCTAGTCTTAGAGAGCTTGCTGGATGAGAGCAGAGCCGTTAACTCAATAAAAGAAGAAGGACTTGTTGGTTTCAAATCCATGAGATCTCATTCAGTTCGAGAAGACCCGAGCCCCTATATTAAAACGTCGAGTCCTTTTTCTACTTTCCAACAAGGAAGCCATCCCGACCCAGAGACCATCCATATGATATGGATGCTCTCATTAATAAGACGACAGAGTCTAATATGGAAACATTCTCAAAAGCCCTTCAAGAAATATAGGGCAATGGATCGATTCTCCTGTTTACTCGACTTCTTCTTTCCCCCTGACTCAATAGTAAAGAATCGTCAAGTACTAGAATCCGACGGAACCTACTTAGTGATTGGAAGATAACGAGCCACTCGTCAGTTTTAGTTGTAGAGTGACTATCTTTTCTAGGATACGAAAGGCGAACCAAATAAAGGCTGTATGGTTTAGGGACCACAACTTCTTTATTACATCCACGGTCATATGGTGACAGATTGTCCGATTGAGTGCGGCCGATTAATTATATTATATGCCGAGACAGACTCGAATAGCAAAGCAAAGTCCGGCCATCCTCTTGTTATTCAAACACCCAGCGCTTCAACGTCAGAAATTGACCTATTCTTATCCGGCCTAAGGCTGCCGGTATCAGGGGATAAGTCCACTACAAAGACCAAGGCAAATACGTCATCCATGTAGTGTAAGTACTTAATGATTCGGATTCAGAACCGGATCAGACTCCGAGTATCCCCCAGGTCGCCGAATGACTTGAATTAGCAGATAAGAAAAAATACCAGAATAGGCTCGGGAAGCAGCTCCTGTGATGCTGTCCTGAAAAAAAAGGGGATGGGATCTCGACCACGCAGCCGTAGATTTTTCGGCTGAGATCGAATGGGCTGTATTGGTATTTTTTTTAACTCGCCGATCGGACGAATAAAAGTCTTGCTTTTCTTGATAGTTTAACATCTTTTAGGATCGACGTAGTTGAGGGGAATATTGTTTGATGTTCCCACAGAGCGGTAACTAGTTTAGCTGCTCGAGTTCAAGTATGAAGCGGCATTCCTTCTTTCAAAGAGAAGAGCGGATCTGAAAGAGCAAAGACCGAATCTTGCAAGAGTAAGACCGAATATGAGAACTGGTTGAGCTGATTTGTCTAAAAGAGGCTTTCTCTTTGTTGGTCTGATAAGGAAAGTAAGAATGACAGCCCACGATGGGAAGGAAAGAAGGTTAGGATATTAAACAAAGGAAGGTCAAGGTACTGGCTCGGTCGGACAGTTGGAGGGGGACTTTGTCGACGTTTGAGTGCTATCCTTTGCTGTGCTGATCCGGTCTTGTTTGGTTGAGTGTTGGTGCCATGCCCTCCCAATTCCATGGTACTTCACAAGCGGATTCAATAGGTTCGTATTCGTGACTCGCCCTCTTAGTCCGAAATTCAGATTGAAAAACAAACCCGGGAATCCCAGGTTGATTTAGTGACCACTTTGTCATGAGGAGTGAGGCCTAGCATCTTTGGTTCTGATTGTCCAATTTTTTTTGGATAAATCATCCTTTACATAATTCGAATCACTTTCTTAAAGGTAAAGGAGAAAGGGAACTTGGGTGAGTCGAAAATATCGAGGTTGACCATCAATCAGGGGTTTATCCTAAATAAGTTCCTTTCAGATAGATTCTTCTTTATGTCCCACCAGTCAAAGCTGCTAGCGTCGCAAGCCAATAAGATCTGTCTTTGTTTTCGGGGCACCTACAAGTTGGATTCAACCAGTAGGGCTCTTGATCACATTGAATTTGTGATTGAAGACTCTACTCACGCTAAAAGGCTTTCCCAACCATAGAGCTCCATACTTGAAGCGAGCAAAAGAGAGAGCGAAGGAGACTAATAGAGCAACAGAGTGTGAGCGTTCCAAACCTCGGCGTTCTCGAACTATAGCAGACTTTTCCAGCGTAGTGAGATATCCCCACCCAATACCTCCGCACGAGATAGTAAGACAATCGGACCAGAGAAAGGGACCAGCACAAGCCGGCTGAAATCACCAATATACGTACCTGAAGACGCAGTCTAACGCTCTAGAATTACGGCTCATAATTCAAGATCAGATTGAGAGTTCAGACCACTCCTTTTTACCCACAAGGGAATGGCCAAGCCGAGTCCACCAATAGGGATCCGATCGGGAAGAGGAAGGAATGAAAGTAAAGAGGGCAATTAACAGTTAGCCTCGACCGGTAGGGGGTGCCGAATTTGCATCAACACATAAGCTTCAGTAGAAGCTCTTTCACAAGCGAACTCCGACGACGTATCAATATTCCGACCCACATCGAAATCCGAATCAGAAGCCGAAAGAGACGCTGCTGCCACTAAAGCAGATGAAGTCGTGTCTACTGCCAAGGAAGGATTCAAACCTGAACCTGCGGATTCCGCTTTTACCAACCCAAGAGATAAGGAATGGCAGGCTAACGCAGCTAAGCTAAAAGTAGTGGGTAAGGCCGCATGCCCTCCAAAAGAAGCTACATGCCCCGCAACCCTCAATGACACGCTTGGAAAGCTCCCCTATACCACGCTAACGAAAGCAACCTGACCCGCGTGAGATTGAATTCCCTAAACCCTATTCGATTCTAATACACTCTAATTCGCATCATCAAGAGAGGCTTTGGCCCAGCCGAAATCAATCACGAGTCTTCAGAAGATTCCTAAGTCGTAGCTTGGAAGTCAACCAGAAATGGAACGTATGACCCAACCCAGATGATCCCGGATCTAGAAATGAGGCTAGAGCTACAATCCTCCACTTTCCGATTGGCTTTCTCGGGGAATATTTCCGCTGTGACGGAACATAGTCTTTACACCTAAAGGGGCTTAGTGAATTCTTCTTCACGGAAGTCTTATTCAACTTATTTAGGTAAGGGGGCATACGAAAAAACTGCCTATCTATCCATTCTGCGTATTCCAATACCCTTGAATGATGTCGCGTATGGATCCTTGAGAATGAATGCGTCGTTAGACCTTCCAATGAAAGTGTCGCCATGTGGTGTATTGTGTATATGGATGTAGATGCTCAGATGCACCCTTTTCTGCATTTATGGATTCATGTATCCATCCTATATGGTATGAGTGGACACAAAAGACAAGGGGGCTAGTTGGGCCTTAGATCTGGTCCGACGGTGGTATCGTATAGTTGATCTTGGCTGCTTTTAGGAGTGATCTGCCCCTCACACTCGAAATTGAATAAGAGAAGAAAAAGGTGTTAATAGCCCATGTCTTTCTTGGCTGGTAAACCCGATTTCCGACAAGTCTTTCGTCATTTTTAGAGGGAACTACAAGAAAGCTTTCTTTATCTTTATGGATAACCAATCCATTTTCAAATCTAGTTGGCCCCAAAAATAGAAAGATCGGAACATGGGAATAGATCTGATACCAATTTATATTACCTATTTCTTTCCATTGTTGTGCTTTCTTCAATTGCATACAACAATTCATCATCTTCAAGATTTTGAGTTGGCAGCCTTGGATAATTCCTGAAGTTCCCATCCTGCTGGAATTGTAGTCTGTCTTTGTTTGATACTTGAAAAATGACCCCCAACAAGTAACTGACAGACCTGTCCAGCACCGCTCAGGAAAAATATCTCAAGGAGGAAGCGAAGCCATAATGTCTGAAATGTAGGGAAACACCTCTGAAGAGCCGTCTCGAACTCCAGCAGATCTAGCCTTCGCGAGTGATTCGGTCAAGGCCGATAATGAGGCCTGAAGTTCCGCGTTGGCATTCTCAAGCCGACGCACTTGAAGCCGGCTTTCGTGTAGCTCATCTTGATAGTATCGAACATCATCACATTTTTGAAAGGAAAGTGAAAGTGAGAGAATGGATTTCTTTGCCTGCTTTCCGTTCTCTTATCATTTGGCTAAGTCCCCTAGTCGAGTCCTGTTTAAATAAGGGGGAAGAATCTGCTGAAGCATCCTCAATTGCATGGATCCTTGACTCATGGGTTGAAAATAAAATAAATGTCGTGGGCTTCGATACAGTTTTCATAATATCGGAGGCCAACAACATCAAAAAAAATAAGTGGGAGTTGATTTATATATATAAGTCTAGAAGTCCGAGACAAGTGAACAAAGGTGAGGTTTGATCGATATGGTAAGAAAGTTTCATTGTAGAAGCTTGCTGCCCTTCTTCTGGAAAGCTGTAAAGCCAGTCACACAAAGAGATAAAAACCAAAAAAAGAGTGGAACGATAGTGAAATGAGTAGTTGAGCGATAGAGAAACACACTCCAATCCTTAGTCGAGGCGAATCGGAGTTAGCTCGGAGTGTAAGATAGAATCTTTTACCGCTACATCCGCTGCTGGAGATTCTGATAAAAGCGACTACGGAGGCGCGATGTTAATTGAGTCAACCTTCCATAGATCTCTCCTTCAGCCTTGGAATAAAAACGGGGTAAACCATTCTGGATTCCATTCCTTCGGAAGCTCGATCATTGCTTGTTTCGATTCCGGTTATGCTGGCTGAGCTTCAGAATAATGCCTTCGATTCGGGCCTGAGAATCCTTATGAGTTATGAAACCACGGAGGATAAGCAGCAGGAGAGGGCAATGTAATAGCGCGTAGTGAAGGGAAAGAAATATGGCTTCGGGTTATGAGGAGGATGATATTGTGGCTAGAGACCGAAGTCAGCGGGCAACTCATAGGCTCGTTAAGACCAATGCTCTACTCACTTCTAATCGCGAGATAAAGCAGAAGAGGCTAACGTGTACGAGCCGTTCGAACCTTAGTCTTTAGATGCAAGAGAATCGAAAGAGGCCCCAGCCTAAGACGATAACGGGAATGGTGAGCGCAGGAACTGAAATGAAAGAAAAAGAAGCACTTGATGCGGGCGACGAGGCAATAGCCGGAGAGACCGACGATTGAAATGTTCTTTCTTATCTAGAATAGGCGGCTGGTCTTAGACCTCGCAACCACTGAGTCTGAGTACCTTTCGGAGATTCTCACATCCCTTTATACGAGTCGCCGATATTACGTTACGATGTTTGAGGGTTTAAAGACCTACAAAAGAAGGCAAGGGTCCTGCTTCCAAAGAATCCAAAGCTTCCGGATCGATGGTTTTGAGATGAGGCTATTCATGAGGATGAATGAAAATAGACCAGGCTCTTCTTATTATTGAATGGACAGCTTGGGCTATTACATAGCGCGCCTGAACTCAAGCAAAAGATAAAAAGAAGGGAGCTCGCGAGAGCGGAGTATACGAAGCGAGCAGAAGAGAGCGAGCGCCACCTTTCTTTGAGAGCCGAGACCAGTAGTTAAAGGATCAAAGAAGAGGAAGACGATTATTGTTATAGGGCTTTAGCCTTCTCCTTCATATGTTTTAGTTTAGTCTTTCTCCCCCCTCCTCATGACATGACCAGCGCGCCTCACCAAACACAAGCCCTGCTAAGCAAGAACGTAACTTCGGTTAGTAGGATGCCGATCAAAAGCTCCTGTTGTTGAGGAATGGCGGGGACCCAAAAGAAAAGAAGGGGGCCGAGTAAGGCGATTTGCTTCACTTTCACACTTAAGGAGATGACAATGAAGTCTTCAAAAGGCTAGTCCCAGTAGGCAAAGCGAAGGGAAAGAGAATCACCGAGGGGGGGGTGTCATTAGATCGGATTGAGGCTAACTGTTAATTGCCCAACTCTTTCCTGAGATAGTCCGAGGTAGGGGAAGAAACTTGTAAAGTAACGGGTATGGGCGTTGAGAGTAGATGGAAATACCTTCTTATTTCACAAAAGAAAGAGATATGACCAGGCTTTTTTTCTTTTATCCTTAGGCAAGGCAAAGCCTTTTTCTTCCACTCCCTGTCCACTCTTGCAGCAGGAAAGGTTTTTGAATTCCATAAAAAAAGGGGACTCTTATTAAAAAAGAAAAGATAGAAGCTTGTCTTAGAAGCAAACAATATGTTAAAGTCAACATCTAGGCTTTCCCTTGTATAGAACAAGTAGAGGAATATACACACTTTGAGGAAGTGAGATCGCAGACCATTGAATGTTCTTGCCATAGTTAATGTATGGTCTCTTGTCTCGATGAGGGCTGGTGCTCACATAATAGCAGCTCTCGGGTCTACTATCCCTTCTACTCCAGCCTTAAAGGCCTGGTTTCGTCTGGTAAGCTCTCTATACTATATATAGATACAGCCCTCTGATGTTAGCGGTTTCGTTTGGTTGTCCAAACCGTTTTGTTTTTTCTCCACTTTGTCGATCCTGCTTTTTCGAGGGGTCTAGGTCTAGTTGAGACTCAAGTCAATGCCCCTGAAACTATCCGGGTATACGAATTGACCTATGCGACTTTAAACTAACGCATTCCGGAGGCAACAAATTCAGGCGAAGCCGTAATGCGTTAGGAGGTAGAATAAAGCTCGTCTGAATTACTTAAGCTATATAATAGCCCTCTCTGATTAACACCGCCGGGATACCGTATGAGCTACACCGACCCTATAACCTATCCGAAGTGGTTATCGGGGTATAGAGTTCTGGTGCTTTCTAGAGTCCGGCCGAAGGAGTTCTTCCTCTCCTAAGGAAGCACGACTGAAACAAGGAGCACAGAGAGAGGATTCAAAACTCAAGCAGCTCCGATAAGGCAGGGAAAGAGACAACATACTGAATGTCGCTCGACCGAAGAACATTTCCTAGTGTTTATCGAACTTAACAAGAAGGCTACGGTTAAGGCAACGTAGTCATATCTGTTTAGACAATCCGATGAGAACACTGCTTAGGGTTCTTCCCGTGAACCAAGTCAAATATCGGTAAGCAGTAAAAGCAGTATCTGAAAACCATCCATCCTCCTGGTCCCAATGTATATTTGCCCTATTCGTACTACCTTTTTGGCAAATAGTCTTTTATGAGCGGCTTAACTCAATTTCATCGACCCTACGTTTCGTAGCCGGTTAGATTATCTACATTTGTCTCCGTGGAGAGCTCCAGTTCGGACAAACGTTGGTGGACGTATGAGTTTAGTTCTCTCTGTTCGGGAAACTGAAGTGCTATTAGTGTATTATTTATACTGGGATCCGGAGATTTTCATCCACTTTAAACACAGCATTTCTAACGATATCCCATTGGAATTGATATAACATTGATTAGACCATCCGTTCCCGGTGCTTTGAGAGGATGCATGCCGAAAAGTGGCAGTATGAACCTCCTCTATTCTGAAATTAGCATCCAGTATGGCCGTATCCGTTATCGGAGCAAATCTTCCTCTCACTTTGTACCTGATTCCTCTTTGTCATACAGATTCTTGAAGAACCTGCGGGACTCCCTTTGAAGAGATTCTGCGTCATGACACCACTCCCCATTAGCAAGTTTTAAAGCATCTCCTTCGTTTCTGCGGTGGAAAAAAGGGAGTGTTCCTATCTCCGTGAGTGATCCAATTTAATCTGGACCTTTGTTGCCAAAGCAATTCTTCTTGGTCTCGTATCTCTTCCAACTCCTTCCGCTCGAGTGCCAATAAGTTCTTAGAGCTTAATTTACAGAGCGCTTTTTGTATTCCTCCCAATCTCGCTATCACTCTGTTTTTTTCGAGTAAGGATATGGCCTTTTCCTTGTTCCAGATTTCTACTTCCTGCTGGAGTTTACTGACTTTGGAGGCAAAGTAGCCCTTGACGTTCCACGCCTTTGAGACTAACTCTTTAAACCCGTGACCCAGGATCTGAAAGACCGAAGGTTTCGAATCCTCCCGCTGCTACCTGGGCAGGCATCAAGCAAGATAGGACAGTGGTCCTAATATATTCGGGTTAAGTGTCGTACCGCGGAGTGGGAATCGCCGTTAGCTTTAAGCCATTGCTCCTTGCATTGCACAGGAATCGATCCAAGCGTTCGAATGTTGAGCCCCGCGTCCAGGTGAACTTCGGGCCACAGAATTCCATGTCTATTAGACGGTTATCTTCAATCCAACGTCTAAACGCCTTACACGCAGCTGTTCTCTTATCGGAACCTCCTGCTTTTTCGTTTCGTCTGAAGAGGAATTTGTCTTTAGTCGAGTGCGGCACAAAAGATAGTATCGGTTCGGTCTGGTGTGTACGGCTGTTATCTTCCGCTCTCCTCGTTTCGCTTTCTTTCTTTTCCATGTTGATCGATCTTCTTCTCACTCTATCTCATAAGGGTGGACATCTTAGTAGATGTATTTTCCCTATCGGGTGGGGAGGACTAACTCGGATAGGTCAGATACGAAGGAAACAGCCCATAAAAGAGAGATCGGGTGCCCTTGCCGATGCAGTTCACGATGCGGAGCTGCCAACTAACTAAGCTAAGCTAGGTAGTTTGTTGTTAGAATCTCTATCCTAATAGGAAGATGTAAAGAATATACTATGACTCTCCCATGATCTGAGACAGCCTCTTCTTCGTAATCAAGCCAGGGGGATATCTATTCTTAGAGGAAACGATCTTTACAGGCATGCACCGGCTCCGAAATTGCGTCCGGTGCCTTTCCCTTGAAAAGAAAGGTCAGGCAATCGCAACTCTTGTGTGTGTTGGCTTCAATCCAATAAGCAAGGCCCCGATATGAAAACTGACAAGCGTTCAGCGAATCAACAAATCTTTTTTTGAATAAAACACTCGATGAAAAGGAATAGGATAGAAGGGATAAATACCTAGAAGCTTTCTTGGATTGAGAAGGCAGGGATGAAAGATCAGAGGCTAAGGCCGGGCGAGTTGCAAACGGAGATGAGTTTAGTCACACTGATGGGAGAGCGAAAGTGGGAGTCCTCTTTCACAACATCAATAATGCCCAAGCAGGCTAGCGGACAAGCAGTAAGTCCGGTTATGAACAACTATCAATCTTTCAAGAAACCTTTCTTCCATCCATCCTGTATGATCCCCTTGGATCAGGTGTCGGTGGAAAGGAATCCTCTCGTCCTCAGACCAGGGCTCAAGATGTTGGACCTAAATAGTTGGACGAATGCTGAGTAGAGGGAGAGGAGTCAGGAATGATATGCGATCCTAATGCTTCCTGGCTTTACGGGGAGGATGGAGGAATCCCAGGTCGGCTAGGCATGCAAACCCAGTCGATCTTGATTATAAGTAGGGCGTAGATAAAGATCAAGGACGAAATCTCAGTCCCGGGATCCGCCCCAAACCATTTCCTCATTCTTTTGAGGCGGGCAAGAAAGAAAGCTGAAACCAAAGCTGGACATAACGATGCGCTCACAAATCGAAGTTTATTCTTTTTGGCTGGCTACAGGCCACTTAGCTCGAATAGATCTGATTTGAATGAAAAAGGGGATTCACTTTACCATTTTAGAACACCGTTCGGCCCCAATCGAATATTCTCCCGGGCTACTATGCTTTTCAATTGAGTGGCATTTCGCTCCGTGCTGATTAGTCACTCTTCTCGCTCATTCCCGATTAATGGCAACCTTGACTAGTCCGGTATTCAACTTCAACCAACACGACCTACATCTATTTATTTTCCATCAACAATGTTCATAGGTAAGCTCTGATCTATGGAAATTCCCCCTTCGGGGAAGTCAGGAACGAAAGCAGGCAACATGAGTATGTTACTTCCTGCGAGAATGGTCCTCCCTGCTAAAGACTACGCTCGGAAAGTCGGTGATAAGCAAGAGGCTGGCTGGACTTCAGCAGATATAGGTAATTGAGGGCGTTTAGCAATAAACTGGTGGGGAATTACAACCTATTCCATGTATAGGCTTCAAATGTGATAGTCAACGTGGATTGCAACTTCACTTCCAATAGTGGGCATAGCATGTTGATATTTTTCCAAAGCACATTCTCGGATTCCCATATAGATGTGGTATTCTAATAATCGAAAAAGCGCGCCTATAGATCGGCATTCGGAAAAAAAGCAGGCATTACGGAGTCAACTTCAAGTTACGACCAAGGCCACTCTATGATAAAGCTCCAGGATTAGATGGACTCCTGGTTCTTAGTGAGCAAGATCAACCAAACAATTATAATGAACCTGGAGTATGGCGAGATAAGGGAAAAAAGCCGTGGCCAGAAAATCCAATTCCCCCGGCTGACAGGAATACAGACTTTGGTATCCAAAGTGAAACGGATACTTGTTTTCATCATGAGTGGGGCCCTTCTCTAGCCGTCTTTACATCTGCCTATGTTGTATGGTTAGGGATGAACCGCAACATGCGCTCGCTACTTGTTGCTCGAGCAACTCAAAGTCCTATTGATGGTATTGATTCAACCGCGACTGCTGCTTCATCTGATTCTCATTCCCCCGCTCCCAGCGGCAAGCAGGGGAGGTTAAATTGATCTATCGTAGTCAAAAGGGAGTTCATTCAATAACGCGGCTAGGGCAATCTTCAACGATCAGCCCGGTGCTTCAGGATATGGCGGATACCCGTTCCCCTTCACTTCAAGAAGATGTTGATATGTCGTCTAGGCCTCCAGGATGCAAGGAGGGGGATAGGAATGGATTAAGAGTTCGAGAATGCCTCTCATTACGACTATGATCAAGTTTCTACCTCTTATTGTGTCTTGGAACAGCAAGAGTAATCCGACTCTTAGGAACCCGAGGATGCTAATAAAAATCCTATTGAGGTAAGCCAATAGTTGGATCCTTAGCAACCAAGAACAAACAAACAGACTTCGTTCAGGAGTCGGCGGATGATGCTGGATATGCCTCTGGCCTCGAGGACGGCGGCCAGTAGACGAATTGGAAGAAAGAAATCTGGGCGATGAGACTGACCTGTTTCGGCTTGCTTCGTATAGGCTACACAAGCTAGGTTGGGGGTCCTTCTCTTTCTTTATTTACCTTTCCCTGCCTCCGTCTAACAGCATGATACTTGATCTTTATATGCTTGGACCGGATTTATCAATAGCTATTGCAGACTGTGAATCACAAAACATGAGAATTGGGTTAGTGAAATGTTTTGTTTTCACAGCTTTCCGATTTGAAGCCAAAGAAGCTGCAAGCAATAGTTGAAGCTTCTGCTGTAGATTGCGCCACACAATTCTGTTTTTTCGAACACCAGGATATCACAGCACTTCCAAGTGTAAAACAATACCCTGATGTACTTTTCATATCATCTGAGCTGCTGCCAAAGTCACTGTCTGAAAAACCAATGTTGTGAAGAGGTATATTGACTATATAAAACAGACCAAAGTATAAACTTGAATATACCTCAATAATCTTTAGCAAACCAGAAATGTGACTGCTTTGGAGCAGCCAACAATCTAGACAGTAAATTAGTAGCAAACAAACGGTATTACACAGAAACAATAAACTCCCCACTAAGCTCCTGTAAACAGTGTCATCAATAGCATCAGAATCAGTCCAAAATTGATCATTTGGGGAGACGCAGGAACTTTAACAGAGGAGCAATTGTTAAGTCCAAACCAGCGAGCGGAAGAGAGAGCTACATATTGGACGTACTTGTAGCGATTTATAATCAAATAATAGTTTAGTCAAAATACCAACCAACTACTTGTTGGCAACAAGAGTACCCAAGATGGGAAGAGGCCTTCTCATGACGAGTTGTTTCCGACTTATATAGATTCTACGCAGAACAGAAAGCGAGGTATCGAGATGACCCGAAAAGGGTACGAAACAGAGAAAAGACGCTGATATAACAATTTGATAAACTTTGATATAAAAATTACCAACTCAATTTAAAGTATTAGAGTAGAAGAGTAGTTGCCCACTTGAAGGAGCAACAAGAGTCCGAAAGAAAGACAACCAATTCATGCTTCCCTTTTCCAACGCAGCTAAACGATCGATTGTTTTGAGCAGTGAAACGAGTAGTTGAGTACAGTGTTCCGGGTGTAGCAGGAAAAGAAGCTGTACGCGAAAGGGGAATACTATCTTGAACTTGAAAACCGCCACTACGCTGCGCGCAGTAACTAGAGTGTTAGATACCCGATACTTAGGATTTGAAGTAGCACAATTAGCCGTAGAATATCATTCTGATCGTAGAGCACTGAAGGCTTTGGGACTAGGTGAATGCAAGACTCGTGGAAAAAATCTAAGACTAGGCTTGCTTGGGTGGAGGTAAGAAGGATCTTTCAGCGATCAATTACTTCGACGGTAAGAGCTGAACCCTATGCCTTCGTCAAAGAATAGGGCCTCGTCGGTGTGCCTTTCATACTCTTTTATAGAATAATAAGACAAATATTGGATTTATTTTTGAAAAAGGGGGAGCAACCACACCACATCGAACTTGGAGGAACATGTTGAAGGGTAACCGCTGGAAAGCGATCAACCGAGTTGTTGAAGAAGCCGTGTGAAAGCGTGCCTGTTGCTAGCTACACCGACAACCACTCCAGAAACCGTGGTTGCAAAGGCTGAAAGACAAAACCGAGTAAGCGCTTTCGGATCGCACTAGCCCAATACTACAGCTCCTATAGTGGTTGGTTGGAGAAAGGTACATTCAGGAGGGAGAAACGGTCAGCACCGAGAGTAGCAGCGGGCGATAGGGGCAAGGGAGGATTGTACCTTCTTGCTTGAAGCGTAGGAACGAAGTGGCCTTTCCTGAACTCGCATCTCAAACAGCACACAGTCAGAGGGGTGCGAGCAAGGATAGTTCGAGATCAAGCAGAAAGCGCCGGACAATGCCAGGGGAATACCCAAAGCAAAGGAACTCCAAAGGCTGAGGGCTAAATAATAGCGCCATCTCCTTCTATTCTTTGTAGATTCCTACAACCCTTCTCAATTACCTCCTTTACCCGTACTGTATTCGTCGCCTTCTATTCAGACAAGGATGCTTGGAAAGGGCGTCTTTCTTGCACCTGGCATTAGTGGCGACTGCTGCTACAGTGTCTTAAAGTTCGAGCTACAGTGGTGAGTCCCACCGAAGCGAGTAACCAAGTTTTGGCTTTCTGAAGTGCTCCAATGTTTAAAGCGGAAGACGAATCTGATAAAAAAAAATGGGTATCTATCCGCAGGGGCGGAACAATCAGCAGGGCTAGACCACTACAAGACAAAAAGTGGGCTTTCGTCTCCGACCCAACGATTCGAAAAGCAGCGAGCCGTTCATCTTGAGTTCAGTCTTCCTGTGGTCTACTCAAAGCGAGCACGAGTCTAGTTATCTTGATTCAAAGCGGGGATATGGGCCTATTGATGACGGGGCTCGAGATTAGGGCTTGAAAGCTAAAGTCTGAAAGAGTAGAAGATGAGAATGAAAGGACGGAAGAAGCGAAGAAGAAGGAGAACCCAATTGGAGAGTGTTCATACCCAACGGAGCTCACCCGGGGTGTTAACAGGTGATGGGTGCCGGCTCAGAAGACGAATCGGAGTCGTAACAAGCAAGGTTTTTTTCCTCCAAGGGAGTAAGAGTTCATCGACCAAGTGGAGCAGATCTGATAGAGCGGTCCTCAACTTGAAATATTTGGCAAGGAACTAAGCTTCAAAACTCGCTTCATTCCGCGGTCCGGACCTTAGCAGCTCCAAGGAGTCTTGAACACTTACCGTTGAGCACGATCTCCAGTTACTGAAGTATAAGGGAAGCCACCGTAGTACACGTCTGGAACAAAAGGTGCTCCATGGCCATTCTACCACTGTTTTTAACCCAACCCGGTTCTACAAATTCTCTTGACCAACCTGAATCGCCTGTGAAACTAATCGAGTCGAGGAGGCGGTTAGTCCTTACCAACTGAAAGAACTAGTGTGGGATAAACTAGAAGCTCTACTTTGAAAGATCTCTCTTCGTTGGCCCAGTTGATTACACAGAAAGGGCCTTTCGAAGCGCTTCCCCGGGCGGATGGGCACTCGGTTTTCCTTCGGCCGTCTCATTTTGGTACTAGCCTTAGGGCAGTTCTACCACGGGCGAATTCCGACCCTCACTGTACTCCCCACATCAAAAGCCTACTGAGCTTGGGCTGGTAAGCTCCCGGGTCAGTATCTTTACTGGGCAAAAGCACGTTCTTTCTATTGAGGTGCGTAGCGCTTTTAACAGGAGAACACTTTCATCAAGATGTGATGTTGGTGGATCAGGACCCATTTCCAAGTCAATGTGTTAAGGAGTTGTGGCATCTATCCAACTCTCTGGCCGGAGCTGGAGTCAAGGAGCTAGGGAGACGTCTGAGAAGGGATGCCGAGAAAGGGCTGCAATTGTTTCTGGTGCAAAGTCAGTAGTACGAGGGCCTTCAAGTGGTAATTTCCTTATATAAGCAAGTGTAGCGGGCCCTCTTGAACCCCCATCCTTGATACGACTACGATTTATCAAAAAAAAGTGCTAAGAAAAAGATGATGAAAAACAAACTACTATTCGTCATTCGCAAGGCTATGCCCCCACTTTCTTTACGGAGGAAGTCCTCGGATCGAGTCATTCACTTATTTTGGATTTTAGTGACGATCTAACCTGATAAGCCTAAGCACAGTATTGTTGATAAGCAGCTTCTTCCTAGAATAGTTGAGGAACATAAACTAGGTAGGCGCTATACTATAGGTGGTATGCTTCGTTACCTACTGGTCGTACTTCTTGCTTTTTTATATAGCATAGATCACTACTCCATTCAACTATCTACTCTCAGTCACAAACAATGCCTACACCTAGCAGTTATTTTGAGAAAACAACGTAAAAATGGCATGATCCACATTTTATCCTTCGAGACCAACGAGTGTAACGTAAGTGAAACGAGTAGAAAAGGCTGAAAAATGAAAAAGACCACATCCTCCCTTTAGATAAAAAAGCAATCGATCGGGCATAAAGGCGTATTTTATCGGTAGAGTCTTTATTCCTTGGATGTAGGCGGATATGGATGGTACTAGAAGCGGACGGAAAGACAAGAAAGAGTAGATAAGGAAAGCAAAAAGGCAAAGACTTGACCAGTCATCTCTTCTTGGACAGTCTTTGAATAGCCCTAGTTCGTACACAAGCAAGGGATGTCCTTCTTTCTAAGCCTTCTTCTTTCATATTGATTTTCACGCGCACACCAAAATTGTCTTTGCAGGCTTGAGTAGCATAACTGGACGGGCAACATGAGGTTCCATACTACTCAACATCCATGGCCACGGCGGCATCCATAACCAACCACTCGTCAACACTCGCATCTTTCACATCTCGTGGAGGATGAGTAATGTGCTGGGTTTTGCGGTGTGCAAGGAGAAACCTCTCAAAACTGTGTGCCCATAACAAATAATTGTGGCCATCCTTCTCTGAAGTGCCACTCAAATTACTCCGAAACGGATCTTCCGAAGCCGAGACAAGTAATAATGTCACAATAACCAGCACCACACGCCTCAGCAGACCAGCAGGTAGAAGTCACAGCTGAATCAAGACACCATTCATCCGATACTAACACATCATCATATCAACACAATCACAGTGAGGTCACGACAATGATAAAATCCAAGTGAACAACTAACATCGTAGTTAGATATAAACCCTGTGGAATAGCAGCAACACACGAAGTTCATATGTTTTCCACCGAAACCTATATGCGTCATACGTATGCTATCCCGAGCTAGAGGGCGGCTTCTTTGAAGTGGGTAGAATGAAATGCCTAAAATAAATAGGGGAAGGGTGATCATTGGTCCGATGCTTCGGGCGAGCCTAATCATAGGTGATTACGTCCTGGGGCGTACCACACCACCGGGCAGATCGCCTGACACGTGGTTTTCACTTACCCTGACAACAGCAATGTAAAAAACAGGTCTAAAAGTTGATATTCTATAAAGCCGCTCGTTAATATGCAAGATTTACAGGAAAAGAACCACTTAGTTATTCAACATGCAAAACCACTTGCATGTTTTTTATCCATCAAGAGTAGATTTTCGTTATATTTATATCACAGAGTTTAGGTAGTGTAGATCAGGGGTTTAATAATAATAATACAATCCGTTTCAACAATTGAATTCCTTAATCTTGTTATAGAAGCAGCACTGAGTCTTGGTATTATATCATCCTGCATGAAGAAAATAAGCCAATGGATTGACAAATGGGAAATTGCTTACCAAGGAATTAATGTAAAACATAGGAACCAACACATGAGAGAATATTCAAATCGACCAGCCGAATGGTTAAACCCCTGCATCACCACTGTGCTCACAAAATCTGCACAGCTTTGCTTTCTGCAAGTTCTTTGGGAACACAAGGAGGGGTGGCATATCCAATCGCAGTGACTATATCAGGACAGAAGCCAAGCTCCCTTGATGACTTCTTTCTAAGCATAATTGCAAGCAAAGAGGCAATTGCACCTCCTTATGATACCACCTTTATGAAAGCACTCCGGACAACAACCACCCTTGACAGTTCATATACTCCGGACATCAGCTTCTACCACCCATGATTGACAGCAGTCTCAAAAAGAACATCCGAAAGCAATTGAAGAAGCCCAACACTTTGTGACGTTGATGTCAACCCGGGTCGGGGATGTGAGCTCATCATTTGACTCCTGATGCCGCCGGCGATCCGACCTGTGATGAAAAAGCCTCGAGATAGCGAACTCTCATTACATCTTATTTAGTTCTTCCTGGATCGCCTGAAAAGAAGTCGCGGAAAGAGAAGCGGATGGAAGAGTCTGTTTTTTATGTTCCGCTCAGAGCCGACTCTTAGAAAGGTGTTGGAATGCACGAGTCGAGTTGTAGCGCCGCGGCACATCTGTTTTGGGAAAGGGCCATAGGTTCAAATCCTGTCACCGTGATATTCTGCAGCTGCTCCCCCTGGCTAAGAATCGCAGCATCCCTTTGTCTGAATAAAGACGCGGCCTTTAGTACTATTTTAGACCCCGGTCTTATCAGCACAGTACGGCACATTCTGGGTCTTTCTCCTTACGTGGCTTTTTTCCTCTTCTCAATTCCCGCAATGTAATAGCGTGGTTGGTGTGAATGAAAGAGAGTTGGAATAGGGGTCTGTCTGGCCTTTCAAACATGACCTTCGTGAATTAAATATCGGTACATAGAACCGGTGTACCGCTCCTAAACGGGCCCAGAACAAACTGATGAAGCCGAAGTGGGATAGCGGGGGTTATTTCGGTAAACCGATGCATGAGCTGAGACACTCCCCAAAGGGGCCCATATCCTTGTCCTGCCTATAATCAAAGTGTGACTATTTAGAAGGGTAGGGAAGAGTGCACGAAGTGACTACGAGTAGGGGCAATCCAAGCCAATGCCACGAGTTAATGCTATGAATTCGCCCTTCGAGATGGGAAGAAAATAACAACTCCTAAGATAGTTATCCACTTAGTCCACGCTCTACAACTCGCGCCTAGTTCATCATATTCCTTCTAAATAGTCTTTTGCTTGCCTCTTGGCAACTTCATTGGGCAACTTCTTCATTACATCCATCGTCCATCCTCGCTCTCCTCCTATACTTTGGTGTGACAACCTTGTGTTGTGGTGCCACGTATCTATCAGCCAACCCGGTCTTTCATGCTCGCACGTCGCATATAGAAATGGATTTTCACTCTCTTTGTCAAAAGGATGGAGGACTTGTTGAAAATGAAGTAGATCTCATCCAAAGATCAATCAGCTTGCCGACATATTCATCAAAGCTCTCAGTGTCAAGCTGAACTGTTGAGGACAGGAAATCGTACAGACCCGCTCATAGGCCCACAGCGCCTATTGATAGAACGAGTGGCTAATTCCTTTGGCTCGAGAGACCTTCCTCCCTGCCGGTTTCCACGGAGCCAACTGTTGGTGACTTGGCTGTGCTAGTGGCTGCACCTCATCTTGGGCAACTAGTGGAGTTATCCTTCTCTTTCGAGATGCATGAAACCATTTCTTTCTCGATGCGCCTCTCTCGAAAGAAAAAAAGATGCTTTCCTCCTTCAATAGCTGCGCTTTGTCCTAGTCCGACAACAAGGCATTCTTCAACACTTCAACATAAGACCTCTTCTCTAAGAGCTATCGAAGCAATTGCGACTCTACCTATTTCCTTTCCCTTCGGAAACCTCAGCTCACTTCGCTACCGTTAGGGCCTTTCTCAAATCAAGTTCAAGCAGACCAAAAACTTGATTTATTGCCCGAAAGAAAGTAGGTGCGGTTGATGTTAAGAGGGCAATAAAGCGCCTAGTTTAATACGCATTTATAAAGTTCGAATTTTATACTCAACATAGAGAGCCAGCAGAGGCCTAATCAGACCGATAGTCTGGACTTATGCCCGGACCAGTTCCAGGCCCTGCTCCTAAAGCCTTTGCAGCATTTTCAAAACAATCGATGCTGAGCAGCCCTAATTTCCTTCGCTAGCTACTTGCTTTACGCGCTGAACGGACCTTTTATTACTTGTGTCCGTAAAGTACAATTCCAGTCAATTCGAACTTGGAAATAGGAGGAGAATCGGCTATCTTAGTGACCGCGGAAAAGACGATAGAAAGAAGGAGGGATTTGCAAGATGGAAGACCTGTTGATATGGTTTTCAACCGAGTACCCTCACGAATGAATGTAGGACTTCTATTTGAATGCTCACTCGGATTAGCGGGAGGTCTACTAGATAGACATTATCGAATAGCACCCTTTGATGAGAGATATGAACAAGAGGCTTCTAGAAAACTAGTATTTTCTGAATTATATGAAGCCAGTAAGCAAACAGCAAATCCTTGGGCCGAATATACGATAAAAAGGAACATATTTGATGGAAGAACGGGAGATCCCTTTGAGCAGCCTGTTATAATAGGCCTTCTATCTTGAAATTCATTCATAATTATGATCAAATACATAGGCGTTCCAGTGGACATTATGCACTTGTTACCCAACAACCCCTTCGAGGAAGGGCGGGGGACAACGAGTGGGAGAAATGGAGGGCTTGCAAAGGATTTGGTCTTTCTCATATTTTACAGGAAATGCTTACAACTAAATAAGATAATATTAGAGCTCGCCAAGCCAAGAAGTGCTGGGTACTACAATCATTGGAGGAACAATACCTAAACCTGAAGATGCTCCGGAATCGAATCTTTTCGATTGCTCGTTCGAGAACTACGATCTTTGGCTCTGGTTTGAGCTCGACCTTTTTCATGTTTTCATGGGTGGTTTCATAAGTGCTATGCTTATGTCCGGAGTAGAAAAATCAAGGTGGAATAATTACTTATATCTGATAAAACGAAAAGATTAATAGGAAGGAATAAATCATCATTTTTATTCTATGATCGATCGGTATAAACATCAACAGCTACGAATTGGATTAGTTTCTCCCGGATCTCCGAGACATCCTTACCTATTCAGCTCTCCAGATGGCGAGCTACGTCCAAACTTGATTCACGGCTGGAATCAGAACTAGGCCTTACAGTTTAAGTGAAGGATCAGTGCCCTTCCCTTTTTCTATTACTTACTTGAATGAATAGGGGGGTCCCATAGGTAATGCTCCACTGTCGACAATGCCCTAATGAAGAGGAAGGAGAGAGATCGGGTATGCCACGTACATACGGGTGAAGGGAAACTGATCCCATAGTCTAGTGAAGTCTTGGAGTTGGGCTAGCTCGGCTTCTTGCAGTGTGCAGCCGATGGAGCTAACGAACGATCAGCCTCTTCTGGACAACCAATCTTGTTATTGTGCACGCCTAGCCGCCCAGAATCAGCAGAAGGGGCAACCGCTTCCTGGTACGCATTGGAGGGCTCCTCACGCCTAACCAGAGGTTTAGACATCCACCGGTCCGAAATACTCCGAAGAGGCGATCAAGATGGGAAGAGAGAGAGACGACCAACTAGAAGATAGGTTTTCATTCCTTCAAACTGGGCACTCGCTCTTTCGTGCACTGCACATCTCTCTTCTTAGAAGAAGACATTTCTCGCTCTTTTATTTTGGCATCTAGCGCTGCTAGTCGAATAGATCAGGTTTAGTTTCTCCGGTTGCGCATCTATACAATAGGCTGTGTTAAGTTCGGGGTTTTCTTACCCTTCCAGCGAAGTACTGATGTGAACTCCCTCTTAGTGAACTACAAAGGATATAGAATTCTTTCACTTTCTTTAGCTGAGAAAAAAGCACAGACACCTACTAGGATGAGGCATTAGCCGGTGGAAGGTTTGCAAGAAATGCTAATAAGTGTGAATCACAAGTAAGCTACCCTGCCTATTTGCCTATCGTTGACTGATCTCTACCAATCACTTGCATTTTCCTATGTGGAAAACTTAGCAACTACTCTATCCTTCCCAGCGAGTGGAACTCACAGGGTAGCGAGCCACCCAACATCGGCTTGGAAGTGTTGCAGCTCGCATCCAGAAGACCTGGAAATCCGCTCTCTTTCTGGCCAAGTATGACATAGAGAAGAGTGGATTAGCTTTTGCAAGCGGAATGGTTGATCAAGTTGGTTGCAAAGATGGAAAGAGAAACCATCTGTGTCTGGCCAGGTGAAAGGGGACGTGACTAGCTTTGCTTAAGGCATCCTGTGAGAATGGGATGTTGAAGATAGAAGGGGTCTTCCAAGGACAATTTCCAGTCAATAAGGTTAACGGGAAACTGCAGTCTGCTTGTGATGCCTGCTTGTTCTGATTGCACTGTGAGTGCTGTTCCACTTTGTAGGTCCATGCAATGAGTACGCTTTCTGTTCTCCCTCGTTGTTTGCCTTCGTTACAGGCTCGAGAGACCTGAAGTTGGATTTTATCTCTTTTTTATCCGGAAGAACAGTAACAACTGTTCACTTGCCCCCTACCTTCTGTCGCTCTCTCTTTGGATCGACCGGAGCGTCCTGAGCCGAGTCTTTATACGCCCCCGGCTCGGTGAGTTCAGTTCGTCCCGAACGTCAGGCTTCGAGACTTAGTGCAGTGAGGCCCGTTCTTCCACGATTGGTAGCACTCGTGTAAGGTCTACTTGTTTTATCATCCATCTCCTGACGGCTTAAGAGAACTATGGCTAGTCTCGTAGGTCAGGATCATAGATCAAAGGGGTTACTTCCCTTCCAGTACTTGAAGCCGGGAGCATTGGAAGCAAAGGGCAAGCAAACCTCTACTCTAGTTGAAGTACAAGTTCATCAATAATTCATAATTGAGGAAACCAACCAAAGCATCTCTCCTTACCAGAGGGTGTCCAGTTTGCTTAGGGAGAAGGATCAGATCAATACTTGGATTGCACCTCGTCACGGGATCGATGCCAAGTGAGGCTGGGAGGATCAACTAGGAAGTTTTTCTGTCGATGACCTAGTGGCCAGTGCCAGAGATCAAGAGAGTCGACTCGCTTTAGTCCGAAGCCAGGTGCAAGACATGAGAGCCCGAGCGCGTGAGAATCTCGTGGCACATAAGGTTGCAGAAGCTGAGGGTCGGGAGGGAAATGTAGAAGAGCAAGATTGGGGAGGAGATTTGAAGAAAAGTCATTGTACCTCCTCACTAGAAGTTAACATGTGACCGTTCACTGATAATCCCGGATCAACACTCTTCTTTCTTTTTCCTGCCACGACCCTAGACTTCGAGTCGGTGCCGGGCTTCTAGCTCGTACATTACAAAAAGTATGCTGACAGGGTCGGATGCCCTTGTGCAATACAATATGCCAAAAAATCATATTCTCACTCTGGAGTCCCGAGCTTCTTGAAGCCCGGATTTCGCTACACCTTCTTCTACTAGTCCCAGTTTAAGGTCCCGGCCCCATTACGCCAACAGCTCCCACTCGGGAAACATATGCTATATCAGGATTTTATCCATCAGACACCAAGCAAAGCACCTCGCCTTTTTCGCCCAGACAGATTTCAATGATGCCATTTTTCATTAGGCAAATAGGTCTGCTGGGACTTTGGCGAGGATTGGGCGAACAACAATCTGAATACCTTTCGCTTCTTCTGTCAGCTAATGAAACAATGTCAACAGGATAAACCCCTTGGTTCACAGCCCTCTAGGCTTCTTCCTTTCCTTTGTGACAGAAAGCTCTCCTTCTCATACTAATAGTTGCTACGCCCAGTTGTCGAGCGCAGTGGTTAAGGGCAATGGTTTAGCTACTTTGTAATCCGGTCCGGGGATTATCTTCCTACTTTAGCAACAGGGGTCTCGCTTTACCGGGAGTTCTGCCGCTTGTCGGTTAGAGACCTGAACGCTAGAGTTGGAATACTGCCTTTATCTACCGTAGGTTCCGCTAGAGGAAGAACTGGAACAAGAGCTCTTTACTGCTAAACGCCTCATCAAGGCCATAAGGATCAGTAATGATCTTACAAAAGGTCATCACAAGATCCGGCGTGAAGAACAAAAAATATGATATCCAAACGCGGGATCTTCTTCCACATGAGAGGATAGACTGGAAAAAAGATGGAATTGCCGCTTAAGAGAACAAATGATAAATGATGGTTTGATCCTATGGCTTCACAGCATGAGGAAAAAGGGGTCTAACGTTCACATAGTGTAATAGTGGCTCCTTCCTCTTTGACTTCAAATTCATGCTGCTTGGCCCTTGGTCACTAGTTTATTTTCTGAACAAATCGAAGAACCTCTTATACTTGGATTTTTCAAAACTCCATGGACTGCTGTCGTGGGCCGAATTGTTGGATGTCTCTAGTTAACGTGAAGCTGGGCAAAAACAAGTACAAGTAAATAGTGTTAAAGGCAAAAGACCTATAAAACCGGGGGAATTTGATCAAAGAAAGTATGTGCAGTATGCGATCGGAAGAAGGAATAACTCCTAGTAATCTTCAACAACAAGGACAAACACAAGGTACAGAGACAGAGAGAGAGGCGTGACAGCCGCAAGGAGAACAGGAGGAAACCATACAGCTTACTCCAGTATGGTGCTTCACTTATCATCTAGAGGTCTATAACAACCCCAGGAAGTGTTGTATTAACTGAGGCCTTCTCCTGGAAAAGAAGAATATCTGTGAGTAAGCAAACTAGTGAGCGGCTAAGATCGTTTTCAAGCTTTTCCCTTTCCGATCACGATGAAGAAAGCCAGTGGATCAAGCAGATACTCCGCGGTGATGATGATGTCCACTCCTGGTTCGGAGACAGCTTTCATTAGTTCCATCCTTGACTCAACCCTGAAACTTTCTCTTAGACTTCCCGCCTTTCCTACCGTGGAAGAAGAGTTCCGAATCGAATCTCTATGACTTGATTCTTTTCCACGAATCTAAGTGACATAGGCCCTATACTGAAGCCGATTCGTCAACATGAAACTGAATGCCGGAGGAGACCATTTCATTTGCTGCAAGAGAATTGGGGGAATCATAGCACAAAAAAGAAAAGGAGCGTAGCCTGGGTGCCTAGCGCGCCTTCCAAATTAAATATGGTAGAATGTTCCGAACTTATGACTGAATACGTCAGCAGAACGCTCCCGTTAATGGAAGTCCAGTCTTTCCTTTCATATTGATGCGGTGGAATGTCGCCTTTGGCGAAACCCTTGTCTATGCTATGGCTTGGCAAGGTATTTGTGGCCTAGCCCTACTCTAACTCTATAAGGCACACGTGCCGGGGAAGCTCAAATATGCGATATAGTCAGCGGAAGAGTGATCCTGCAGAGTAGGAAATAGGTAGCTCGTAGAGACTCCGAATGAATGCTTAGTTTGACCAAGAATTGCCTGAGGCGACCGGACGGAAAGGTTACTTCTTTCTTTCTTCGTCCGGGTAACGCTGAAAGAAGGCAAGTCAGTCGAATCCAATGCAATGATAACCTTCGGCAAGTCTGTAACACCGGATTCAATAGCAACAGGCATCCTTTCCTTTTTGCTATGTGCGTGGATATCTTGTCACTAAACCTATTGCCCAAGACCATCCCGAAAGACAGAATATGAGAATTGTTGAGCTAGAGAAGAAAAAAATGAGATGAGAATCAATGAACGCTGAGCTGGTAGTTAAGACGTCTTAGCGGGCGTGAAATGACTCGTTAGAGTAATTGAGCACTTCCTTTGATTGTTGCTCTCTCTTGTTCTTGTAGTTGGTAGTTGGTTGTTCGTTCCTCTACGCTACGGTGTCGGTATCAGTGCCAGTGCTGCTGTCGTTCTCGAGTTCCAGTATGAGTAGCGGTGTTGTTCGACTATCGGTCTCAAGTATCGGTGTGCGATGCGAGGGTTGCTCTTGTTTCCCCTGTGGACTAACGACGATCAGTCTATGGTTCGTTCTTCCTGTTGCGAGTGTCCGGTGTGTAATCGATACGAGTAGTAGTGGTTGCTGTGAGTTGCTGAGTTAACGATATCGAGTACGAGTGCTAGTGAGCTTGAGCTGAGGTAGCAAGTGTAGCTAGTGTGCTCTCTGGACTACCTACGATACGATCAGTGCAGTTTCTTATTATTCTCAAAAGATAGTAGTAAGCTGGTCGTAAATCAGAAAAAACTTTTCGCAACTATCGCTGTTCCGTCTCCTCCTGTAATCCACGCCTCCAACCTTGAACAATTCGTGTGAACAGATGAAGGTGCGTTGCCTTTTTCCACTATGCCTATCGCCTTGAGTCAACTGAATGGTATATTATCACTCTGCATGGTTTATATATTCAAAATATCTTCTAGAGTATGCCTCTATATCTATGAAAGATAGAGCCCTTCTTTCTCCCTTCCTAATCGCCTATTGCTTAGACTATTGATTCACTGTACATCCGCCTATCCTATTCTTAGCAAGAGCGGTGGATTCTCTAAGATATGATCTTACCGCAGATGTCATGAGTTCTTCGGATGCTAATGTCATCGAATGCTGCTATTGAATCCGCTGTTGATGGTGAATAAGCGGTGCATCGAGATTTGGTAAGTCTTCCATTAGAAGCAGATTCTATCTGTTGTTAGAGTGATTCTTGCTGGCCTAGGAATCTCATAGAAATGAAGCCAATCTTTCCTGCTATTCAATCATCCTCCCTTACTCAACCGGGAAAAGGCGAACTTTCAAGAGTTTGATTTTTACTGACTAGACTTGATTGTGCGAAAGCGGTTCCCCTGATTCAGCTTTGACTTTGACTAAGATGCTATGTGAAATTCCCGAGCTGTAAAGTCAATTCGAGTGTGAAGGCCTTTCAGTCCGCCTCCCCAACTATGCGAACCATGCAATAAAAGATCGGAAAGGAGGTCATTTAGATAAGAGAGATCTAGCACCTGCTCTTCCCCAATCATAGCAAGGGTAAATTCTGGGAGAGACCATTGTGCAGGACTCCAGGGCCAGAAAGAAGGAATAGAGAGACTTCAACCACTAGCTTGCTTTACCCCACTTTGATTAGCTAGATTCTCATCGAAAGTCAAGAAAGTAGTTCTCTTTTTAGACCGGATGGGTCCTCTAGACCTTCGTACCTGCGGATAATAAGTCAGAAGTGTTCCCCCAATCCATCTTTACGGGCCTATCTAAAGAGATAGGCATTCCTTCCTTGTAAACATGGTTGTGCACCACACCCATGAGTCAAGTCACTTCACTCACTCGAGAGGAGGGGTAAAGGCAACCAAAGTATGGCTTTGTTAAACCCGTGATACGTTGCTTTCTATGTAAGAAGAGAGAAGTGAAATAGAACTAGCCTAATTCGAAAAGAAGAAAGAAAAGACAGGACTTGATCAACTAAAGGAGTGTCACATTGATTGAAAGCCAGAATCGGCCATCGACTACTTCGAAATAGAAGACTTAGCCGATTAGATTAGACCGATAGATGGAAGAATAGGGACGGCTTTCTTTCGGAATAGGGAATAGGAATTGAAAGGAGATAGACAAAAAGAGAAGGAATCCCGGCCTTAACCCACGTGATTAAGCTTTCTCCCAATGGTTCTCTAGATGACTGGAAACTAGTACTAGTCTAGGAGTTTACAAGACCTAACTACGAAGGGAAAGTTGGTATACTCCTGCCCCTTCAAGTTCAAGATCTTACCGCGGAGTGGGAGCCTACTTTCTTGCTCTAGCTTGACTCCGGCCGGAAAAATATCTACTGCAAGGCTTTCAATGCTTGTGAAGCCTTAAATTGCGCCTAAAAAAAATCCCTAAGAGACTGCCGAAAATCGATAGCTTGAGAGGCTCTCACTTGTCGAGCATATTCCGAGGTAGCTTCTGATAAAAGCATATCCCGATCCCGAGCTACCTTCTCATCCCTCCTTAGCCCCATCTCCACCAACCAAACAAACTAAAACTAGCATTCATTCCTGGTCCTATCGAACCTTCATACCAGGTTTCGTCAAAATGAAATCACTCTTTCGCGTTTATCACAAGCAATCACGAAGGCTGGAGTTCACACTATGACTGGGAGGGAGGGACGAAGTTACTCGACGGAAAGGTTTGAAGACGCTCGACTGAAAGAAAGGAGAGGGTGGCTTTTATTCTGTAAGTTGACCTAGCGAGAGCAGATGAGACAAAAAGAACTGAAAGAGAGCACAGCGACCGAAGGACTTGTTGGGGAATGAGTCCGAGTAAGCCAGCGACTTTGTCTTCCTTTCTGGCTTCTTGCCTTGCTGCCTTGTCCTTGCTGTTGCTGTCTGTTCCGAGACCTACAATTCCAAGTAGTGGAATTGGGTATGGTCTCTTCCTTCTTATGAGCTACTGAGTCCTGATTCTGGTTGTCTTGTTAGAGTGGTTGTATTGTCCGAGCCCGGAATCCCATGACGAATTGGTTAAGGGCTCTACTGCCTTACTTCTTTAACTTGTAGCCAGTTAAGGAAAGAAAGAAGAAGGGTACCTTCGGATTGACAGTTGCTGCTACTAATTGGATGAAGGATCTACCTTTTTGGAGTTATAGCCCGATCAAGAAGTAAGAAAGAGTGAACCTACTTTAGACTTATGGACTGCTTTTCCTACTTATTTTATGCTTGAGTGTTGGTTGTTTTCTTCTTGTTTTATTGTTAGACTTACCCTTCCAAATCACTTAATTTCACATGTTGCAAGCGAGTCTCTTCGACCTCCTCCCTCCTCTTCTGCTTCTTCGATGAACTCGGCTATTGCTTCAAGTTCACTTCAATAATACTGTTAAAGACTTTTCGATAAACTAGCATCTCGCATCTCGATTCACTAGAACAGCCCTTCTGGAGCTTGGACCTCGGAGACTGGCTAGGAAAGAAAGACTATCAAACAAGGAGGGGCAGATGTTACTATACTAAAAAAGAAGAATGCCCTTTTTAGAACCTTTAACACATACATACCTAGACCCAGAAGAAGAGAGCAGAGCCTCAGCTCACGTTTGTTGGTTGTAGGGACTTCGATAGCCAACGAGTTAAGGAAGCGACGGTGAGAGTTTGGCTGGAAAAGTTTAGAGAGAAGTCTACGAGACTCACAGACGCGGTTGAAAGAAAGAGTCGAAGAGAGCAGAAGAGGTTGGGAAAATGAAAATCACTTTTCCATTCTATTTTATAGTGCGGAAAAAAAGAAACCGCAATAACTGAAAAATGACATTTTGGCAAAACCATAGCGCCTCAGCATCTTGAAAGCAGATAAAAAGAAAGAATCATTTGGGCTTAGCATCACAGGCCCAGAGATTAAGCAGCAATCCGAGTAGCTTGATCCAACAGAGTAATATATAGAGTCAACCGGTTCAGCAGAACCGGTCTGGAGAGATGCAGATCATCACACTTCAACACTCCTCCTTGATGATATGCAAGGAAGAGAGACCCAACCTGCTTCTTCAAGTAGCCAATTTTTCTGCGCTTAGTCAAAATGTCAGCAACATTTTCATCAGTAGGACAGTAGATCAACTTCACTTCCCCATCTTTCTCTGCTTGTCTAATAGCATGATACCATATATTAATATGCTTAGTCCTTCCATAGAAGAGTAGATGAGAATGGCACTTGTGCCCAGAAGTCATTAAAACTAAAAGACCGTTCGCCAACTACTCTACTCTGACTATTGATCACTCGTTAACCAAGAGTGAATTCAGGAAAAGCCGATTGGCGGCATCAGACTATTCAGTGACAGCTTATGATGAAGCGAAACAAAAAAAAGCCGGTTGCTTATGCTGCTATGCTTATGTCCGGAGTAGAAGCTGCCATGAGTAGTAGAATAAAGAGGATCAAGGTGGTATCAACAGTATCATAAGATGAGGGGAAGGAAGGAAAATGAGGCATTCAGGAAGCAAGTATCCATTTTAGCAAACTGAGAAAGATGAGACCTCATCCAGGATGGATACGCTAGCATCTGAGGTAGATGGTCTTCGCACGGAATTGTCCAAAGTTGTAGCAGAGTCCTCCGAAGCCCCACAAAGATATGCACGCCTCTTTGTCAAGGAGTCTCGGCTTTTCCAACATCTGGCGGAACTCGCTTGATTGACCTTGCCTTCAGGACTGGCGCTAGGCAAATGTGGCATCTGTAGTTGGGATATTTTGAAGCAAACAAACATGATGCAGGACGGGGACTGGAACTCTCTTTTATCTAAGTCAACATATTGGTACGCGGTCGGATGAGAGCAAAGCTGGTTCCACGAAGGGCATCCCCCAGTATTAACAAACCAAATGGTGATAACACTTTCTTGAATCAGCTAATTCTGTTGATCTCACGCATCAACAATGAAGTAAGTATATTCGGATCTTCAAACCATCCATCCTATCTCAACTCAATCTCAAGGAAGGCATCTATTTGGATATTCTATATTGCAAGATAGAGAAGATTGATTCTACTATTTTGTTTAACGGGGCTTTGGTATAATTATTTGTGATGCCGATGCCCCGGGTCGCCAATGGGACTCTCCCGGCCCGGTTCGAGAGAATAAGGAAAAAAAGGTTTTCTGGAAGAAGGAGATGTCGCAATGTGGTTTGAGAGCCGGAAGCTTCACCACATTGTTCTAGTTGGCAGCAAAGTTCGTTCATGAGCCAATACTGTTAACTTACCAGAAAAACCCGGACCTCAAAGACTAATTCATATGTCAAAACCTTGAAGACGCCGGTTTATAGAACTCCTAGTGAAAACCGAGGATGGATGGCAAAACTAAACCATAGCGCCTGAAACGAGGGTGTGCCTTCTGTTAATATCGATTCCCACACAAAAGCAATGAATGACCAAACCGATCAGGGTACTTTATGGTACTATGTCAACCAGGGCGATCGCTTGAGCTGCACCTGACAGGGGCCCAACTCACGTAAGGCACAAGTCAACTACGAAAAAAGAAGTGATAGTAGTTGCAATGGAACTAGCAATAGCTTTGTTATGAGCTTGTGGGCTCGCGATCCAGCAACCCTACAAATATAATCGAATATAGGCCTTGACTTTCAACTCTTTGAAGCTTACTGAGTTTATCGTTACACTATCGTTTCACTTAAAAAAGGGTTCGAAGAAGAATAAGATTCAGACATAGTTATATTATCCACTGGTAAAGTAAAGGAGAGATTGGGATTGGCTCTAGAGGAATTAGCACTTATGAATAATGGAGGGTCTTCCCGCTAAACGCCCTAGTCTGCCTGCTAGGCCTGAGTGATGATACTACATTAGAATTCTATTATAATAGAAGTGCTCGTTATTCTCGGGATTGAAGGTATTGGGAAACCCCTTAGAGACAAGAAAGACCGACCTCCTCCCTCTTTCTTCTCTAGGAACTATTGGCTGGACCGTATTCACCTATCGCCATCCATAGAAGGCCTTTATTCTTCAATTGGATTAAGCGAACTACCAATGGCAGGAATCGATGCTTTGGAAGAGGGGGACTCTTAAGAGAAAAACGGAAACTGTCAGGGCGAGGTGAAGACTTTAGCACTCTTTCTCGCTCGAAAGCAGGAGAACTCAATAAATCCGCTTTAGAAGGCACTTTATTACTGATGCATAAAAGGGAGACAGGGACTAGAGAAATTGACCACTGGTAAAAGGAACTGAGACTAGCTACTATGTAGGCTGGCAGGGAAGTCACCTGAACCGACGTAGATCAAAGGCGCTCACTAACCTCAAGCAAGGCCCTACAACGATTAATGCCAATCGTCAAATCCCTTTCTTTCCACGAGGACTGGCTCACTTGTTGGAGACGGAATGGCGTTAACTTCTAGAAACTGTGAATATCCCGCCCAGAAGAAAGATTCTTTTGATTAGCGGCTTAAAGCTTAACAAATGTGGATTGGCGCAGGAAAAAGGACAGTTCCCATCTTTGAAAGCAGTACTTCCTTCTGAGGAGGTTATAAAGCTTTGACAATATTGGCTTCGCTCGAGTCACTTTAAAGCCCTCTCTTTCTTAAACGCTCTCTCAGTGGGGGGACTAGTCAAAAAATCCCGGGGGTGTGTGGTTGAATCGATCTTTACGTATTTTCTTAAGTAAGGGATTGCTAACGTGAATCGGCCTACTCCGAACTTCCTTACGGGCTGTGGCCTACCCCCTCCCTGTTCACTTCTCCTTCTTCCAGGCCGGATGAGCCCTCTGGTCCAGCCTTATCTTGCCGCTCGAGACTGGCATCCCCCATCTCTCCCCGAGCTCGAATCCGCTAAAGAGATCGACCGTGTGTCGGGAGAGGATGGATGGCAAAACTAAACCATAGCGCCTCACTTTCTTCTTTGGCCTAATAATGAGTTACTTCATGGATTCTTCAGAGTAGAGTAGGATCGATGGTTTTGAGATGAGCGATGCGCCAATAACGATAGCTTTTCAAGTATGAAGGCGGCGACAGACTATGGCGGGTAAGTAGCAAATGAAGAAAGCTAGCACTCGAGTCAAGCAAGACGGGACTTCAGTAAGGGATAGAAAGTGCAGAAACTTTTTGAGTAAGAAGGAAGCATTCTTGAAGGGATTGCTCTGAGGCAAAGTTTACGCCGGAAGAAGAGAGATCACATAATAGCTTCCTTTGTCTGGAAGCCCTATTCCATCTCGTATAGAAATTTGTAGGTTGGTTGATGGAAGAATGCTGTGAGTGCGCCGTCCTTTCGAGGATATATCCTCTTGATTTTTCTTTGTTAGCCAACACTTTCAAGTCCATCAAAGAACGATCTTATAATTTAATATATTAGATATTGAATATAGTTGGAAATTCTCTTCATCACGAGACTGATAGGATCTGCCGTAGACACCCGAGAGACCTCCACTTTTGGTTACTCGCTCCAACGCTCGTTTCTATACTCGTTACAACTTGATTATTTATACTCTAAACAAGTACTACGCTCGCGCTATGTTAATTGCCCACTACTCAATTGCATCGATCGTTGGGTGGATGGTTTGAAGGGTTTAGCCCTGCTTTCAGGATTTGAGTTTGACCTATGTAACAAGGGGGGATTCGTTTTCTATCGGTTGTAGTCTTCTTGATCTATGGTCGATTAGAACGTTTTGTAGTATTGGACAAGTGTTCAGGGAATAATCTATCTCAATTGAATCGATCCTGTCTTTCCCATGACGACTAGGAACAGGCAAATCAATCATTTCACTTTGAATTTCGGACCTCAACATCCTGCTGCTCATGGTGTTTCACGATTAGTATTGGAAATGAACGGAGAAGTGGTGGAACGTGCGGAACCACATATTGGATCACTCCAGTGCGGCACGAAGCCGCTGATGCCGAGTCGGCTCCTATGCCGCTAGCTATGCCCTGCTTGGTCCCCCGGCACGGTGGAGGTTCTGTAGCGCGTCATGAGCACCGGGGCGGTTAAGCAACTCAAGCGAACCGCCCGGGACAGAAGGGAGAAGGTTGTGAAGGTGGCCTCGTTATCCACACCTCCGGTCGGATGAATGGAGGACCGACCCGGGTTTCATGAGCGTTGGCGGGTTCTGGAGTGCCTGTCAAGGGCACTAGCGCATACCCCGGGGTGATCATCACCACCTGCACCTCACATCTCGGCACAGTGGAACGTGTAACCCGCCTGCTGTTCCATTCAACTCAACTTACGTCGACCCGGAACGGTTAGTGAAGCGAGTTAAGAAGCTACATTCAATATTCTATTGTTCAGCGAGTCAAAGAACAGAGCTATTAACATAGCGGTAGCGGTGAAGCGAGTTAAGAAGGTTTGGAACCGCTAGATGGAAATGAAGCGAGCCAATAGCGAGACATTAACGCGTACTTTATTGTTCATGTGGGTGGAGCGAGTATAGAAGAACGAGACGAAACTGTTTGTAGTCGAGTAGAAAGAGTAACAAATGAATTGAATTGAGAAGCGAGTCTAACTTTAGCCTAACAGAACGCAGTAGCGAGGGACGCTCATACAGCCAGCGGGGAGGATGGCACTACTGGCAAAGACCGTCTAGCGAAAACGCCGCAGGCGCGAAGCGTGGTAGGCCTACGTCGGGGGAGCATAGCATAGGTAGGAAAGGGAGACCGGACGGTGGAAGAGCCAGGGGAGGCCGGGTCATTTGACGAAAATGGAAGGCTTTTTTTTTTCCCTATTCGAGAAGGATGGACGAAGTGAAGAAGGGAAGTGTATTAATTTTTTTAAAAAGAGCGAGCTACATAAAATGGAGCGAGTTGAGTTGCGAGATAATAGTGAAATAAGAAATATGTCCAAAAATGCAAGAAAGAAAATTCGTTGAATAGATAGGTATAACAGACAGCGCTGCCTACACGCGAATTAGCTTCTGAGGTTGAGCAGTCTCAATTGAACTACAGGATTTGCGAATGAATGCCGGGCTGAGCCACCTCGAATGACGTGAGCCGCATGTGGGGAGACCCGCACGTACGGTTTTTAGGGGGATCTGGTCGAAAGACCGGCCGGCGCCCACCCGACTAGGGGGACTGAGAAATGTTTAGAGTACAAAACTTATCTTCAAGCTTTACCTTATTCTGATCGTTCAGAGGGCGATCGCGGGGTCACTGAATGAAGTCCTCCGTTTCTTTCGGAGGACCCGCAGCGAGGCAGAGATGACTAAGTGACATATGGAATATGGCGACGACAACAGCATGTCGTAGAAGTAGATAACAGGTGGAGCAAACGATCCACTAAGACTAACCTATCTACAACTACATCCCCGAGCAGCAGTCAAACGGAGTTGTGAATGCGAGATGCCAGCGGAATGATCGACCGGACAGAGGCTAGGGCTGCTTCCTTCCCACCGCGTCCTTCCTTGTGTGTCGGAGATATAAAGCGAGTGCACCGGAAAAGAACGGGAACTGGGTCGATCTATTCTATGGCGAAGCATCCGAAGCATAACTGCACACTCACACGATCTTTGCCGAGAGATAGGAGCATGCGGTGGAACCGGTGAACTACACTTGCTTCTGGATAGATGTGTGGGACAGAGGGCTCGTGGTACCTGCTGCCCACCCTTCCTCCTCTGCTTTGAGAACCGTGTGAACGGAGAGTGGGCAGAAGAGAAGGAGGTCCTCATATGGAGTCGCACACAACCTTGAGCAGTGCGGGAGACTAGGGAATGGGGCTAAGATAACTCAAATGGGAGAGCCGTGTTATGGGTGACTTTATTGCCCGGTTCAGAGAGCACTTGTGTATGTGATGCAAGTGAACGTGTACGAAAAAGCTGTCGTCAAGTTTCGTTCTTCGTTCCGTCGTTGACCCTATCTATGTTTCTATGATGGCCCAAGAACACGCCCATTCTTCAGCTGTAGAGAGACTTTTTCATTGCGAGGTACCATTACGAGCTCAATATATACGAGTGTTATTCCGTGAAATAACTCGAATTTCAAATCATTCACTTGCTTTAACTACTCATGCTATGGATGTGGGAGCATCAACTCCGTTCCTGTGGGCTTTTGAGGAGCGGGAGAAATTGTTGGAATTCTATGAAAGAGTCTCGGGAGCCAGGATGCATGCAAGTTTCATACGACCTGGTGGAGTGGCACAAGATCTGCCTCTTGGCTTATGTCGAGATATTGATTCCTTCACACAACAATTTTCTTCTCGTATCGACGAATTAGAAGAGATGTCAACCGGAAACCGTATCTGGAAACAACGATTAGTGGATATTGGTACTGTCACTGCACAGCAAGCAAAGGATTGGGGATTCAGTGGTGTAATGTTAAGAGGTTCAGGGGTATGCTGGGATTTGCGAAGAGCAGCACCTTACGATGTTCATGACCAATTGGATCTTGACGTACCAGTAGGTACCAGAGGAGATCGCTATGATCGTTACTGTATTCGTATCGAAGAGATGCGACAAAGTGTTCGGATCATTGTCCAATGTCTTAATCAAATGCCTAGTGGCATGATCAAAGCCGATGATCGTAAGCTATGTCCTCCATCACGATGTCGAATGAAACTATCCATGGAATCGTGCGCCGTGTGAAACGTAGATCATCGCCGTTCAACACCGAGACTTAGGTAAAGCTCCGTATCGGAACGGGTTAGGAGTAAAGCATCCCGAGGTTGGCGCATCTCGTTGAGCGTGGAGAAGCATTGGGAATCAACATTTCTTTCTTGAGAGCCGTTTCTTTTCCCCGGCATAGCGCTTCGCTTCCGGTTCTTCGCTTCGGAAGAATCCACTTACGTCTCCCTTCTTCATTGATCTGGGGGAAAAGGCGCATCACCATTGCCCAGTTGGGAAGCTAGACATCAAGTAAGTGGCTTGATGAGGATAACTAAGCTGACACGCCGGAGTTGGCTGCTGGCACAAGAGGGTCGTGCCTTACCGCAGGCGGACGCGCGGTAGCGTTCGTGGTGGTGCTTCAGGATTCCAATGTACTGCGTCCAAGATCAGAACGAGCTTGCCGGCGGACCACTGCCGTCCCATTCTTGAGTGAGCTGGCGCGCAGCCATCTTATCCACTGAACTAGCTAGAAGCTATCGCTTCGGGTCGAAGCATTAAAAGAAAAGGACTTGAAAACGCGGCGGCATAGGAACCACGGGACCCAAACGTAAAGGGAAAACGGCTCCTGCGCACTTCAAACCATTCACCCTTGTTCATTTCATAATCAATTCAATGTTGGTAAGCTTCATAGCCCCAACCGGCCTTCATTCCATCCAACGCGGCCTTTGTCTAGGTTGGGTTGCTGGATACGGGATCCTTGTAGTAGGCTGGACCAACATCCATCCGAGAGAGGGCAGTCTTTAGAAAGAACCGGCGCGTCACCATTGCCCTATGTGCTGCTTCACTCAAAACCATCGAGCCTGGTGTCAGGAGTCAACTGAGTTCTTCAAACCATCCATCCTTGGTTCAATCTATAGATAGAAAGCCCTATGATGGGAAACTACCACGTTAGGTTTGGAGAGAGATGGGACCGGAACTAGTTTAGAGGGAGCAGATGGTTGCTTTTTCTTTCAATAGCCGGCCAAATGACTACAGGATCATCGGTCTACTCTACCTCAATTCACCATTTCGAACCTTATACAGAAGGTTTTTCCGTACCAGCTTCTTCTACCTATACCGCAGTTGAAGCACCTAAAGGAGAATTTGGTGTCTTTCTGGTCAGTAATGGAAGCAATCGTCCCTACCGTCGTAAAATAAGAGCACCTGGCTTTGCCCATTCACAAGGACTCGATTCTATGTCCAAACATCACATGCCAGCAGATGTGGTCACCATCATAGGTACTCAAGATATTGTGTCTGGAGAGGTGGATAGATAGGACTAGTACTTTATCGATGCGTTACGTTTTATTGCGAGCCAAAAATAAAGATGGATTCCCCTTCGATCTTAAGTACTAGAGATTCACGAATGGAATACGCCCGAAATGACGATCGAAGAATTTCTCTGTTGTTGGAATTTCATGAACGCGGAGCCGAACTCAACAATAGCTCAAGTCGGAACTCTGGGCTTCTTCACTCTAACTCGGCGCAACTAGGAAAGAATAAAAGAGAGTTCAAAGAAAGAGTAAAACTGCGAATACTACTGTTAGATAGACTCACATCACCACTCTTCACTTCCTACCTTTTAACAGGAGCTCATTTAACAACTGCTTTAGCGGGAATCGGATCGGAAGAGTTAACAACTATCCTAGCGTCGGGTGAAATAACTCCCCGGTTAAACGGATCAGAGGATTTAACAACTACTATCCTACTCTCGCTTGCTTCATTAGCTGACTTATCGGTCGGGCGTCTCTAACCGTTAGCTCATCAACTACAGGAACATTTAACAACTAGCTCCTTGTTCTATTAACAACTACAATCAGTACGCTTGCCCTCTTCGAGCTCGGTCGCTCCTTTTGTTCATCTTTTTATTACAGGTCTGTCTAGAAAAGGAAGACAAAACTCCCTAAGAACAGTATTTAACAACCGCGGGTGTAAAACTGCTAAAACTACTTACTACAGCTACATTAGCATCCAAACTCTTCACTCATAGCAACAAGACAAGACAAACTAGTAGCTTTACTCGTGCTCCTGGATCACTTCGCTCACTGCGCTAACTGTAATCAATAGAGTTACAAAGATAGCTAATCAAAGGAAGGTAGGAAATAGCTCATTTAACAACTACTTACTTTTCCGGATCTCAACTGGTTTGGTTTCATAGCTGACTTATCGGTCGGGCTTGCTCGTCCAAGCAATCCCTCACCTTGCCCATTGTTTGATTAAACCAATTCACTGTTAGACAAATGGTTGGAGCTAATGAGTTCCTTGTTCCGAGTTCGCGGAAGAGCAGACTAGTGTGGAGTGGAGGATGATCCTCTGGATAACGGTACTCCTCCTCTGGCAGTAATAATCTGTGCGGAGACAGAGCAGGAAGCAGAGCGCTAGGCACCTATCTTATTAGCTAATGCCCAAGTAGCCCGATTCAATAGCTGCTCTTTCTTATTCAATTGCGCAAAGAGCCCCTTCTTGAAAACAAACCCATTATTATCATACTTTTGTTGTGCCCAACCTTATTGGAAATCCCCACCAGTTCTCGGGCAATAGAGGATTCCCCCTGGTTTCGGTAAACCCTACCCTAATTGTCCTGAGAAGGCGAAAGCCCCGCCCTAAAGATACTATTTGGCACCCGGGAGAAAGGAAAGGGAATTTGTTTAGGAACAGGGGACGCTCTTTTCCGCGGTGGAGCTTGGTATGCCCCCACTCGCAGTTGCTGGAAGCTGTACGTCAGGTAATTTAGATTGAGTACCCGACCTACGATTGTTGACATCAATTTGCTCCTCCGGGAAGTGTAGTGGGCCCTCATCTTCCTCGAATACATCGATCGTGAGGCGCCCGTTCATTCATCATTCATTCCCCGCTTCCTGATAGGCAAGCCAGGGGAGAAGTCTGACCTTAGTCATCCTTAGGGGAGTCACTTTCCGATCCGGGCAACAATGATGTTGGAGTTTGAGTAAACACTCGGTAAAAAGGATTTAGGAAATTACCTCACCAACATTAAAATGAAGAAAGACCAGGTTCGGAGCGGGAAGCATGCATTCAGGCTGTGAGGGAAAGGCAAGTAGTCACAATGCCAGTTCAAGCTATCTTCTGGATGGAGCAATCAAAGGTATTTCTGGATTGGTAACTCTCTCGTTCGGAATTGAATAACAATCTGTAAAGTTCTTCAATTGATCCCAAGTCTCGAAGGGAGCGGGGGTAGGATAAAGATTTTGGGAGTAAAATAGGCTTATTTGGGGATAGAGTGAACCCTCACGATTTTAAAAGTCAACGGATTTTCCTCTTACTATAAATTTCATTGTTGTCGATATTGACATGTAGAAGGGGACTCTATCTTTATTCTTGTCCGATTGATCAGTTCTTGAAAAGGCGGACTATGGAGGGAATGATTTGATGAATAAAAAAAATTCGAGTTTTTCGTCAATGTCGAATGAATTCACACCAATTCTTCTATTTTTCATATAAAAAAATACATCTAGAGATTCGGGACATAATTAATCATTTGATATAGTATTCAATAGATAGGTTTATCCTTGATCCTTTCTGATGTTTAGGTGTAAAGATTTATCTACCAGTGCCCCCATTTGCTAGAACAGCTTCCATTGAGTCTCTGGACCTATCCTTTTTTTTTTCGGTTTCTTAACCTTTCTTTTGAGAAAACAGGATTTGGCTCAGGATTGCCCATTTTTTGAATTCCGGGGTTTCCCTGAATTTGAAAGTTATCACTTAGTAGGTTTCCATACCAAGGCTCAATCCAATTAAGTCCGCAGCGTCTACCGATTTCGCCATATCCCCCTTCGTTTTGTTTTGAAATTCGGATCTTATTAAACTAGAAATCCCTTTTTCTTTTATTTAAACTGGAACCCTTGAGTTTATTAGATAGGGAACTGGATAAAAAACAAATTTTATGTAGCTATAGAAAACCTGAAGTTGATTGTATCAACTTGGATTTTATTATTTCTGTATCAGAAATTCAATAATTCAATATAGATTGATATATACCATTATATATATGTTTCTCTTACGTACCAATTTTTGGATACTTGAAGGGTCAATTCGTTTTTTTTTTTAGAGCCACTATACAATAGTGGATTGAGTTCCTCTGCATATAAAATTGCTCTTATGCGGGCCCGCTTAGCTCAGAGGTTAGAGCATCGCATTTGTAATGCGATGGTCATCGGTTCGATTCCGATAGCCGGCTTTTGTGTATTTTTCATTGTTTTCTTTAATGCTAATGCTCAATTTTTTTTTAATAGATAATCTTCCTTTGAAATATTCTTTTATTTCATTTCTTTAAAAGGTGTCTTCCCCCTTTTGCAAAATCCATAAATTTCCAACTATGTAAGGAAAAGTATCTTTTCTAGTTATATAAATATCATATCAAAAGTGTGACTGTTTATACAAAATAAATTCGAAATAAAAAAAAAGGGGGAGTTATTATGTCGCGTTACCGAGGTCCTCGTTTCAAAAAAATACGTCGTCTGGGGGCTTTACCAGGACTAACTAAAAAAAGGCCTAAAGCCATAAGTGATCTTAGAAACCAATCACGCTCCGGTAAAAAATCTCAATATCGTATTCGTCTAGAAGAAAAACAAAAATTGCGTTTTCATTATGGTGTTACAGAACGACAATTAATTAAATACGTTCGTGTCGCCAGAAAAGCCAAGGGGTCAACAGGTCAAGTTTTACTGCAATTACTTGAAATGCGTTTGGATAACANTATATAAAGTATAGAGTACAGTACAAAATTGGAATAAAATATTTTATTCCAATTTTGTTCAAATAAATTTAAATTGAAACTAATCTCTAGAAACCCATATTTAATATAATTTAGTTAATTATACCATAATATTTCATTAAGAATGGCTGCTCACGTGCTTTTGGATGGAGTAATTAATTTCTATCATCAGGTTGTACAAACGGATCGTTTTTACAGTGATCCAAAGCCTGAAAAAGGTTGTATGAGATTGAAAAGGTCCGGCCTCGTGGCTATGTCATAATTGATCCGAACACTTGCCCCGTATCGACTTCCAGATCATAATTACTCTAGTAAAGAACTAAAGAAACCAATAGAAAAATATAACAGAAAGAAACGAATTATATAAATAGATATTAAATAAAGGTTTACTAATTCTATTTGAATTTGATTGTGGCTTTGTATGTGTTGTCCGGAAAGAGGAGGACTCAATGATTATTCGTTCCCCGGAACCAGAAGTACAAATTTTGGTGGATAAGGATCCCGTACAAACTTCTTTCGAGGAATGGGCTGGTCATTTCTCAAGAACAATAGCCAAGGTACCTGATACTACCCACGTGGATCTGGAATCTACATGCCGATGCTCACGATTTTTATAGCCATACCAGTGATTTGGAGGAGATTTATCGAAAAGTGTTTAGTGCCGTCAACTCTCCATAATCTTTCTTTGGCTGAGCGGCATGTATTTCCACGGTGCTCGTTTTTCCAATTATGAAGCATGGCTAAGTGATCCAACTCGCATTGGGCCGAGTGCCCAGGTAGTTTGGCCAATAGTGGGCCAAGAAATATTGAATGGCGATGTGGGGCCCTCTGGTTTTTTTCTAATTTGGCGAGCATCGGGAATAACTAGTGAATTACAACTCTATTGTACCGCAATTGGTGCATTGTGCAGCCTTAATGCTTTTTGCTGGTTGGTTTCATTATCATAAAGCGGCCCGTTTCAAGATGTAGAATCTATGTTGAATCACCATTTAGCGGGACTACGCAGCCTTGGGTCTCTCTCTTGGGCGGGGCATCAAGTACATGTATCTTTACCGATTAACCAATTTCGAAACGCCGGAGTAGATCCTAAAGAAATACCGCTTCCTCATGAATTGATTTTGAATCGTGACCTTTTGGCTCAACTTGATCCAAGTTTTGCCGAAGGAGCAACCCCCTTTTTGACCTTGAATTGGTCAAAATATGCCGACTTTCTTACTTTTCGTGGAGGATTAGACCCAGTAACTGGAGGTCTATGGTTGACCGATATTGCACACCATCATTTAGCTATTGCAATTCGATTCTTGTTAGCAGGTCACATGTATAGGACCAATTGGGGCATTGGTCATAGCTTAAAAGATATTTGATAAAGTCATAAAGGTCCATTTACAGGCCAGGGCCATAAAGGACTATATGAGATCCTAACAACGTCATGGCATGCTCAATTATCTCTTAACCTAGCGGCTCTTTAACCATTGTTGTAGCTCACCATATGTATTCCATGCCCCCTTATCCATATCTAGCTACTGACTATGGTACACAACTGTCATTGTTCACACATCACATGTGGATTGGTGGATTTGGAATAGTTGGTGCTGCTGCGCATGCAGCCATTTTTTTGGTAAGAGACTATTAGGCCAACCTATTAGATAAGTTGAACACTCATAAGCCGACGACATGAAGTAATAGTTGCGTAAACTCACCAATTCGAATGTAAGACCCGTGACGACTGTTCGGCCGATGGGTTAACCTTACACTCGGGAGTCTACACTCTCAACTGTGCTTCAGACCATAATCAATTGGTTCACCACTCCAACTAACAACGAACTTCTTCCCAGTTTAGATACCCTTCGGAATAATACTACTGGTTATTATATATCGCTTTTTAGCGTTCTGTCACATGACTGGTAATGCGACACTTAATAATAAAATGTTTAAGAAGCCCAGTACATCGCCTTAGCTCTAACAAGCCGTTTGATACCTTATTCTGCTCATTAACAAATCCTCCTTCGGACCCTTCTCTTATTCAAATAGTTACCCGCCCTATCTAAGAGCCTATTCGTCGCAAACCAAGGGAAAGCCAAGTTTGACCTTCAGTGAAAAAAACGACTATGCTAGATCCACTTTATTTGATTTTCGGAGCGCAGGCACTTTCAAAATGGACGTTAAGAAAGGGTGAAGAAATTGAATCTCTGTGATTCACTAGATTCTGAGACATATCAAGATATAGCATCAATCTAGGCTCCCGCCGCTTTCCCTGGGTTATTCTCCACCACCTTTCCACCTGTATTGGAAGCAGCAGATTAGAACCTCCAAAAAGCCCATTTCCGAGCCTGCTCAGTCCTTTTTCTTATTTTGTGGCACACCCACCTCCCTCTGAGCTTGTTCGACCCCCTATTCCTCAGACATACTCTCGCAGCGAAGATGGAGATTTGCCTCTTCCTGTTCTTGACAACTCCTGCCCTGCCCATACTGCAATAGCTCTGGCAGACCTCTCTTCCGGCATGATTAGAAGCTCTCTCTCTTATTTGCCTCCCAGCGAAAGTCTATTTCCTGGACATCTATTAGCATGTGCTTAGTAGCAGTTTGCAACTCCACTTCCTTCCCGCCCGCCTGTCCTATTTTCGTCAGTCAGTCGTCTGAAAGTGCTCGCGGGGCTTCTCATAGAGAGCCTAGATGCGGGAATTCTATGTCATAAATCGTCACTCTTCAAAGAGAGGGGGGCTCGTGGCAAAATGATTGAAGGGCCGGGTTGATATTCAATCTAAGAGTCAATTATCACGATGCTCGTACAAACAATATCTTAGCTTCCCTCAATCGAATTCAATCCATTCTTCTATCACTGCTACTTTCCTCTATCTGGCTTTGACTAAATTGTAAAGTGAACTTGAACTCCCTTTTTTGTGTATTTATTATTCCTTTAAGGATTATTCCGACCATACTTATGAAACCACTCATTCAATTAGGGCTCTCCGATAGAACGATAAGACAAAGAACAGGACGATAACATCTCCGTTAGATCTCTACCAAACAAGGTCTAGCTCCCTTTCTTTAGCAGATAGAGGTTTGTGGAACCGTGAAACGATAGTGTAACGATAAACCAAGTAATGAGTTTTTCGCTCGTAGTGTGACTCTATCACTATCGTGTAACTTTACTGGACTCGAACTAGCGGAGTTAAATAGACTTTATCTAAGAATAATAGGACTCTCAGCTCTGTAGGCAGCGCGAACAACCAAAGGGGCTTAACAGCATCTTTTTTGATTTCGTTTGGATAATAGATAAACCAGTCTCAAGTATGGGCTTGGAAAAACGGGAAAATACACCGACTTCTAAGCCAGTTTCAATTCCTTATTCCGGGCCTACGTCTCTCTTTCGGAAAGCGCTTGGATTAGACTTAGCAGTCATTCGAGCCAAGCCAGGAAGTCAGTTCATAAAGGAAAGGGTCGATGAAATGGAGAGGCGGTTGAAGCCGAAAGTCACGCCTACCGAAACTCAACTTACCCATACACTCACGCGGGCAAGGCCAACGGCATAGTCCATCGGATACCTAACTCGGGTACTTCTTGCGACATACCCCTACAGCCACGAGGATCGATGTTAATTGAGTTTCATAAGGCGGCGCTACAACTATTAAAAATCCCATGAATGCTGCAAGTACGACAAAGGGGAAACAAGATCTGGAGCGGATTGACCCATTTCGATTTGGACCCTCGCGTATAGAGCAACATCCAAAAGGAAGACCCCACCTACCAAGGAAAACAAGGATACCCCAAGACCGAGACTCACACAAATACGCCTGGCTACGTGCCAAGCAACGGTTGGAGCTTTTGGTCTTTGGGATTGGAAAAGTCAATGCAAGGGCTGCACTCATCGCTTCCCATGTTAATTGCGATAAGGACTTCACAACGAGTCCATCGAAACGAAGTCGTTACTATAAACGTAGTAACACTGATTGCCACTTATGCCTTCTTAGCCGTGTCGTGAAAGTGCTTTGCTCAAGTGAAGTGATCAAGGAAAGAAGGTTCATGTAATCCAGCCTTACCGTTAACTTACGATAGATAGCGAGGGGGGTCCTCGTGGAAGGCGAAGCGGTTAATAATAGAATAAGAGAATGATTCTTCCTCACACTCTTTAGTTCATCTAAGGATTTCTTTTCATTGTTAATGCCCAGGCAGTAGCAATAGACTTGATTGTTGAGCTGCTCTCTCACTATCTGAACTTGAGGGTGAAGTAAGTGTGTAGGGAAAAGAAAGTCGATACGGGGCTGGCTAAGAAAGTGCTTCTATCGAAGAGGCCCACGGTTCTTGTGTTGAAGTAAGTACACCGGTGACGTATTAGTTGATCAATGGTCTTCTCAATGATTTCGATCCTAAGAATAGGCTCTCCGCAGTGGGTAATCTTGGCCAATGTTCCAAAGCCAGGGGTCATCTGAAGACAGCTACGCCAAAACCATATAAAAAGCTTAACAAGCCGAGGAAAAAGAAGCAAAAGAAAACAGGTCCACCTGAAATGGCCAACAGAAGTATGCGGATCCCGGAGGGAAGACAGGGTTGTTTAGACAAATTCTTCCATCATACTATACTTGTCGCGGAAATGCAGACATCTAGTACTCTTCAGAAAGCCTATTATCTTGAAAAGCCGTCTATAAATGCAAATGGGAAAGAGGGCTTCATATAAGGAAGGCAAGAAGGAATGCCAGAAGGGGTCTGCTACACGTGCTTTTCGCACAGTCATTAGGTCATACCATTGCCCATGTCAAAGACCCCCTATAAAGAATATCAGTTGAACTAGGATTATACCTGAGATTGACCCCTTCTCTCTCCTGGCTTGTCACTACCCCCCTACGCTTAGTAGTTTGGAAACTATCTTGTACCTCAAACTAGTAACTGAGATTGTAGCTATGATCTGTGCCCTTTATGCAAAGGATACCCGCTTTCCTTTTTGTAGCTTTCCCTTCAAGATTAGGGAGATCAGTTTGGGACTTGAGTTCCTGAAAGAGAGCGAAGCGAGCGAAGGGATGACCTAAGCCGAAGCTTATTATTTATTGATCTTGCCGGCGCGCGAAACCACTCTTCTTCTTTCTCAATTCCCAGAGCAGAAAATCGATCTTCAATCTCCTCATCCCGTTCCTCGAAACGTGGGAATCAGAGATCAATCTCGCCCCCCCGCTCCAAACGTTGCAGCGTTTTGCTCCCCCGCTCCAGCGTCCCGGTCACCGCCGCGGATGCTGCAACCACCAACCCCGGACGTCATGGCTCTGATACCACCTGACGCAGCGGATTGAGCAGTATAAAGGTATCAAAGTCATGCATCATACCTGCCTGGTCTTCAAAAGTAGGAAAGTGAACAACATCTTTAGCCCCATCAGCAGCTGCACTGCCTTCCCTTGAGTTCTGAATCTGCTGCATCTGCACAAGCATCTGGGACATCAGTTGCTTCCAGTCAGTATTAGGGACATGAGAACAACCATCCAGAGGAGTGGATACTGATTAGCCCGTAAAGAGGTAGAAGATGACGAAGAGGCGCTATTCACATTGCCCAACAAATTCAGGCGAAGCCGTAATGCGTTAGAAGAAGAAAGTTCGATGATTCTTTTCCACTTAACCCGAATGCAAGTGAGAAAGAAAGTGCACATCCCGCTTTATATTGTGTTACAATTAGCGTTAACCTGTCAATGCTCTTGCTTTTCTTGGGGTTGGGGTGTATTTCGCTCTCGTGACTCTGTCATTTATCATAGTTGTTGGTTCAGTCCCGATTACTATCACGAACTTGATTTCATTATGCATGCGGAAGATGCTCATGCTAAGGCAGTCTTGGCTGTTAATGGCCTACATTTCCTGCTTTGCTACTAACAATGTTCATAACATTAGGTGCATGATGTGATGGTCGCATAGTGTGATCTGCAACTTCTGTGCAGTTGTTCTCGTTTCATTCTTGCGATTGACATTGTGTGTTCCATGAATTCTCTAAAATGATCTAGGAAGAGGGGCACACTGAAATATGTCACTTATCACATAGAATTGATGGAACTTCCATTTTCCTTCGGATACCATGCTATTCATTAGTTCGGAAAATGCTTCCATGGCCACAACACAAACAAAGAGATAGGAGTTTAGAACCCTTGCCTCAATCCTCTGCCTCCAGGGAAGAAGCCATTCAACTCACCATGTTTCATAAAAGAAAACCTGGTTGTAGAGATGCACTCCCATATCCAATTGACCACTGGCGCTATTCAATAGCCCAATTGTTCTCAAAACTGCTACAAGGAAGTCCCATCTCACCGTATCATAAGCTTTCAAACAATCAACCTTGAGAGCACACCGGGGTGTTCCTTGATCTCTGTGGTAATTTCTTAACAATTAATTCCTGGGCAAGCAGAATGTTGTCCCCAATTCTCCTTCCCTCAACAAATGCCATTTGCTGCTTACCTTCAAGGTGGGGCAGGACTGGCTTGATCCTATTGGCAATGATCTTGGAAATGGTATTGCAACAAGATATAGGCCTATACCTATATTGTTTTTTTGTAGGGTTTGGTACCTTGGGTATCAGTGCGATTTCGGTTGCATTGACCTCCCTCAGCAAGCATCCTGAAGCAAAGAAAGACAACATAGCCCTCACCACATCGTTCCCAACAATACCCCACGCCTTCAACAAGAATAGAGCATCCATCCGGGCCTGGTGCCTTGTTATCCTTCTTCTTCATTCAAGAGAACATCCCACCCCCTTCTCAATAGATCATTGCACTGGTCAGGGGTTAGTCTTCGAGGGAACTTTCCAATCCTGATTTATAGGCGTGTTGGATGGCACTTCACTAAGTAGTCTCTGAAAAACCCCCACTATTTATTCCTTTACTTCGGTAGGATTCTCTACTCTTGTCCCATCTTCGTTGCACACTGACATGATCTGCTTTTTGCTTTGGTGATTATTCTTCAGGGCTAAATGCACCCGGGACTTTTGCTTGAAGAAGCTCTCTTCGGCTCTAATCACCATACTCTTTGACTGCACTCGCCTCTTCTTTACACAAGTCTCCTTCAAAAGATCAGGTTTTGCTGGACAAGTTTCTGGAGATTATCCTCTCTTTAGCCCGTAGTACCCTATTCGACAGGTCAGAGAATTGATCCTTATTCAACTTACTTCTTTAACTCCTTCATGATTTCCTTCCTTCGGTCGCTAGCTAGGCGATAGCTATGTTAATGTTAGACCGCCGGGAAAAGGAACTTCTTCCTATAGGGCTTTACGCAATGCAATGGAATTGATGGGTGTTATCTAGCTATCCACGGCCGGAGTTTGAAGCACTTGGCTGTCCCCACTAGATTCCCGGCCAGATGAATCTACCTCATCCGCCATGGGCGGCTGGGGGTGTACCATTTGGCTATGACTTGGTCCTTCGATGTAGCGACGTATGCGGGTCCCTTCATTTCCCCGCATAAGGCTTTCGGTTCCGTGCTTCGGAGAATGAGCAGCAAGGTCGATGGGATATGGATCGTTTTCGGGGTCAACTATTCATATCTGTATAACCCTTCTTTTGACAGCAAAAAGCAAATGGTCAGCATATCTCTAGTAGAGGAATCGATGTCTTTCTTTTTCGGGTCAATTTGAGAAAAAAATGACTTGGCAATTAACATAGCACCTTGGTCTTTTACCCAAGAACGTCTCAATTTTATTGATTGTCAATCTAAGCCCTGTTTTATCTTAACACATGCATCTAAAGTGCCTTCTAAATCCACCCACGCGCCCACTCCGGGCTGACCCCTTTCTATCTTTCAGTGAACGAGAACTCTGCTGAACTAGCGTCCATCCTCTAACCCCCAACTTCAAATAGGCATTTTCGGGGAGTAGCCCGCTTCCCATTACTCAATAGGGCAATCTCTTGCACAACAAACATTAAGGGAGCCATTGAAAGGTGACTAAAATACCAGAAACGACGACTACCCGAGCTAATGATAGAGGCAAGAACACTTTCCGGCCAAGTCCCATTAATTGATCATAACGATATCGTGGAAATGCTGCACGGACCCATATATATAGAAAGAGAAAGAGAATCACCTTGATACTAAACCAGATCGAACCGGGGATCTTCTTGGAAATGGGAAGATCTAGGATAGGCGGCCAACCTCCTGGAGAGAGCGATGTGCATGGACCAGGTGAGTAGGGATGCAGCTCCGTCGACCGCTCGTCGGGCCTGATAGGTGGGAGCAGAGCAACCTTCTCAAAGAAACCGTACGTGACACTCTCGCGTCATACGGCTCCGTCCCGGAATCAGGACCTCCCCTTTTCTTTGACCAACGGTCCTCAAACCAACCTGAAACGCACTCAGTCGTCCCACGGTCTCCACTTCTTAACGTCGGCTTTGATTCGACGCCAAGTTTGACTGTTGAAATTCTCTAGTTGGCCTTGATGCATTCGTCCAGTTTGTTGAGGCTCCGCCTCCAACTATTCTTTGGAGGCGCTCCGCTACATTCTGTATTTGCTCGCAGGGGTTTTCACTATCTGCTCGGGGAAGCTTTTCTGGATTCCAGCTCTTTTGGACTAGGAAAGCATCAGGCAATCAAAGGCTTTTACTAAAAAAGGCCGGGGGATCGACGAAGTTGAGCTTGTTCGATACCGATTCCATGTTCTATCTTTATTTGAATGAAAGAAGAACGGCGCCAACACTCTTTTAACTCTAGCTACTTTGCTCAGTAGGAATAGATAGGTAGAGCCCTTACTCAATTAGTCTTAGGAGTCGGGGATCGGATAAGACAGAAAGAAGTGAGAGTAGAGAAAGAATGAATAATGGATAAAGTGGAACAAAATAGAAGCTATTCTTTAATAAATAAGAAAAGGAAAATTCAATAAATAGTTAAGCAATTCTTTAACAAGAGAAAGATAAGGGAAAATAGAATCGAATTCGAACATTCAGCAACTCGCTAATTCAATAGTCAATTCGCGTACACGACAACTACGCTTCGCGTATGCAGCCAGCCTATGCTGACTAATAATATAGAGGGCTTTCTCGAATCAGCTGTTTTCGCAATTGACCCAGCTGCTCTTTATTCCATAGTTCGTACTAATTGAAGCATGCCCCTGCATTGCAGGCCCTCTCCAAGTGTTACGCCCTTTCATTTTCTTGGTTCTTCCTTAGAGGTTGTGAACACTCTTTCTCTGCTGTTTAGCTGAGGGAAGGAAGGTGTTATGCCCATATATGAGAAGGAGATGAAATTTGGATGGCAGTGGAGAAGTGGGATCCTTCTTCGCAGGCCACCTCACCAGAACGGTCAAAGGAAAGCTATTTGCGAACGACCGAAGCTTCTCAGCAGGCAGCTCTCACTAAACCGTTGACCGAACATAGGGACCCCCCCACTACTTCTGATTCTGAGCGATCGTCCAGTAATTCTCTTTCTGATCAGCAGGCGCTATTACATTTCCCTCTACTGCGTACACCATTTCCTCAGATCGTGTTCATCCTATGCCGCTCTATGACTGGTTCTTTCTTTTTGATGTCCTCTGCCACTCCTACGTGCTTCTCTGAAGCTATCAAACAGGCTCATTGGCCTCAAGCCATGAGTGAGGACTACAATGCTTTCCTTCCGGTTCCTTCTCATCCATCTCCAAATGTCATAGGCGGTTCTTTCATACGTCGCTTAATCCTTAGGGTAGTCTGGTCTCTCGAGCCTCACCACTACCCCCCCCCATTACCAACTATTTAGTTGTATTATTTTTCAGGAAGCCAACAATCCGCTTTGTTGACCGGTGGGGATTGAGCAGGAGTTTTTTAGGTTCCATTACCGAGGGGAATCTCATAAGGCTCGATGGTTTTGAGTTGAGATTCCGCAGGGCCTTTGATGTATGGAATCTTTTTGAACCAAATCCAATAGTTCCATTGTTCACACTCCTGAACTGAATGGGTCGAATTATCGAGTCGTTCTTTTGGTCTAACTTTGTCTCAGTACGGGGTTTTATCAATGGAAAGATTCCTACTCCTGAGGTGGATGATCCACTTTACCCTCAATGGCAGAGATGTAATGACCTGATAGTTTCTTGGTTATTAAAGTCGATGAATCGCCTCAATAGTGTTCTATGTTACTTCAGCCCGAGAAATATGGAATATGATGGCTAGACGTTTTGCACAACCAGATTCTAATAGGGTGTGCAAGTTGCAGTATGACTTGAGTTGTATTACTCAAGGGACTCGAAGTGTTGTTGATTATTTGACTGGTTTGTGGGAAGAGCTGAAAAACGTTAGACCACTACCACATTGTCAATGTGGAAAATGCAATTCTAGATGTTTCGAAAGTTGCTGAAATGCAAGGACTATGTTTTCGAAGTTGAAGGGCGGTCTGATCTCTTGTGCTCGCATTGTAAGAAAAAAGGTCATACAGTAAGTCGATGCTATGTATGAGATCAATGGTTTTCCAGCTAACTTAAGATTTACAAAGAACAAAGGGAAGTCAGTTTCTCATGCCCAAGCGCTGTGGTAAGAAATTCAGAATCTTCAGTGACCCGGTAAGAAAAATAACCTATTACTAAAGAGCAGTTACAACAGTTGATGATGTTATTGGAGCCGTTCTTCTTTGAATGTGAATAATGTATCTACTACCGCAAAGCAGCCTGATGCTAAAGCGCTCATTCTTCTTCTGGATCTTCCCATGGGAATGCATATGGTCAAGGTATTCTGTCATTCGCTTCTTATTCAGCTCATTCTGCATCTGACTCATATGATCAGGGTGATAGACTCTGGAGCCACAGATCACATGTGTTTGAATTTGGAATTATTTGATCAAGTTTATGATGTGTCAGGGATTGAGATTAATTTACCAAATGGTTCACAGGCTCTTAGTTGTCATATAGGCTCAGTCAAAGTTTCTCCAACCTGGAAGGAGTGCTTTATGTTCCCTCGTTCAAATAGAATCTTATCTCTGCTTGGCTCAGACTCTTGGTTGTTGTCGCATCCCTGGGAATTTCGCCATGTAAGATGATTGGGCGTGCTGAACTTCGTAATGGCTTATATCTTCTGCAGGACCTTTTGTTAAAATCGAATGTTGCATCTTCGAACCTTGTTCTTCTGTTGTTAATGTTGGCCGACATGCCACTCACAGTTCTTTATGTGATATTTGGCATTGGTCACCCATCTTATTTTGCTATGCATCATATTAACAAAGTTGCCCGTTCTCTGCATTCTTGTACGTCGTGATGCTGCACTGAGGGCAAATGTATTCCAAGCCGTCTTGGCATAGTCTTTGAAGGCGCCGGGTCGTCGGTCGCACCCTGCCCTGCCCACTCTCCGCAGTTAACCCAATCTCCCGGTGCGCTACTGTGACACAATAAACAGCATTCCCCATCCACATCATCGTGAGCCAATTCGTATTCGAGAAGGCGTAGTGCCTTTTGAGAGTATTTCCAACACCAGTCATTCTATTCGTAGCTGTATGATTGCGCATCTTCGAGAAAACCTGTCCTTTCCAATTGATTCCATTGCCAACATTCAAACCCCCCTCGCGTCACCACCTCCCGGTACAGGTTAAAGAGATCAAGATGTTTTGCATTGAGTATAGCATCCGGAAACTCAGCCAGCCCACCTTGAGGAATAAGCCAGCCGGTTATGTCCTCGAAGGATGAGGGCGTTTAGCATCCTTCCTGTTAGGCCTCATTGACTGCCTTCAGAGGTAGGAGGGGTTGTCATGAACTGTCCACATGTTCAGCCTGGCCCTCAAGCTCTTCTTTGGTTTGATTTGGCCACCGGCAACGATGATGGCATCTTTTGACGAAGATGTGGAGTGCATACTAGAATGACTGGAAACTTGCCAATGGGATTATCCCTAATGTTATTACGTCCAAAACTCTCTAATACTGGTGAGCTTTCCACTACCATTTGCCAAGTCCCTAGATCTTTGCCCAGAGGGACGATTATTGATGGGGGATAGAAGTGGTTCTTCGCAAAAGATAAAAAGGAAATGCCAGAAAGATCTATTCAAATAGCCCCAGCTGCTATTGAAGCTGATAGAGCACGAGTTTGAGAATGTCCCTACTTCTTGAGCTCAACCAAACTGCTAACAACTCTGTCTTCCCCTCCGTATATTCCTTATGGAGTGTAGGCATGTCCCTATCCTATGTTATACTATTTCACTTCCGGAGCTAAAACAGAAGCCAGCCCTAAACAAGACATAAACCTAAAGAGATGGGACTGGGTATTCCAGAGATCAGTTATTTCCCGATCTTTTTACCTCTGCAGTGTAGGTCCACCAATTCAGATACTTCCTTTCCTTGCGCTATCTGAGTTGCTATATCTGCTTTCATGCAACCCCTAGCATATTATCTAATTGAAGCTTCCCTTCCCGAACTAACCTCTTGCCTTCCCTTCCTACCAGTGTATTTACCCTATGGTCTTGATCCTTTCCCCCAAAAGCTATTTATCTATCTTGCCTTACCTTATAGTATAGGCCTTTGCCAAACGAAGTAGAAGAAGGTGCTATGTTAATTGCCGAAAGATAGGTAATCCATATGGTGAAACATGAGAAAGACGGATGGATTGCCCGGATGAAAGAGAGTCTACCCACACAACGACCGACGGATTGACCTGCTGACCCCGCGACTTCATTGACTTCGCGGACCTTGCTTTTCTTTCCAATCACTGACTTAACCAAATAAAAGACCAGATAATTGTGGCCCTATTCGAAGCGGAAAACGTTGATTGACCGTTCCCATCGTGACCCAGTTCCTTTATTTGCTTGTGCGCGTGTTGCCTATTCGGAGAGACGAGTACGAGCTTCATCACTTCTAGACAAGTGGATTCTTATAGGCCAATACACCTATTCCGATTATGACGATTGCGATTGAAGCTCCCGATGGTGTGTTTGGTCAAGCTCAAAAGTGCCTCTTTTTCGGAAGAGTCACTGTGCCCGGAACTCCAAATACCAGTTTCTTTGGTAGCTTTGGGCAAGGGGTACTCAGTCGATCTTGCTCTAGACGCTTTCGGCTTAAGTAAGTGTAGGCCGTTAAGGGAGACAAAGAAAGGATTGAAGAAAGATATCCGTAGCCCCTTATCCATTTGACTGTTCTTTTGAAGGACGGAGCAGGGTAGGACTTAGTAGGAGAACTGAGACTCACGGCCAAAAGCTGGTTTACGAGGCGGGCCTTTAGAAACTATGCTTTCGTCTTTGTCTTGCCGGGATTGCATACTCAATAATGGAAAGAAGCTATTTCCGTGTTCTTAAATTTTACTCTAGTGGATATTGAAGCTTCTGGTCCGTGCTTGCTTCAACAATTTAAGCTTCTTGTTACTGAATCCATTCATCCGTTGTTACAATATGTCTAAGAATGGTGGTGAAGGTTCTGACAGCAAGATCATTCCTGTTTTGTCTATACAAGACTAATCTTAATCCATTCATATGTTGTTGGATGGTACTTTTGACCGTGTATGGTCCAAACTCCTGGAGATGCACATTGCGGGGGGAGAAAGAAGGCTATATTACCGGAAAAA